TCCCAACCTCTTTGTAAGTCATTATCCGCTCAACCTCGTCGTTAATTCGTTAATAACCCGGGGTTTCATTATTTATATATAATTCTTTGAAGTATGATCCATATTTTCCAGGATTTCCTTGAAAACGACATCGGGATCGAAGTGAATCTTTCGAGCTAATTGGTTCATTTTTATCGTTAGAGGACAGCAACTCAATGTATCTTTGTGTGTCTTCCTGGCAAGCTGGTTCAAGGGTCACAGACTCCGAAGGAGCCCCTTGGGGTTGAAACCGCTCAATCCCTTCTATAAACTTTCCCGCTTCCTCCTTGCTTCCTGTATTCCAGAAAATTCGTCATTTCGCTCCGGCCAAAAACTAGAAAAACTATGTCCCGGTAAAGAAGCACGTAGTGCCTGTGTACTTTTTCATTATGTTACCGATTGCGGGACCTAAGGACGTGCCTCCCCCCCAATTCATGGCCTGTGCGCGGGGAAGCAACCGCGGTTTTGTCTCTAGCCAATCGCTTCGGTTGGGTAAACACTAAAACCGTATCCGTCACTTCAACCCAGTGGGCTAGTGCGGGCTGCAGCGCGCCCCCCCTTTTGAACCTAGACAAATTTGGTTCGAATCTAGTACAATTTCTAATAGAAAATCTAAATGAATTATTGTAGATAAATAATGATGAATCCTCATTGGTAAGGAATTATCATAAATAAATAATGATGAATTATCATTAATAAATAATGGTGAATCATCATAGAGAAATAAAAGGCGATAAACAAAAATATATCTCTTTTTTCGTTGGCTGTTCGCGGGATAGAGTAATTGGTAACTCGTCAGGCTCATAATCTGAATGTTGTGGGTTCGAATCCAACTCCCGCCAAAAAAGGGTGATGGAACGGGTGAGAAAACGAAAAAATGCGAGAAAAGAACAACCCACAAAACACGAGGTCCGGTTCTAGATATAACTTTTCTGATTCCCTCTCCCGCCTGAGGCTTTAGCCCGTATTCCCAAAAATTCTATAGATAGAAGTTGCATTCCAATTCTTTCCATTTCTCTTGCGGGGAGAAAAGAAAAGAAATGTTATGTAGAACTAACGTCCTACATCTTTGGCCTCAACTAGATCACTTTACGTATTCAACACAATTCCTTCGGTTATGCGTGTTTTATACCATTTTTTGTATTCCGTATGTATTTCCTATATCACCTTTTATGTATCATTATATAATAATTGCTCACCGAAAATCAAGTGTGTTATTTCTTTACTCTTTATATGGTTAGCGTTTCTCTTTTCTTATTCGTTTCTAGTATCAATGGCTAGATTTTGGACAATTATTGTGGATTCTTTTTCGGATTCCATTTTGTTCGTAGATGGTAATGATATTTCGCCAGGAGACAGACAGTGCCACTATACGGAATGTCGATCGTAAACTAACTAATTTGGCCTTTGGTAATACCGGATTTGTTCTCGGGAGTTGCTACGGAATACACAAGGTTGTGGAAATACACAAGCTTATGTCAAGGATCCCTAGCGGGTATTGTGGGCCGCTTAGCTACTACGTTTTCGGCGATGGTTATGAAGGCTAAAAGCCGTGGTACTCCCCTCCCAACAATTTTTCACCCGACCCCAACTCAGATCTGGTGGGAACTTTATCGTTTCATGGGTCCGTAGGCATTATTTATATCTGCCCCGTCCGTCAATCTTTTCGCGCAGCCCGTGCTTACGTGGATCTCTCACAATGTAGAACTGCATCTCAAGGCGTGGGTCTTTAATTTAGTGAATCGGATACTTGTGGGTGTACCGTATTTTCCTAATAGGTATGATTTGTGCCAATTCGTATACGCTCCCTCCGTTATTTAGTGCGTTAAATGGCAACAAAGAGATTTTCCAATAACGTAATATTTATCTTCTTTGAGAGATATTAGTTTATCACAAGCTAGCAATCGTGTTTCGGGTATGTGGGAAAAGGTTCTACAAGCCATCTCCTTCGGACCCTGTAAAGCCAAAGAAGCACGTAGTGGCTGTATCTCCGGACCCTCCCGTCTCCTGTCTAAAAGTGCTTACGCACCTCCGCACCCAAAGGGGACTTGGTTTCGTCGGGCACAACGAAACGACAAAACAGTTCGACAAAACTTTGGGCCCGAAGGGGACTTGGTCTCGTTGGACACCACAAAACCAAAGAACTGTTCGACAGAACCAAGGTTCCGATTGTGTTTCCCCTCCTCGGGCATGCAAATGATGATAGGTCAGGTACACAAAACTGTAGGACGATATATATTGATAAGTTCTGATTTATCCATTAAACTCCTTTATCGGAGTGGTAACACATTTTTTCCCATGATTTATTATAATTAAATCCTTATTGCAATCAAAAAAAGGAAAAATACGAATGCGTGAAATATTAATATTTGCAGTTTCAAGCTTTAGCGTCTTAAGCTCGAAAGAAATCCTAATATATAATGAAGAAGTTATTGTAGCTTTAAGTTTTGTGTGTTTTGTTATATTTAGTCGAAAAACATTTGGTGAAACTTTAAAAGCTACTTTTGATGCGAGAAGCGAAGCTCTTCTTTCCGATTTACAGCAATGGATGAGTTATCAAGAAGCTATGTTGTCCGAGTTGAAGAAACAGCATGAATTACGTAGTATAAGCTTGCGTTCAAGTACACAAATGATTGGAGAATCATGTATAAATGATATGGTTACGCGCTGTGCGCCGAAGTGCAAACAGACAGTGAAATCTGTGTTATGCCAACAAATAGAGCAAAAGTTAAAAACACTGTTAGCTATTCAAGAGCATTCTCGTATCAGTTTACAGGAGAAGATAGTAACTTGTTTTCGCGAAACAGTTTGTGACGAATTTCGCTTTTCCAAATTGCGAAAACATCAGTCAAAACTAGTTCAACAAAGCATGGTATTATTGAAAGATGGGGTTCCGAAATGAACAATTTTGCACAAAGATGGCTGTTTTCCACGAACCACAAGTGCGACGCTATGCATGCTATAATCGCTGGGTCAAACCGCGCCGGGACGACTGGTGCTAAACCTCACGCAACTCAGCCGAAAGTTAGTAGGAGAGTGATGTCCTGCGTTGGGGTAGACGGTTCGGTGAGTCTAGGGAAACGAATACTAACGATGCGCCCTCCGTTTCTGTGGAGCGTAGGCGGTTTCCTGCCTACGGCTTACGAGTGCCGTTCTCATCCGAATATCTTACTTTGTGGGGGGAAAGGAGCGTCCCTGAGAACCGGAACGAAACGCTCGTACTGCGGTGATGCTACAAGCTCACCCAATGCGCTAGGTAGGACAAGCCATTCTGCGCGATTTGGGCATGACGGCGGCAAGGGCGGGGCTGGGTCACGCCCCAGGATGAGTTGTGAACCCCATGCCAATGGCGGACGGGATAGTAACTCAACTGAGAACCGGTCGGGTAATGAACCCCCTGCTGTAACCGTCCATATGGACGGTGGTGGTTGGAGGCGGAAACTCGAAACTCTCGAACGGAACGAAAAATCCGGGAAATTTGGAAACATCCACTCCATATGCACGGACCCGAACTTCTTGATTGCGGCCTATGAACGGATTAAGTCCCACACGGGTAAGATGACACCGGAGGGGGGCCAGGAAAGGGAAAACCTCTTTCTTCGTCGAGTGGCTCCGCCCCCGGAAAGTTTGGATCGGGCGTGGTTCGAAAGAACCGCCGAATTACTTCGAAGCGAACAGTTTCGCTCCAAACCCGCACGTAGGATTGTGATACCCACGCCTAACAAGCCCAGGGGATTCAGACCTTTAACTATCGGGAGCGATGAGATTGTTCAGCAAGCCATGAAAATAGTTATGGAACATATATATGAACCTAGATTCCTGGACATCGCCCACGGGTTCCGTCCCGGAAGAGGGTGTCACTCGGGGTTAGAACAAATTTGCCTGAAATGGACAGGAGCGTCGTGGTTCCTTGAATTTGACATAAAAAGGTGCTTCAATTCCATGGATCGACACAAGCCGGTCTTCATCTTACAAAAGGATATAGAAGATCAGAGGTGGATGGATCTCGTGCATAAACTGTTCACCGCGGGACTTGTTGGCGGCAAGCTTGGCGGTCCCCTTCAAGGATCAGTCCTCTCCCGTTGGTCGAGTCCCCCTTGGGCCCTCGCCCCTCTACTTTGTAATATTTACTTGCACGAATTGGACCAAGAAGTGGCCAAGATGGCTAATGAACTCTTACGGAGCCACAAGCGAAGAGTCAACGAAAGGACCACGGCGGCTACGAGGGCGCCCAGAACGAAGGCGTTCAGAGCGCTGACCCCGCAGGCGGAAATCGTGACGGTCCGGGCCGGGCTGTCCTCGACTGATTGGAAGGACTACGCACGCGCATTTTACGTTCGATATGCGGGTAATTTCCTCCTAGGTATTGCCGGACCCAAGGAACTGGTGGTCACGGTCAAGAGTAGGATTGTGCAGTTCGTTAATTCGGAGCTGCACCTGGAACTCGCCGAAGGTAACATATCCCACATAAGCGCCGAAAGCGTGAAATTTATGGGAATGGAGATAAAGGTTGTGCCCTCCTCGAAACTTCGAAGGAGATTCGGCAAGGCCATGGAGAAGCGACGCAGGGTTAGGAACCGTATCCTTACCCTGAAAGTACAAAAACGCAAACGCCAAGACTCCTTGGTCCACGATGCCCCGGTTAGGGCGCTGGGTAAATTGTTGAGGAAGCAGAACTCTGTGGGGCTGGCAAAACTCCCAAGTCCTAAATCCCCGGAAATGGCGGAGTTAGCTAAAGCCTTGTTAAGAGAAATGCAAGCCGATAACGATCTAGTAACCGACATTCAGAACTCGCAGAAAAACTTCCACTTGGCTTTAGCGAGCAGGCTAAACTTTGCCCCGAATGAGGCGCGGGAAGCAATGGATAACCTCGAGAGGAAACTCAACAAGTGGTGCGATGAGTGTAAAGTTCGAACCCCTTTCGATAGAGAGAGGAAGAAGGCTCGACGGGAGCGCGTGAGAAGGTACGAGGCGCTATCCCTGCAAATTTTGGCCCCATTAAAGGAGATAAGGAAAAGGCCCAAATCGCGGGGCCTTATTACGGAGAATAACAAACCTCGTTGTGTGGTTAGATTGATTCAACTCAACGACGAAGACATCGTGCTTTGGTTTAACTCCGTAGCCCGAGACCTATTGAGTTACTACCGCTGCTGCGCCAATTTCTACAAGGTACGAAACTACGTGGATTATTTTTTACGCTGGTCCTTGATACACACAATGGCCGGGAAGCGTAAAACATCGGCGACGAAGCTCATCAGGGCATTATCGATAGATATGGTCGTAAAGGATGACGAAGGAAAAGAAAGAATAAGCTTTCTAAGCTCCAACGAGATTCGACGGATGGGAAGAATGTTCTTGAGGGGCATCCAATGTGGCTCTGATATGCGAACTTTGGACCGTATTTACACCACGTTCAGGCGCTCCCGCGCATTGCGGTGCTCTGTGAAGGCGCGCTTCGAGGATAAGGTGTAAATGCACCATGTGCGCAAGAGGCACCTGGATGCTTTTGGGGGGGGTAGGAGTAGTGACCAAAAAGAATGGAAGGGTTGCGGTAATGGAGGCGTTCGAGGTTGCCATCAATAGAAAGCAAATACCTTTGTGTACGGATCATCACGATGAATTGCACAAGAGGTAATTGTAGTTTGGGGAACTGGATCGGGAGTAGGCCCCATAAAATTCCAGGTGCATACGTCCAATCGAGAGTAGGCTCTTGGAGAGCCGTGTGATGGAGGACTATCAAGCACGGTTCCACGAGAAGGGCTAATCCTTTACTCGACAGATATAGGTACTCCATATTTAATTTTCGGTGCCATTGCTGGAGTAATGGGTACATGCTTTTCAGTACTAATTCGTATGGAATTAGCACAACCCGGCAATCAAATTCTTGGTGGAAATCATCAACTTCATAATGGTGCGCCCGGATATACATCGTCCGACAAGAAGAGCTATCCACTCTTCTTTGTGCCATCCAGGCTAGCTAACAAGCTAGGGCACAGGCTCAACTTGCAGAGGCGCCATAGTAATATGGCTTACTCGGGAGCAGCAAGTTTAAATCGGGGAACGGCTGGGCTGCCACCGCTAGGACGCCCTGAGAGAGCGGGAGGTACGGCCAGGATAACTGACTTGACACGCAATGCTCGTATTACAGTAGACCTCTTGTCTCAACCAGCACATTATGGCAAGAGCACAATAAGTAAGCCTCTATGGAGGTCAGAACTGTGCACAATACATTGTGTGTGCACAGTCCCCGGAAGAATGTGGGGCACTCTACACAGATACCAGCTGAGTAATCAGCTAATTGCGCAAGGGCCTAACCCTTCAGGATCTAAGATCTTTCTTGGCTTTACGAAGAAAGGATCGAAGTGTCTTCCGGACACGAATGACGAGGACTATGTAGGAGCCGGGGAAATAATTCGCCCTAATCGGGGTGGGGTTCGGAGGGCCTGTAATAGCTTCGGATTTTTGCAATCCAGCCTGGCAGTTAAGGAGCCTAGCTCTCGATCGTACCGTTCTATCCCGGAGGTCTCGGATAACGAAGCATTGTTTCGTTCCAACGGCTCCGCCGGCTCAGCCCTCAAAGCTAACTGGTCCGACCGTGTCCGTATGTCCGTTTCGGAACGAATTCAAGCTTATTTAGGCCCGGACAATAGATACAATGGGCTGATTCATGTTATATCAGACCCTACATTTTTGGCCTTGTGCTATGAATCCATCCGAGGTAAACCAGGGACCCCCGGGTCTAATGCAAAAACTTCGGATGGTCCAAAATGGTTTGTACAAGTAGGTGAGAAACTTAAGAAGGGCCTGTTCGAGTTCTCGCCCGCGCGAGGAATTGCAAAGCCCGGCAGAAAGGAGAAGCGGCCCTTAGGCATCAACGGTCCAGAAAGAAAGGGCTACGGGGAAAGGATCGTACAAAAGGCCTTACAGCTTGTGCTTGAGGCCATCTATGAACCTATTTTTCTAGATTGCTCGCATGGATTTCGTCCCCACCGAAGCTGTCACACAGCATTAAGGAGGCTCTGCTTAGAGGGAGGTCACTATCCCTGGGTTGTGAAGGGAAAGATTCGAAAGTTTTTTGATTCGACACTTCATAGAGTGATCCTTCACAAAATTTCGCAAAAGGTAAAGTGTCATCGTACGCTCGAATTACTCCAAAGGGCTCTCCGTGCGGGTTACAAGGATCCTACTTCCGGTCAGGTCATAGGTTTAGACGAAGGCACTTCGCAGGGCTCGGTGCTGAGTCTGCTGCTCTGCAACATCATACTACATCACCTCGACGAATTTGTGATGAAACTTCGTGATCGATTTAGCAGGGGCAAAAGTAGAAGACTTAACCCGGAGTACAAGCTATTAACTCGTCGTATGAATGCGAACGGACAAGATAGATCTCTCCTAATTAAGCGCGGATTAATCCCGTTGAAAGATCCCTTGGACCCTTACTTTCGAAGAATTTTATATGTACGATATGCCGATAACTTTGCCATTTTAGTAAGCGGAACTCGGTTAGAAACTTTCGCAATTCAAGCGTCGTTACAAAACTTTCTGCACCGAAGTCTTGGGTTAGAGCTTAGTTCGGAGAAAACCATGGTCTCACACCTTGTAAACGGGGGATTTCACTTCTTAGGTGCATACTGCAAACGTACCCGATCTAGTCATCGGATCTTCTATGTGCGCACGGTAAGAGGCAAGACGATTAAACGGCGTTCAACAGAACGTCTCCGGGTTTGTGCCCCCATTACGAAACTTTTTTACAAGTTAAAAGAGAAAGGTTTTGTAAAACGGAATGAAATGGGGAAGCATGTACCCACGGCGAGAGGTAATCTAACCCCATGGGCTCATGCAGACATTTTAGAATTCTACAATCAGAAAGTTCGGGGAACCCTGAATTACTACTCGTTCGCGTCGAATCGCAGTAGTCTTAATCAGATTGTACATGTGTTGCATATGTCCCGTGCCCTAACTCTCGCTTCGAAATACAAACCGAAGACAGCTAGTAAGACTTTTCACCGCTTTGGTAAGTGCCTTGCCTGTCCCGCTACGGGTATAAGTCTATTTCGACCAGGTGCGTACAAACAACATACACCTATACAATCCCGATTCGATTGCCCGGGCTGAGCAGGTTATTGATATTAGCTGGAGGTCGACCCGAGCCGCTAGAACATGTGCTCTTCGCGGATCAACGAAAGTTGGGACGCATTATATCCGTTATGTCAAAGACGTTAAGGCCAGGATTCGATACGTCACTTCCGCTTATTCTGAGTGGAAGGGCGCCTCGAAACGAAAGCAGATCCCCCCCCGTTCTCACCATCACAGTGCGTGAACGGCCAATTATCTAAGTTGGAAATGTTAGCATTGTCTTTGTACACGATCCATGGAGAGATCTTCAATTGTAAGATTGAAAGTTCATAGCAATAAGTGGAGACCGGAGTTGCGAGCCGTTTGAGGCGAAAGCCTCACGCACGGTTCTGGGGGCAGCTGTGTTGAAAGACCCAACTGACCCCCTACTGTTAATAACAGCTCACGCTTTTTTAATGATCTTCTTTCTGGTTATGCCGGCGATGATAGGTGGTTCTGGTAATTGGTTCGTTCCCATTCCTATAGGAAGTCCGGATATGGCATTCCCTAGATTAAATAATATTCCATTTTGGCTTTTGCCACCGTCATTGTTACTTCCTCCAAGCTCAGCCTTAGTAGAGGTGGGTTGCCAAAGCCGCAGCCCACCCCAAAAACTTCACTATATGCTGGAAATCCCCTGGACAATCAGCAGGGAAGTGGAAAATACCCCCTCAGAGACCATACGTGAAGCGAGCTTCTAGCTTAAAGAAATAGTCCAAGAAACTCCAAAAGAGTCTAGTTCGGGCAAATATCAGCCACCAGGCGATAAGCTTGAGGCTTATTTGGCTGGTTCAATAAAAGGGGATCTCTAATAACTCCTGAAAGCGATAGGGGCTGTGGGGGTCGGTATCCCAAGGTAAAGATTGTGTTCCGTTGTGAAGACGAGCCGCCCTTCGTTCCAAAGCTTCGCGCAAGGATTGGAGGTACCGTGTTATACGATGCTAACCATTTAGGTGGACGGGTGCACAATATGCCTGCAGTATTCGGAATAGTTACCCGCATCAACGACGAAAGGCGCACCCCGAAAATTGAAGCGCTTCACCGGGTACTTCGCGACCTCTATCAGAGATCGATAAACAGCGCCCCATCTTGTTCAATGGTTGGTTTTCGGGGATGTTCGAGGCGGATGGCCACTTCGCTGTTCGATACGACATCAGTGAAGCTGTTGCATTCACATGCATATACGGTTTTGTCCCACACAAAGTGCGAAAGGCGTATCAGATCTCGCTTTGTTGCAACATGTTATGACAACCATTGCTTGGGCAATGCGCTGCACCATCCCGGAGTTTGAAACCTGTGAGCACCTAGGGGGGGGGGGGGGAGCAGGGTTTCCGTGTTTATGGCACTAGCCTGGAATCAAGAAAGCTGTTAGAAACTTATTTTCCGGGGTTTTCCTGCGCCAAATATCTCGACTTCTGTGATTGGTCACGCGTTTGCTTTTTGCATAAAAGCAAACTTCACGCGTCGGGTACCCGAAAAAGAATAGCTTTGAAAGCTACTATAACTACTGGTCAAAAAGATTTTAGCTTCCCAAATCTGTACTGGCTAAATGCCGATTAGACTCTTACATAAGGAGCTTCCATGTGCGGTTCGGGGTGGACGGTCAAAGAAGAGGCCATACCCTGTGGAGACGTAGGGAAGAATACTTCTGCTCGATGCGGGAACATCCTCACTACAAAGAAAGGTGCTCAGTCAGGCCGCAGGCCTTTTCAATTAAGACCAAAAGCAAAAACCTTCTCTACAAGGGGACAACCCGCCTGGGGGGGGGTCCCCCCCCATCAGAGACTCAACGCAGAATATCTATCATTTTGCAGATGGCTTGTCGGTATGACAGACGGAGATGGCTGCTTCAGCATTGTGCTTCGAAATGGCAAGTACAACCTTAACTTCTCCATTGCTCAAGGCAAGTACAATCTACGGATCTTGTATTACATCAGGGAGATACTTGGCGTAGGGTCCGTTAATGTGCATAAGACCATAGGAGTGTATCGGATCCGGGATGAAAGGGAGCTAGCAAAGATAATATTTCCTATCTTTGATCAATACCCATGCCCAACGAGCAGGCAATTCCATTACCGGAGGCTTCGTCAAGCCCATCGAATCTTGGAAGATCCGAAGTTATTGACAGAGCACAAGTATTCCATTTGTGAGCAATTGTGGAGTGCTACCCTTCCGGAGACATATGTCAATCCCGTTTGGACGGCGAATATGGCTGTTCACATCGATTGGCTTACTGGCTCTATCGAGGCAAAAGGATCCTTCTCCTTGTATGATAGAGACGGCAAACAACGGATCTCTATTGCGTTTGGCTTAACTCAAAAGTTGGACAGGCTTTCATTGGAGGCTATAAGACGTAGGCTACACATACCTACTCAGATCATCGAAAGGCCACGCTTTTATCGATTAGAGACTACTCACGGTAGGGCTGTGCTTGGCATAAGCCAACTCTTCCAAGGCCAATTCAAGGGTATGAAATCATTGGAGCCAAAGCTTTGGTCGAGAGCCGTCTACTACAAGAAGGATCGAGAAAAGCTCGGACGGATCCAGAGTATTCTCCAAAGGCTTCATGGCAAGGTGATAGATAAAGGTATAGTCCGATCCATATAGAGATATATGGTGCATAACGTTAAGCAATCACAACGCTGAGGTTATCCAACACATATGCTATCCACCCTTAAGTGGTATAACCAGTCATTCCGGAGGATCTGTTGATTTAGCAATTTTTAGCCCTCATTTATCAGGTGTTTCCCCTATTTTAGGTTCTATTAATTCTATAACAAGTGCGCCGTGCGAGGCTCGTTTTCGGTTGGGAATAATACCCATATTCCTGCACGTATGTCTGACTTCCATAGGGAAATACATGCAGCAGGCCAATGCGGCATCTTGGGCTAATAATCCATTACGTTTGCGAGCAGTTGGTCGGAGGGGACGCCAAAGGGGACTGCCCTTCTTGGTGGTGTCTCTTAGCTGGGGTGGTCGAAGCTAGGTTAACCAACTTGATACGCACTCACTGCCTGAGAAGGGGCTACATATCTCAAGCAGGATACGTCGGTATGTGTGTGGCGGAGTAACCCAGGGATCCTGCTGGGCGAAAGCTTTGACTGATGCTGTTAGCGGTCAGGGCTGTCGGACAGTCGCAAGTAATTCCAGCATAGGAACTGACTTGAGCAATCAAGCAAGTGCGCAAGAACCTTACACCACTAGGTGCCCCGAGGATGGTCGGGGCGAAAACACGAAAATAGAGCAACCACGGGAAGTAACCGCTTCACATCGTCCAACGGACGATGCGCGGGCTCAGAGGTCCCGTAGTAGTGAGGGGAAGCCAACCCAGCCAGGCCACGAAGGCGACTAGTCAGAACACGATCCATAGTTCTTCAAATGTCTTGGGCTCTCGCCAGCCTACCCGAAAGAATTGTTGGCAGAGCGACGCCAGTACATATGCTAAGAAAGTGGTGAACAATTGTAAAGCTAACCAGGGACGCTATAATGAACTTATAAGAATTATATCGGATCCAATGTTTCTGGTTCACTGCTATGAGAGTATCGAAGGTAGGATTGGCAGACTCCAAGATCAGATGGTCAACCCTTAGATGGGCTAGATTGGAATTCGTCTGTACAACTTGCGGAACATATAAGCAAGGGTTAGATCCAAATTCAACCTGCCCAAAGAGTACTTATACCTAAGCCCGCTAGGAGAGAGAAAAGGCCCCTGGGTGGGCTGGGCCCCAAAGCCGAACTTTTTTTGTCAGAAAGGGCCCCGAACTTTGCTTTGTTGGACACCACAAAACCGAAATACTGTCCAACAAGGGCCCGGGACTGTTAGACAGGGAAGGGGGGAAAACTCGCAGAAAAAAAGAACGAAACTGACGGGACACCAGACCTTAGGGAGAGGCACGTAGTGCTCGACCAACGGGAGATGTTATCGCCTCTCCGAGAGAAAGAATAGTGCAAAAAGCACTTCGATTAGTCTTGAGAGCCATATGGGAGGAACGATTTCTAGACAGCTCTCACGGATTCAGACCGGGTAGATCATCATGTTACTCTGCCCTCCGTTTTATCCATTTGATAGGCGGTCACCATTCATGGGTAGGGGACTAACGGCTTCGACAGGATACCGTACTCCACCATCATGAAAAAAAAAGGCTGACGGCCTTGCTAAAATGTCAACGGACCCTAGAACTGGTTATGAAAACCCTGAAAGCAGCTCACATCGAGCTAGAAAACGGCAAGGTCATCCATTCGCATTCGGGTACTCCCCTAGTGTTTTGAGTCCACTCCTATGTAACATAGTTTTACACGAACTGGATCAATTCATGCTCAGTATGTAAAACAAAAGATTCGAGAAAGGGATTGATAAAGATGAAAATCCCACCTACAGGTTCTTCCCTTCCGTAAGAAAGGGAAATATTCTAATAATTCAGCGGTTCGAAAAGCTATGCTGATGGAAATGAGGAGAAATCCTAAATATGATGTAATTGATCCTAATTTCCGACGATTAAGTTAGATAAGATACGCCGACGATTTCGCAGTTCTTATCTACGGCACCAGAAATGAGGTCGAGAAAATAAGAGCGAAGATCGAGAGCTTCCTTGAACAAGCGTGCGGTCTAGAGCTAAATGTGGATAAGACTCTCATCACACACTTGAGTAGCGGATGGCCTTTCCTTTATAGGGGCTAGATGTGAACCCAGAAAGAAAAGGCCATTCCGCGCGATCAAAGGTTCCAATATCACACGGAGAGGTCAGACCCGAACGATGATGTTTGCTCCCATCAAAGACTTGCTGTTCAAATTGAAGGGGATTCTTGGAAAAAAAACCATATAACTATAATGTACCCAACTGCAATGAGAAGACTAGTGGAACTATCGCACTCCGATATCCTGGCTTTCTACAATCATAAGATTAGAGGACTGCTTAACTATTACTCTTTTGCGGGTAATGGAGGAAATCTGCAAAAAGTGGTATGGTTCCTAGTTACCTCATGCGCTCTGAACCTAGCTTTGGAATGGAAGCTCCGAACTAGAAAAAACGCGTTCAATAGAGCTCATTTTCTGTGCCCGAATACCAGGAGCAGCCTGAACATTCCAAATAACTATAAGGTTCTGCACCATTACAAAATGAAGAGTCCAATGGCTACTCCGGATTCAGTTATCCAGGTTTCTTGGGCTGAGAAATACAAGTTTGGGTTAGGGCGGCAGGTTTGCACCATCTGTGGTGAGTGATAAGAACGTGGCGATGCTTCACGCAAGGGCTGTTCGAGACGTTCGAGCCAAAATTGGAATGAATAAGGCAACTTACCAGGAATGGTTGGGGGCGTACAAACGAAAACAGATTCCATTATGTGGAGCTCACCACCAAGCTTATCGTGCGGGGGAGCTCAATAGGGAGGAAATTCAGATAATATCATCCTATTAGTAAACCCGGTTAAGCCCCGAGCTTGGCCCTCTCTATAAAGTAACCCACCCATTATAGAGATAGACTTGATACAATAAATAAACTCAGCAATTTAAGTTTTCTGAGGGAGAGCCGTATGACGAGAAATTGTCACGTATGGTTCGGAGGGCAGCATCGACTGACCCTATCTATCTTCAATATGAGGGGCCCTGGATTGACCATGCATAGATTACCTCTATTTGTGCGGTCCGTTCTAGTTACAGCTTTCCCACCTTTATTATCCCTTCCAGTATTGGCAGGTGTATTTGCGCCTGATGAGGTAGCGATGCCTTGGTCGAATTTGACTATATGCTGGAAACTTTGCGAGGACAATCAGCAGGGAACGAACCATGACGGTTCCCCCTCAGAGACTATACGCCAAACATCTTTGGCCAAAACCCCTTTCGTGCCTTTGCCACCCAAAGATTGGTTCGGTGCCGGCCGGCTTGATTGGGAGTGATGGCTGCATGGTCATACCTTATGCAAATCGAACCCCTCGTGGTCAGATCAGAGACGCCTTCCATTTAAATCAGTTTTCAAGACAAAGCTTGGGGCCGTCCGGGCCGAATTGCTGCGTGCGCTTCTAGGCTCAGGCTCGATTCAGACCAAAACAAAAAACGGTGCTTTCTCTTTATCAATGCGTTAGATGGTATAGCCCGAGTTATTCATGAAATCAATGGCTTTATGCGTACTTCCAAACACGAAACACTTTATTTACAGATTGATGGATTGGTTGCACGCATATGACACAACACTCTATTTTCTGCCGCAGGATCCGAGTGCTTCGTTTTCCAATGCTTGGCTCTGTGGTTCTGCCAAGGGAGATGATGGTAGCTTCCAGCAGGTTCGAACCACCATATCCAGTAGATATTGGCGCGTTTCCATTTCGTTTGAGCTAGAATGGAGTTAGCCGCAAAAACAAACGAAAATAGATACTAGACCGACGCTTGAACAAATTGGGGCACAAGTGAAACTTTCCAGGGTAAGTGCTTCTAGAGGAAATTGGCGTAGTTGCACATGCGGCGTGGCAGGCAATGCCCATGTGGTTGCTTACTTTGATGCCTTTCCTCGGGCAAAACCCTTGGTGCAACTGGCGATGCATCTGTGGCATGATCTTACACAAAGCACATCTGACCAATGCGGGATTTGCTGAGACTGCGCGCATCAAAGCAGGTATGAATAGAAAGAGATGAAGATATAGTCCAAACCCACGCCGCCGGGCATTAAGAGAAAATATTAGTTTTCGGTGTAAGCACTTTTTTCGTTAGACAGGGCCCCGAACTTTGTCTTGTTGGACACCACAAAACCGAAATACTGTCCAACAAGGGCCCGAGACTGTTGGACAAGGAGGGAAGAAAAAAACTGGAAAAAAAAACGGACGAAAAAAGGGCAATTACCATGTTATTAACTGATAGAAACTTTAATACAACCTTTTTCGATCCTGCCGGTGGCGGGGATCCCATTTTATACCAGCATCTTTCCCGGTTCCTCGGTCGAAAAATAACCACGGGATGGCCGCGTTTGGGAGCAATCCCAAATTGAATAATGCCGCTATTTGCTGGAAAGGCTAAATGCCATTAAGTACTCGGTTCATAAGTGCGCAAAAAAATAGATTTTTTTACGCCCAAACCTGTGAAAAGCTTATATATAGATCTGAATTGGATTTTCAGTTCCATAGGCAATGCACAATCAGCAGGAAACTTCAAAGAGGGAGAAAAATGAATGAAACAAATATTTTGACTTTACAAACAGGTGAAGGATCCTCAGAGACTACACGCAGCGCATCTCCCATTGAAACGAGAAATGATGAGTATAAATTTTGAGATTGGTTAGCTGGGACGGAGGTTTTTCCATTTCAAAGGCTGGATATACAAGCTGTGAAGTAACAATGCATACAAAAGAAGTACAAACCCTATACTTTTTCAAACAAAAATTGGGGCACCCAGGTTTGGAGGAAAGAATCTTTATTCGGTCCATCGGATTGGAGATCGCTTCAGCAGCTTTCGTTGAAAATTGCATAATAGATCGGCTATAGAAAGATTGGTTGATTTGGTGAATGGAGGAATAAGAGCAATAAGCAAGCAAAAACAAATGCAAAGAGTCTGTTGTGCTATGATAATAGAATTTATTGAACCAAAACCTCCAACGGTAGAGAACGCTTGGGTTTCAGGATTTGGAGATGGCCGTTTCAACATTAACCGAATGAACTTCCAACCTAGTTTGGGTATAGGTTAGAAAGATAAAAAGATACTGAAAGATATAGCCACAATATGGGGTGGATCTATCTATTACGATAAAAGCCGGGATGGATTTTGTGGTATTCGGGTATGACTTAGCAGCTAAAGCTAATGATTCCTCATTCATACGTTTATCCATTACGCAACCCTTACGGGATGGCCAAATCGAAAGGGCCGGGGCATTGTCAGGCAAAAAAAGGATTCGAGCGTTCTTTAAGATATCTGGAGAGAGGTGCCGGATCCAGCTAAACAAAACAAATCCTTTCATTTTATTAAATCGTTTCAATCGATTGGAGATGAAGATATAGTCCATTAGCATCCTGAGGTTTATATTTCAATTCCGCCAGGATTTGGTATCATTAGTCATATTGTCTCTACCTTTTCAAGAAAACCCGCATTCGGTTATCTAGGCATGGTGTACGCCATGATCAGTATTGGAGTTCTTGGATTTATTGTATGGGCTCATCACATGTTTACTGTAGGGTTAGACGTTGATACACGTGCTTACTTTACCGCGGCTACCATGATTATAGCCGTGCCTACTGGAATAAAGATTTTTAGTTGGATTGCAACCATGTGGGGGGGGTCAATACAATACAAAACACCCATGTTATTCGCTGTAGGGTTCATATTTTTGTTCACGGTAGGGGGGCTTACTGGGATAGTATTGGCCAATTCTGGGCTAGATATTGCTCTACATGATACTTATTATGTGGTTGCACATTTCCATTACGTTCTTTCTATGGGAGCCGTTTTTGCTTTATTTGCGGGATTCTATTACTGGATAGGTAAAATAACTGGTCCTCAATACCCAGAGACTTTAGGTCAAATTCATTCTCGGATTACTTCCTTCGGTGTGAATCTAACTCTTTTTCCTATGCATTTCCTAGGTCTTGCAGGTATGCCACGTCGCATTCCTGATTATCCAGATGCTTACGCTGGGTGGAATGCCTTTAGTAGTTTTGGCTCATACGTTTCTGTAGTAGGGATTTTTCGTTTCTTTGTAGTGGTTTTTCTCACTTCAACTAGTGAGAACGAGTGCGCTCCAAGTCCTTGGGCTGTTGAACAGAATTCAACGACACTTGAATGGATGGTCCCAAGCCCTCCGGCATTTCATACTTTTGAAGAACTTCCAGCTATCAAGGAAAGCATTTAGACGTCTTAGCAATTTGTGCAACTTAAGCACCGATCCGCTCCGCCCTATACAGACCTAGTCCTTATAGGGCGGAGCCCGCCCCGAAAGTTGTAGTTAGGGACTTGACCGAGCCAGGCCCTCCCTGGCGCCTACCCCCCCTTCCTGTATTTGGCACTTTTTCGAGTTCTACTTGTATATTTGATGACAATGCCATATTTTATCTATCTATTACATCCTTATCTTTGAAAACTCGGGTGAACCGTCCCAAAGGCGCGTAGCGAAAGGAGAGGGAGGTATACGGGCATGGATTGGAAAAAAAGTTTTCAGCTACTGAGACAGGGGGAGCTGAAAGGATATTTATAGAAGGAGTACGAATAGGAGATAATGTATATACTCGAGATAGATTGTTTAGCTAAACTTCTTCGAAAGAAGGCAACTTGGGAGCTCGACGATGACTATCTGCTTCGCAAATCTCAGAAAACGTTTTCACACACACATATAACAATACCTACGATGACGTTTCTTCCTGAGGTGCGTAGTAGTTCCCTAACTTAGACAGTATGCTCTGCTATTATCGGGTTTGCTAATTCAACTAACCGAATTGCCGGATAGCAAAGCGCACAAGCGGCGGGCGCGCCGCGGCCTATGTACTATAGTGTTACCCATGGCCTTGCCTTCGGCTCCTTACCACTAAGGGGCCTTAGAGGTCAACGAGCAGCAGGCCTTTCCTAGGCAGTCCGCGGAAATTGGCCCTTCGGCCCCTTGGAAGAAGGACCCAAAAAGGGCACCAAACTATCCCAGAGCAAGGGGCTTCAGCCCGTTTGTTGCACTTGCCAAAATAGGGAATCGGATTAATCATATATAAGGAATCCAAATAGGCATATATTGATTGCGAGTTTTTTGAATTAAAAGGAAAAATTGGTTTATGAATTTACCGGCTCGATCTTATCCAAAGCACCTAGAGCTGCTGCACCTGAAAAATAAAATATTGGGATTTGTCAAACATAATAGTTATAAGCCCCGAAGGGATGTTTTTATAGAAATTCACGCTACCCAAATTGAATTAAAAAGGTGCGCCATGTCTATCCCGTCTCATTATACTTTAGATGTCAAGTTCTTGGAACCAGGAGCCACAAAGGAATCGCATCTGAAGAACCAGGAACCACATCTGAAGACCCAAGAGCCACACCTAAACCAGTGGTTTCAACCGCTGTGCCAGAGCCAGTGGCTGAAGCCACGAATGGGGAATGCTTCCAGTTTACATATGAGAGGAATGGGAAGGAAGAATTCTTCTTAGGGACTAGCGAACTTCCAAAAGCTACCTCTAGAATGTCATCATTCGATCCTTGTGACCGCATAGTCTATTTCGATATCGAGTGCTTCTGTAATTATTTTTCAGTTGGCGCAAATAAGGAAAGGTATACTTTAGAAACCTTTGAACGTAATAAGGAAAGTATGAAAAAGATGCAGAATCAATTAGAGAGGCTAGCCACCATTTTGGTTAAGAATTAAATAATGTTGGTGGACACGGGCAAGTATAGCTCTAAGGTAAAAGTTTTGTTAAAATGTTTCTCTACTGTTTACCCTTAGTAGAAACGCTTTATACCTTCAATAGCGAAATACTTAAAGGGCCCGGACTGTCAAACAAAAAGGTATAACGCATTATTTTAGTTTTAGCCGGGCCTGGTGGTCAAAAGTATGTACGATTGATGCCTCTAGAATCGCAGAGAAATGGATAACCACGTGGAATGGTGATAATTTCTTTGAACAAATTTGCTGCTTACTTCGGTATGCCAATAACGTCAATGGCTGTGGACTTTCCATCGAAGAGAAAGACTCATTCCGTCTACTGGATCATGGCCAAGTTCAATTGCCAATTACATTGCAAAAATAGGGAAGATGGGTGTAGCCAATCCCGGTACGACTCTTTCTTGCTTCGAAAGCTTGTTCCAACTATTACTTATCTGAGCAGTGCCTCTTATCCGGCAACGATTGGCAGAGCATGTTTGTGAGCAGGAATCCGGTATTCCAAAAGGCTAGAACGGATCTGAGAAATCTTACAATCGGAAAGACATGGCTATTGTTATACTGTTATAGGCCCCACGGGGAAATGTATACCGATTTTTTCTGTAAGTTCCAGGAATTAGAGTTATTCATAGACCACTTGACGGATATACCACAAATAACCATCAAAAATACGACAAGGAATCCATCCTACCAACTTTTTCCTCACAGTAATAAAGAGCAAACCCTTATTTACTGTAATATTAGCTCGTGCTATCCTACGATCTTTCATGCTTTAGTAAACAAAGGGTCCGGAGGAGATTCTCAGAGTTTCCAAATATGTTGGACCAGTTTATAAAGCATGGGCTAAAGCTCGAAGAAAACAACGAACCTGGGGCTTTGAGTTTGAAAATTCTTTCAAATGGTATTTCTGGTCGAACCAATTCTATATACTCCGCCCTTCGTGAACCTAGCTTACATTGAAGTGTTTGCGGGCAACTTATTATGCTAGAAGTTTTGATGGTGTAATACCGATTAGTTCGTTGTACAATTAAAACGCAAACATTTGAACCATTTTTTTAACAACTTCAAAATTATTGAGCAAGGATTTAACACAACTTTTGAGGATAAAAAGGAATTGACCTTGTTCCCATTAGGGCATGTCAATAAATATGTTCTTGGAGAAGCAACCAGTGGCAATATTAGGCAGTGTTTCCCAACCCAGCTTGCTTCAAGAAAGTAATAATGGGCGATACAACACCTTATAAATAAGGAGCCCGGGGATCTCTTGCACCAAATGAAGGAATTCGATATATTGAATTTTCCATATATCGAAAGTAAAAACACGCAAATACTTGGATACTATATTTCCGAAAATCCAATCAACTATGGAGGTCTGGGTTTGACGAATGGTGCTGAAGGGAAAACCTTCACAATGGCTAAAAGTCTTAATATTACCCCGACCTTAGATACAATGCCTACGTCTACAGAAGATGTTCGCTTCGCAGCGTATAGCATAGATATGCAGAAAATTTTGCATAAGATGAAATTGAAAACAAATCTGGAATATCCTGATTTGTTATTGGATCACGAAGGGCCTGACTGTCTTCCTCTAATAGAAGAAGCTTATGGATTTGTTGATAAAAGCTTTTGGGTTTTGCCAGGAAGGGGAGAATAATTATTCAAAGATGTAAAAAAGGTTCGTGAAAATCCAAAATCTCAGTTGAGATTTATAAAAAACCCTGAACTGCACCCACTGGTTTGTTTGCTTCGTGCGGAGATGCAACTCGGATGATATGCATGGACATAGACTCGCCAGAAAACGTCGAAAAGTGACACCCGTCCGCTCCGCGTGGACGCAAGACGTAATAAAACGGGGGTGTTACACGGTTTATGGATTTAGGGGCCTTAAGCTTTTTATTGATCCCAGCACTTCTAGTATCAAAATGAAAAAGTAAGAGTTTCACGGGTTTTAGTTACTAAAGAGAAAGAGGTGGAACCCCAAACGTGCAATACAGGGTTGAAGGCGCATATTTTGCTAATATAGATTGGCCGGCTATCCCTATTTTACCGGAAGAACAACCGCAGACTACCTCACCAGAAGAACAAACTACCCTCATTTCGCCGAAGAAACAAACACAGCAGGAAACTCGCAGGGCCTCCGCTATAATCTTGGAAATAGCGAAATGGTTAAACACTTCACTCGGTTTCAATTCACACTTATACCGAGAGAAAACTCTAATACAGGGTTCGTTCATAGGCCCTTGTATCTTTTGCGAGGATGAATAATACGGCAAGTTTCTTTGGGTACCACCTCATTCTACACCTATATTGGAGTGCAAACATGCCCATTGCCGGAACGGGTACCGCATGTTTTATTCAGAAATTTCGATTATTTTTAACCATCGCACGATGCCTATAGAGGAAGAGGAAGATAGTTCCCCCGCCGCAAATAATTCAACCCTTTCCGAATACTACGAAAAGGCCAAGGTCGCATTAATTACAGCTCCACCGTGGTAAAACCTACAAAGCTCTCCCAGTAGCTGTAAAGAAAGCGGGCAAAATATCCATTTTAGCTTTTATGACGAAACAACTATCAATACAAAGTTGCGACGTACTCATAAAGCATATTCTTAGAGATGACCATAAAATAGAACTTAGACCTATTTTTCATGAGACCCCCCTCCCGAAACGCTATACAGCTACTTCCAGAGCGAAAAGCCACAAATTCATTCGGAGCTACACTCCTACTTTCGGTCATTTTACAACTTTAGTTTCCTACACATCACTTATGACGTGCTTTAGCCAAAGAATATAGTTATTCATAGACGAGGCCCTCTTCCAATAGAATGTGAGAATTATTCCTTGGAACCGAATCCGTATCAAACGTTACGGTCAAAAAATTGTTGCTCGATCTTTGAAATCGATTGAATTCGAAGAAATGACTTGGAACTTTGTAATGGTGGGGTAAGTGCTAAAGGAAACACCGGAATTTTTCAAATGTCATACGAACTAACGTCGACGAATTATTATTTTAATACTCCACTCATAGGACCAGAGAAAGTAAAGTTTTGGGGGTTACCTCGAAAATAGCTAAATCTATTTTGGGAGGAGTCCATTCACCTATAGATTCTTGCCAACATCTTTATGATACAGAAGTTCCTTCCTTTCGACCGCTTTTGGAAGAGAAAAAGGGCAAATTTTAAACAATGTGCATATTGATGTCCAACATTGGATAACCACTTATATATTAGCCAGTTTTAGACCTAGCCCAATCAGCTACTTTCCGTACAGCGTAAAAGAGAAAGCAGCTTGAAATTTTAATAAATTTCGTGACGATATTAAAAAACAAAAAAAGAAAATATGAAGAACCATTTCCGGAAAACGAGGAACAGATCGAAGAAAAAGATGTTATTACCCAGATAATCTTTCTTTTAATTCCAACTCGATATGTTTTGATTTGTTCACAGCTGCCTGCCAAATGGACACCTGTATATTTGCTTCTGTGGCCATACCCGATCTTGGAATAACAAGTAAGTCCTAAATATATAACCAAAGGCTCTTTGACTATTTTGCGTGTGCAACGACAACAAGAGCGCAAATTGGATATTTTGAAATTTGTAATTTCGAATTCAGACTGGTTTGCCCAGTACAATAAATATTTTTGAGAGTACTGGCCCAACCAACAACCCAAAAACTCACTTTTATACACTTGGTTTTCATAAGTCTCAGTATGATGCAAGAAATTTTTTTGAATGCGTACGACAGTTACCTATAGCTTTAATCCGCCGCCCCAACAGCTTTTGTGTCTCACTGCGGGGTTGGAGCCAGGGCCGGGGACTTGGTTTCGTCGGCCACCACGAAACCGAAGAACTGTCCAACGAAATAAAGGAAAAGAGCCTAAACAGGTGTTACTCGCCCAAAGTTCCTTCCTCCAACCCATACAAGGGCCCCGAACCAGACGTGCAAGATTTCCTCGCATCCGGCTCTCCGAGCGCTACGCGCCTCGGGCTCTGGAAGGGGGCCAAGTTGAAGCAAGCTCGGCAGGCACGTGTATCGGGGGATGAAGTGAAAGAGATAGATGTAGCTCCAAAGATTCGGAAAAGACTGAATCTGTAGCAAGAAATCACGCTCCTGGCTAGAACTTTTGCTATGGAGTTCGCGGACTTCGGGTTAAAGGACGCGCTCACGCCCGCTTTAGCCTGCACATCTTCCATGCAGAAGGTATTAGGTCCCGTGTCGACCGGGTTCTGCTTTTCTGCGCATCCACCGAATCGGGGTTTTCCATCTCTGCACCCGTGGCGGTTCCCAAGTCTTTTGACAGCGAACTTGTGTCTTTGGAGGGATCCGGAGCTCGCTGCGCTCGTACGAGGATCGACATTTCTCAACGCCGAGCTTCTAATCCCTGCAGGCAACCGCCTGCCCATGCTCTACCTTTTTCATAAGCCATGGCTACCCGGTAACTGGAGGGGGGGAGGGGTGAAGCAAATAGCTTCGCCCCTCTTCTTTTTCTATGATTGATGAGTTGCTAAGAAGCTCTGCGTAAATTTTTGGCAAAAGGTAGCCAGTTGACTACTAATTTGCTCAGTGATGTTCTTTTGTTGTACAATAGCAGAAAGTATACCTGGGTCGATAGATTTCAATAGCTCTTGCTCATAGTGCGTTATGAGAACGACGGGTATTTGGTCTAAGTAACCTTTGACAGCTGCATAGATAACCACGATTTGTTTTTCAATAGGAATTGGGCTATATTGTGGTTGTTTAAGTATCTCAGTTAACCTAGCCCCACGATTTGACGAATACTGAGTTGCAGCATCAAGATCTGAACCAAATTGAGCAAAAGCGGCTACTTCACGATATTGTGCCAATTCTAGTTTTAAGCTACCGCATACTTGTTTCATGGCTCTCAACTGAGCCGCAGAACCGACGCGACTTACAGATAATCCCACGTTAATAGCGGGTCGACTTCCACGATAAAAGAGTTCTGTTTCCAAAAAAATTTGTCCATCTGTAATGGAAATCACATTGGTAGGAATATAAGCGGATACGTCTCCAGCTTGTGTTTCAATCACAGGTAGCGCAGTTAAGCTACCCGCACCAGTCTGGTCCGACATTTTAGCGGCTCTTTCTAATAAACGAGAATGTAAATAGAAGACATCTCCTGGGAACGCCTCACGACCTGGTGGTCGACGTAATAATAATGACATTTGGCGATACGCCACTGATTGCTTACTCGGATCATCATAGATTATTAATGCGTGCATTCCATTATCTCTAAAATATTCTCCCATAGCACAACCTGAATATGGTGCCAGAAATTGCAGAGGAGCTGGATCCGAAGCAGTGGCTGCTACAATAATGGAATATTCTGAAGCACCCGCTTCTGAAGGAATCTTAACTAATTGTGCCACGGTTGAACGTTTCTGTCCAATCGCTACATACACACAATACAATTTTTCACTATCAGAGGTGCCCTGTGCGTTGATTTGTTTCTGGTTCGGTATGGTATCAATAGCTGTAGCGGTCTTTCCGGTTTGTCTGTCTCCTATTATAAGTTCTCGTTGACCACGACCTATAGGAACCGGGCTATCTACTGCTTTTAATCCTGTTTGCATTGGTTCGTGCACAGATTTACGTGCAATAATCCCTGGGGCTTTCACTTCTACACGTCTTCGTTCTACAGCGCTTAAAGCACCTTTTCCATCAATGGGTACTCCTAACGCATCAACCACACGACCTAACATGGCCTTTCCTACCGGAACATCCACAATAGATCCGGTGCGCTTTACAATATCTCCTTCTTTGATGGCAGTATCACTACCGAATATAACAATTCCTACATTTTCATTTTCTAGATTTGAAGCCATTCCTTTTACACCGCTGGCAAATTCAACCATTTCCCCCGCTTGAATCTTGTTCAATCCATAAACACGTGCAATTCCATCTCCAACTGAAACCACTCGACCGATCTCGTCCACTTGCAATTTGGTGTAATAGTTGGTAATTCTTTGTTCTAATAAAGTGGAGAGTTCAGCTCCAGCCAATTTGTTCATAAATGAATGGAAAGATCGACTAATCCATAATTCCGCAATCTGAACCTTAAGATTGTGACCAATTTATCACCTTAGATGATACAAGACAGGGGCCCCAGCGCCTTAGGGCCAATCAAGCGCAAAGGCTCCGGGCCGCAGGCCCATATGGCGAAAGGCGCGAAGCGCAGCCCGCTGTCGGAAATCTACGAGCCATTTCCGGCCTTCGGCGCTTCTTTCGCAAAGAAGTCTCCCAGCTCAGCTTCGCTGAGCTGTTCCAGCTCGTAAAGACCTAGTTTGGCGAAAAAGAGCGGATGCCTACCGAGCCAAGCATGCAATTCTGTAGTTATTCAGGAGGGCTTTAAGCAACATAAAATATTTTGGTGCTGGCTTACTCCCGATTTGATTCGTCACTACGCAACATTTGTTCCCAAGGACTTGCAAAATCAAAATAGCGAAATTCTTGAGTCATCTCAATAGGTTCAGAAACCACACGCTTCTCTGAATCATCATACCGTACTTCCACATATCCACTCAAAGGGAAGTCTTTTCTTAATGGATGACCCTCAAAACCATAATCTGTTAATATACGTCGTAAATCGGGATGATTAGAAGAATACGCACCAAACATATCCCAGGTTTCTCGTTCCCACCAGCCGGCCGATGGGAATATACTGACTACCGAACAAATTGGAGTGATTTCATCCACACTTGTTAATACACGTATGCGCGTATTATAGTCAATACTAAGTAAATTATAAACTACTTCGAATCTTCGTTTTCGAGAGGGATAATCAACTCCACGAATATCAATCAAAACTTTAAAACGCGTATTGGTATGATACTTCAAAAAATATAATAATTGAAATAGACTGTTCGGGTTGGTATATAATATATTTTCATGTTTCGATGTTTGACATTCATGTATCCATTTTGGTAAAGTGGCTATCAGAGATTTGAGAAACAATTGGTTATGCATAAATCGTCTCTTTTTTTTCGTAAAACCGGTATTTCTTCCATTTATATATATATATATATATCCGAAAAATTGATATATATCAATTTTTAAGCGCCTTCAACCTGAGCCGGTGATTTCTGGCGCCCCCTCTTCATATCACTGGCTTTCACTGAACGAAGGCAGCGCGGAGGGAGGATCCCCTCTTTTTACGGACCCTGGCCTTCGGCGCTTCTTTTTCCCGCAAAGCCAAGGAAGTTTTGCAGTCGGGATAGGGATTAAAAAATCTTCTTTTTCTTATCATCGTAATTACTTCCCTTTCAAGGACAACAGAATACATAGAATAAAGAGTTCAATTGCGGAGCCTTTCCCCGTGCACTCTCACAATATATATCATTAAGTGCTGGGATGATTAGCCATCACCCGGCTCTCCAACTAAAACCCGTGGTTATAAACAATCGTATGCCTCTAGGCGTTTCCCCAGGCGGGCAATGAATTGGCCCGGTTGCCAGTTTTTGGTTAGCGGTTCCGTGTCGGGTAGCTTTATTTGACCATACCGCGTATAGGGAATGGCTGGCAAGTGGCGTTCACTCCCCGCCCCCCTCCGATTGGACACCTTGGGGGCCTTGTCGAGGCCCTTCCCAGCCTTAATTGGGTTTGACAGGTCCCTGCCACCCCTGGCAAAAACCTTAGCTGCTGTGCCTGGTTTATATTTGGCCGCATATGTTTTGGCCAATGACGTACGTAGTATGTAGCTCAAGCGCGTAACACATTGGCGTTTAGAGTTTGCAAGATGGTAATAGTTGGCAAGGCCGCGTAGAATGGAGGCTATGCGGGCAACCGAGTAGGTTTGGGGATACTGAAAGTAAGCAAAATTAGGTTTCGGGTGACCTGATTTATCACGAAATCCCTTCTCCGCCAGACGGTTTATAACTTTCTGCATATCTACGAGTGAACTAAGCCCACCAGATCTACGTATTCCGTACCTCCGTCCTCGTCTAAGGTAGGTCGAATCGCGACTAATAAGGTATCCAAGGAAAGCAATCCTCTTCGCTCCGCCCCTTATGCAAAAAATTCGTTTCTTTCTTTTGCCCGGAGCCCCGTGTGCGGAAATTGCAAAGTTATTTTCGGCCTTCCGCCCTGTCTCCTTCGGACCCGCAGGCACGTAGTGCGCGGGTAGCGTGTTCGGGCGAGATTGAATGGGTTTACAGGTCTTATCCGGGCTAAGCCTAAGCTTGAGCCGCACTTCAATAAATCGTGTAACCAAGCCGCGTATCCTTTCTGCCAGAGCTCTTGGACCAATAACTCCAGTGAGAAAATCATCTGCGAAGCGCACATGGTTTATTTGCCGAGTTTCTTGCGGGTGGCCTAGACCGGGGCCAAAGGCCCCGAAGGAGAGGGTCCCCTCGGCTCTGTGTGCCGGAGTGCGGTCGGTTAGAGCCGCAAACTGACGCCACAATTCCTTAGACTCCGGATTGACTGCCCCACGCCGTCCCCTGTCAACAATACGTTTCAGTCGCATAACAAAAAGGTCTAGCTCGTGCAGCACTATGTTGCACAGAAGGGGGCCAACCCCTTTGGCCTTGGTGGTGCCCTTGGCTCCGGCCTCTAGGCTCGTTTTTAGCTTTTTTTGAACCAGGTTCAAGAATCTGCTGTCTCGAATTCTTCGCCGCATGAGGCCTATAAGCACTTGCTTATCTATTTTATTGAAGCATTGCGAGGTTTCACCTTCTATGAACCGAACGGTACCCACAAAGTCACGGCGTATCTGCTTCGAGCAGGTATGTTGGGAGCGGCCCGGTCGAAATCCATGGGAACACGAAAGGAAGTACGGTTCGTAAACCGTCTCTAGGATGCTGCGAATCACTTCCTGTACCAGTATATCCTTGTCCTTTTGGGTAAGCCCCCGTAAAGCTAAAGAAGCGTTCGAAGGATCTACGACCCAAAGGGCACGAGACACTTTGTGGGTCCGAAGGACACGGGGCAAAGAAGTGTGCGGAAATATACCAGCCATTTCCGGCCTTCGGCTCTTCTTTCGTAAAGCCAAAAAAGTATCCTTCGAACCCTCCGAACCCAGGGCTTTACCCCCTGTCCCTAGAGTTTCGTGCCCTTTGGACCAACTTTGGCCCGTAGGGCTCCCCCCTCCTAACGTAAAGGGAGGGTTTATCATAGAGTCTCTCAGTGTTTCTAGTGCTTTGATCGAGGTGCCTTTCGGCCTTTCGCCACCGTTCTTCGAGCTCGGTGACAGCTTCTTATAGGCCGCTATCCACAGATTTATGTCTTTCATGAGCCGAAACAGGCCTTCTGCCTTGAACTGCTCTTTTTGACAGTGTTTCCGAAGGGCACGCTCGGTCCAAGCCGAACCTTCTCTTCCACCGGGGCGAGAGCCGAAGCTTAGAAAGGCCCTTTTGGAGGCCCTCCGCCCCATTCGGAAATCCAAACGTACGAATGGTTCACTGGTTCCACCGAATGCTCGGAATTGGATGCTCTTGGGCATCTTTGCGCAGTTTTCAGGTGCTTTAGATACCGTTCGACATTTATGTATCCTTTTCGGTGAAGTAGCTATTAGAGACTTGAAAAACAATTGGTTATCCATAAATCGTATCTCTCTTTTTTCGCAAAACTGGTAGATATTTATATATTTGTTTTTCATTCATATATATATTTTTCAAAAATTGATATATATCAATTTTTAAGCGCCTTCGACCTGATGGGTGAAAAGCGGCGCTGGCTCCTCCTTTCACTGGCTTTCACCGAACGAAGGCAGCGCAGAGGCCGTGAACGAGAGAAGGCCGAAAGACCGGGAGGTCGGAAATCTACGAGCCATTTCCGGCCCTTAGGACCCTGTAAAGCCAGAGAAGCACGTAGTGCCTTCTTCCCAATATCGTGTGCGGAAATCTACGAGCCATTTCCGGCCTTCGGCGCTTCTTTCGTAAAGAAGTCTCCTTTGGACCCTGTAAAGCCTCCGAACCCTTCGGACCAAAGCGAGAGCACCACGTGCCTAACCGCCAAATTAGTTCGGGGACTGGCTCGTGGGGCTCGCTACCCCAATCCCCTATACCAGGCATTTCGCTGCGTGCCACACGACGAGCTCCTCAACCGCCTAAAACTAGGCTCGGGGTCAGGTAATTGATCAATAAGCGTCCGCTGTTGATCAATTAGCGCCTTATCCGCACACAATTTAACTCGAAAAAGGAGTTATAAGAATTAGAAGGTTAAATCCTTGGTGTAGACTCCATATTCTCACCGGACAACGGGCATAGTATTTACCACCCTACCTTTGTTGGCACTCTCCATGAGGCCCAGAGGGCGGAAATTATTGAACTCACAGCCCGGGTCGGTCCTACGGAAAAGTGGTAATTTCGGAATAACACAGCGTATGAGAGCGATACAGTTTCAATAATTTAAGAAACCCCCGAAGTTCCGAAGGTACATTATTGCTATTTCCCGATGTAGTGGGGGAGGAAACGTTCGAACGATGCTCGGGAACCAAGCTTGGATTAGACACGGTTTGCAAAAGGCCCTGAACCTTTTATCACCAGCTCCAGATCTGGAGTTAAATATTTTGGGGACGACGAACGGCAAAGTTCCGTAGTGCTTTTATTCCCAGTCATACCGCCCCCGCCGTAAGGTTGTTTTCCCGTGGAGAGGAAGGCCGCCAGGCATCCTTTTCTTATCGTTGCCTCCGGATTCAGCAGTAGTACTGCTGTCACTAGTACTACGTTCACTAGTGTTGTCATCATCATCAGCTTTCCAATGGGGATCTCATCGTCTCCCGCTCCCATCAAAGTGCGATATACTTGGTGCAACTAATAACCTCTGGGAAAGGTACATTATCATTGGTCCAAGAAAGGGAGGATTGCGTAAGGCCCGGAGGGCTGGTAGCTTTGGATTTCACCACCAAAGCGAGCCAATAGAAGTGAGAAAGCTTGCTAGGACGCTACGCGCCTTGCAAGCATTAAAATTTTCGATTAATCTGGCTTCACATTTGCCAAGAATGGGCGTTATAGCGAAATAGGAAAAAAAACCCACTGAAGCAATTTGTCCAATAGTAACATATGGTGCTTCCACAGGTTGACATCCAATCCAACCTAAAGGCAAGCGATCTGCTACAAGCAACCGAAACAATTTTTGGTGAATTGGTCGAGAACTTGAACTACGTACATATGAAGTGTTAATGAAAGGTAGAGCCAATAATGACACAAAAACTAGTCCTATGGCGGCTACACCCCCTAATTTATTAGGTATACTTCGAAGAATTGCATAGACTGGTAAGAAATACCATCGAGAGTAAGGGAATGGGGCCATTTCCGTCCCCAACCCTTCCCACAGAACCGTACGTGAACGTTACCGCTCATACGGCTCCCACCCCCAATCTTTTTCGTTGTAGAGTTTAATCATCGAGAGTTACAGGCCTGCCCTCTTCTTGGTTTCGGGTTCAGAACCACAGATACATCTATATCCTGCAGACTGAGACCCCCCGCATGCATCGCCTTGTGGTGCTCCCTGCATAGGGAGATTTGTTTTCGGTTAAGCGCCGCGTGAAGAGCTTCTAGCCCACTGATTCGGTCGCTGCTAGAGTTGACTATCGACATTTTGGGGGCGCCCGCTCCACTGCGTTTCAGCGCACGGATACGGTGCATTTCGATCTTACTCCCCAGGCAACCTATAACTGAGCATCTATCGGCCGGGTGCCTAGTGGTGCGTAAGAACATCAGACCAAGGATTCTCTCCGGGTCTTTGATGCTCTTCACCAAGAATTGTTTCCCCATAACCCTCAGTTCAGTAGGTGTAGGAAAATATACCCTTGGCCCCTTCGCCGTTTCCACCCGCAGCTCGTGGGTATATTTGTCTATAACTTTACCCACGCCCCGGGCTTTCATCTTGTGCGATAGGGTGTGTAGGCAGGACCATCTGAGCTGATAGTTTACCACCTCTTTGACCTTGTAAAAGTTATCACAACATCGGTAATAACTTAAGAACCCGCGCGCCACACTTCCGTACCATTGCGTGATAGTGACATCGTCTTGGGTCGTGAGGACAGGTACGGAGGTTGGTCTTCCCTCAGCGTTAATTATTCCTCTCGCCCTTAACTTGTTTAGTATCCGCGAAAGCGGTGCGTATATCTGTATTCGGAACGCCTGGCGTTGGTCCGTGGGGACGTCCCTCGCGTCCCTCTCGAGGGCTGGACCTGTTGATTCTTTCTGCCCAACCTTGGACTCTGGGTATAAGAGCTTGTGCGCCGATACGACGAATTCGTCGAATTCTCTCACCACTCCCTGTCCATCTCGCTCAATAATATTCGTGAAGATGTCCCCTTCACTCAATTCACGTGCCCACCGGAACATGGCGTCCCGACGAATCCCCGCTGGCCTTTGTACCTCACTTACAACTTCTCGACAAATTTGTTCTAGCATTTCCCGCACTTCTTGGTCGGGTTTAATAAGTGTAAGCTTTCTCCTCTTGCCGGCCTCCTTCAAGGCCCTCTTGAGGGCGCACACCAGTAACTTCTCTCCGAGCTTCTTAAGCCCTTTCTCCCACCCATTCGAAAGCTCCAACGCGGCCTTTCGGACGCGGCCCCAATATTTCTTCCTGGCCCGAGCCGCTTTGTCCGACCTCATGTGCAATTGACTCGGTTTCGGACCCAAGAGACTCATACCTAAGAAGGTTGCCCTCCCTTCCACTACGTGTCCCAGACGGGTTTTCTCCGGGTTTATCTCCAGGTGGAGAACGTCTTTGAGGAACCGGGAGACTCGTTCCATGACTTCGCGGGCCAAAGCTTTCGACCCCGAAACTGCCATCAAAATGTCGTCGGCGTAGCGGCATGCATAGACTTGCACGAATTTAGGGTCCTTGGGATCCGCAAAGGGTATACTTCTAACAATTTTAAGCCGTCCCCCCCTCTCTCGAAGCAAGGCTGCCAGTCTCATCTTCATCACCGAGTTTTTCGGGATGTGCAGCAGTCGCTCATATACGGGATTGGCTCGACGATGCCTCGGGGAGCCTTTTTCGAGTTCCTTTCGGATCCTTAGGATCTCCTTGTCAAGTCTGTCGAGGTATAAATTGGTCAGGATGGGAGATATCACGCTTCCCTGAGGAAGCCCCGGGCCTCCCAATTCGACATCCATAATCTTCGCGTTCCACATTTGGTTCAAGGTACTTTCGAGCCTACTATCTCGAATGGTTTCGCTTAGTATCGACACTAGTATTTTCTTGTTGATAGTGTCGAAGCATTTCCGAATATCGAATTCGAGCCACCACGATGGGTTCTTCCACCGCATTTTGATGTCCCTTAGGGCTGAGTGAGTACCCTTGTTCCTTCGGAAGCCATGGGATATATCTTGGAACCTTGGTTCGTAGATAATTTCCAGTACCATCCGGAAAGCCTCCTGTATTATCTTGTCCCTAGGGTTCGCTATTGTTAGGGGGCGCTTTCCAGCTCCACCCGGCTTCGGTCCTTCGGACCTCCAAATTGGCTCAAATTTGTATGTACCCTCCCTCAGTTTCCGGCCCGTTTCATGAAACCATTTCAGGCTTATGCCGGGCGAAGCCACTCGACGAAGGAAGAGCGTGCTGCTCTCTGGACTTCCGGTCATACTCCCTGGTTTGGATTTAATGTTGTTATAGGCCGTAGGTAGCACTTCCGGTTTAGATATAATCTCCCTCACCAGATGGCGATATTTGCCATCGATGAATTGTTCCTCTACAAGTTGGGCCAAGTGTGAAAACTCCAAGGGGTTAAGAGGAACGTCAAGATTCGAATCCTTAATCGCTCCACCCATCTGTCCATGGATCGGGTTCGCCTCATCCTGGGCCCGTACCTTATAAGGGCCTAAGGCTTTATTCGAGGCTTCGCTTATCAGTTCCGGGGTTCCCCCCGGCCAATCTTGTTTCGGTCCCAGCCAATCCGAAGCACTCAGTGTGGTCCTCCCCAAGCATTTACCAGTCTGCGAACTTGGCGACGCCGTCTCGTTCGGTCCTTCCTCAGAGGGGCCCTTTCCTCCCCCGGAATTAGGAGTACTCGCGTGAGTTCGGCAAAACGACGTGACCGCCGGCCCGCCTAGGCGGGGGCGGCAGTCCCTTATAGTGAGAAGGCGGCTTGGGCGGCTTGTATTAGGAACCACAAAGAGCATTTTCCCATCCAAAGAGCTTGCCCTGGGGAGGAGCTTACTCACTCCCCAGTTTCGGTAGGGATTAGCCTTAACGCCCTCAAGGCACCGATTTCCGTCGGTAGCGAATATTGTTGGGTCCGAACCGCGCTCCGGCACTATATGAGCTGGGGTTGACATGGGATTTGCGGGATAGAGTCAAGAGTCCACCCTATACGGCCCCAGGTTCACCCCGTTAACCGATCCGGGCTACTCAAGTGCTCTCCGAACCGTACGGGATAGTTGCCCATCACACGGCTCTCTAACCTGACTTTCTTCGGAGCTTCTTCAAACCCGGAAGGTCTATTTAACGCACATTCCCTCCCCTTCGAGCGCCTATTATGCGGTCCTTGGAAGATGGCCTGATAGACTGCGTCAAAGTGAAACTTGCCAAACGGGAACCATTCAGTAAGTGCATAGGCTCCTTCCCTGCTGCTTGTTATCAAGCGCTTTCCTATTGCTAGGTCCCTTTCAGGTAGGCGGGTAATACGGGCCCTCTGACTTCCTAAGGATAAAAGCGACCCCTAGGACCTCACCGTTGTTTCCTACACGGCTCGTCCAAAAACCTTCGTTTTCGAACGCCCTGTGCTTAAGATGTCGTTTAGACTCCTGTCCCTAGTAATATAGGTAATCCGCTCCATCTTGAACTCTATCCTTCCACACGAGAGAGTAGGTAGAGGACAAACCATTTATGACCTGGTTGATATATACCATCAATAGGCATGGAGCGAGCAACGTACGTTCATGCGCTTCACCATTTGCAGAGCCCAGGTGCCAATGGTTAATTGCTGGTTGACAAGGACCGAAAGAGTCTCCGATTCGCCGGTACAGAACCTCATCTTAAATACAAGAGAACCGGCTTGCTCCATACTTTTGGGTTACCCCCGGGGGAGGAGGTAGATGAAACCCCCTCAACAGAGCTTCTTGCACATGCTAAGGTCTCCGTGTTCGTTGCCGAACAAGGATGAGTGCAACGCCTTTGCACAGAAATGGACTTGTGCTTTTTATCGTGCGGGACCTAGACCGGTCGCCCTATATAGTTGTCGGGATGCCCCAATACATTAGGTGCATAAGAAACAAAAATAGAAAAAAAGATTGCAAAAGCTACCCAACCTACTAAATCTTTTACGTAAATATAGGGATAAGGAGCTATTTTATCTACAGAAGAATTGATACCCAATGGATTATTGGAACCATATTGATGTAATGCAGCCGGATGAAGAATACTAGCACCTGCTATTATAAAAGGAAGTAAGTAATGAGGGCTAAAAAAACGATTTAAGGTGGCATTGTCTACGGAGAAGCCACCCCAAAGCCAAGTTACTATAGCGTCCCCTACGACAGGTATTGCGCTAGCTAAGCTTGTAATTACCGTGGCCCCCCGAAAGCTCATCTGACCCCAAGGTAGTACGTATCCTATAAAAGCTGTTATAATCATTAATAAATACCGATAGGGTTCTTCCCCCCCCGGTCAGAACCACGCGTGCAAGTTTTCCTGCATGTGGCTCGTCCATGATAACTTATTCAGGGTTTACGAGCCTTCGTGGCCCGCACAAAGCGATATCTCCAACAGTATTCGGGGCATTCCGCCGTAATTGAAAATCCTGATTCGGGGTATATTGGTTAAGTCCAAATGAGGTCCAGATAACGGCTTACCAGCTGTTGCATTCATCCCTCATTCGGGCCCCGGGACTGTCAGGGTTGGACTTTTCGACGTAGTAAGCTTCGTTTAAAGGCTCCAGAATTGACATCCAGCGTGGACGGATTGGATTTTTTAGGGGGACCCTAGGCTGGAGCATTGCGTTTGCTACGTTGGGGCTTTAGCCTCCTCCGAAGGTCCTGCCCGGGTAGGTCGAGATGCCCAAATGGCAAGTTAGGGGGCCTCGAATTCTGGAGTTACTAAGCATGTTCGGGGGGGGCATACGCCTGGGAAACCAGATTTCAGTGGCACGTCTCCCGTAAGTCCTTTTCAGACAGCACTGGAGTAACCTGCTATACGCCATCCAGGTTGGGATTGCAGCTGTTGTAGGGAAAAATTCCAATAAATATTTTTTTATTTCCCTACCTCATAAGGTACCTTCGTTTCTTGCCCTTCCAGTTTTTGGGATCCATCGCCAATTCCTCCGCCCAAACGTAGCCAGCCTCGAGGTTTGCTATTAGTTTGTTTCACACGAAACTCGACCGAAATTCCCAGTAAGCCAACCTCTACTCTTACTTTGCTTTATCCGATTTTGCTGTGCTTTCCAGGCGCGGCGAGCCCCCTCACTACGGGGTCAGTTACTACAACTTGCAGAGAGCCCTTCCGCGTGTTTCCGGCATAGCATTTTATCATCTACAGCCCTTTCCTCCGAGCATTTCACTCGTTGGGGCTTCGTCGTATGCTCGACATTAATTGCCCGGTGTCTCTCTCGGAGTACATTTATGGCTGATCTGTCACCCATACATTTTTGGCCAAAGCCTTGTGCTCTTGGGACTGGTTCCCGCTTCTCTCTAATCAGGGTCCTTATAGAGTCCTTTTGGGTGATCCCTAGGTTTCACGTTTGTTCGTTTGCTCGCCGTTTAGGACCGCGTACAACTTTTCCTGTTAGTTACAGTCACCTCCGGAGGGTTGTTCGCGCGAGAATATTTCATGGACCCTCTCGCCTTCCGGACCCCCCCGTGGTTGGGAGGGGGGCTGTGGTTTGACCCTGTTGCGTACGAAAAAAAAATATTTTTCTTGCCGTGCGGCGAAACAACGGATAGGCCCCATGCTTTAGTTCCCTGCGGTCCGGTCCCGCTTCAGGTTAGGAGTCTTATCCGGGCGATCGCTTCCAACCTTCGCATCTTTGAACGAGACTTCCCAGGCGCACTAAAATTACCACTCCAAGGCACCGAACTAATTCTCTGGGACTCGCATAACTTCCATAATATGAACCACGAAAAAAATGAAGATAAACGACAATAAAAAACATACTGGCTCCATTAGCATGCATATAACGAAGCAACCAGCCTCCTTTCACATCTCTCATAATGTGTTCTACGCTTGAGAAAGCTAAATCCACATGAGGTGTATAATGCATAGCTAAGAAAACACCTGTAAGTATTTGGATAACCAAACAAAGACCAGCCAACGAACCAAAACCCCACCAATAACTTATATTGCTCGGAGTTGGATAATCTATCAAATGATTGTTAAGTGTGGAAAATATAGGTTGTTTAGGAATCGATAGTCGTCTTGCCATAAATTTCGTGCTTCTTCCTCTTCGCGGATCATGGAAACTTTGTGTTCTTCATGATTGACGTCATACATAATGGGCAGGATCGACCCATCAATACGGGGGCTTAGGTTGAGAAAAATAGATATATATTCTTTTTTTCGTTCTATAACGCCAACTTGAGCTTGCATCGACGGAGTCCATGGAGCAAATGAAAAGAATTCTTTGGCGATGTGCATTTTACCTTCTCTTGTCGGACAGTCCCCAGCCCTTCGAATCGTAGTCGTCGAAATCAATACAAAAATCTACGCGGTCTAATTCACAAATCTTTTCTCCTTTACAAGTGTCCATTAGATAGTACAAAAAGTTGTTATCCAGTTCTATTATTCGATCGATGCAACCAGCGCTACCCCTAACTGTATAAGGACTCCTTCAATTCAGTGAAGCGGCATATCAGGGACAAGTACCTAAGAGCCCTAGGCCCAGAATTGCTCAAGGAGGGGTATCGCTCTGTAGATGTCGATTCAGCGTTGTGCTATACGCTCCCAGGCTTCTATCCGAAGGACCCGGTAATGGAAGCCTCGACGCAAGGATCACTTTGGGACTATGGGGAATTTAAGGACAAAGGGTTTGGGGATTCCTATGACAAGCCAGCTGTAAAGATTGTAACCCATTCCTCCTCCCCTTTCCGAGGGGGGAATAATGCTATGATTCAAGGAATTCTTGAATTCGAAAGGAAATTACTTGAATTACCATGAATGAGTTCAAGGAGTTGACGGATTATCCTAAAAGGTATGCCAAGGCTGTAGAAGTTGCAAGTGCCCTTTGTTTCGTTGGACAGTTTTTCGGTTTTGTGGTGTCCGATGAAACCAAGTCCCCTAGGGGCCCAAAGTTTTGTCGGACAAAACCAAGTCCCCCGCCCTGCAACAACCAAATATAATTCTTGATCTTCGGAATATAGCGAACACCGTTTACAAACTCCATAAGGACGAGATGGGGAAGGCCGTACGTACCGCGTAACCGAAAATACGTTCCCCCCGATCTATGCTTCCTATCTTCGGTCCTATGGGTTTGGGCTCCCGGCGGAAGCGTCCCTAAGGTTCTATGAGAAGTGCCATGATCCCCGCCCGAAGTTCCTACGTTACTTCTACGATGGAAGTCTTTGGGCGTTGCGTTCCCAAGGGAAAACTAGAGGCCTATATAACAGATCCCAAGAACATGGTAACCCAACCTAAGTAGGGGAAGGTCCAGGCCCTCAGTATCTTCAAAGGTTAGAGGTCGAGGCTATCTCCCCCGACCTATAAATTATATATATATAGATATATATAGATATATCCATATATCTATTGCGGCTCATCCTCCCCCTCAAAGAAGAAAAATGGTAGCTCATTTTCTTTTGGGAGATGAGCGAAGAATAAACATGAATTTAATAGTAGTCTCTCCTATAAATAATAGAATCTATTTTATTTATGCATTTCCTCCGTTATATACAGATATATATATATTTGAATTTCTCTTATTTCTTTTATTTCCTAATCCATTCCATCTATTCCAATTCAATTGATTAACTCTTCCCAATTCTATAGAATTCTTCCATATTCCATATAGATTCCTACTACATATTCCCCCTCCCAACCCTTTAATTCCATATTAATTAAGGGGTATTCCTCTCCATATTGTACTACAGATCCCCAACGGGTTTAGTCATATTAGCTAAATATGCGTTATTTAGCGAAGGTGTTATCTATTAGCGACGAGGATTTCGGAGTATTGATTATATATATTTATCTACAAATCCTCGGGATTTAGTCATATTAGCGAAATTTAGTCATTTAGCAATGCTTCCTTCATGTTAGCGGGGAGATTTTGGGTACTATTGGGAGCAGTTCTATGGCGGGCCGGGATAGCTCGGCTCTTTTCGAATCTGATTGGAAACAACTTCTGTTATTATCTGTTCGCGGTCGTCTACTAGGTCATTACTTAATCCCTTGCCCGAAACGACGCAGCATTTGATTAGTAAGGATTTGGGGTTCTCCGGGTTGCAATAGAGGTCATTATTTTTTTTTGCATAAAGCGAAGTGCTAAATCCATGGGCTAATATACTCGGCATCCAGGCGAGAAAGATTCGGATTCTCGCTCCAAACCTCGCTGAAACGAAGCCCGTTGATTCTTGGCGTAGTTACTGTTACCTCCTTCTTTTCCTTAATGCCGCATTCCCGAATTCGAGAAATTTTCGTTCTATATGTATATATCGGATTCCCCCTTCGCCGAGCCTCACATAAATCGGATCGTTATCGCGGAGCCGCGGTCGATTCATTTTTATCATCCCCTTATGAAAAATCCGAAGCCGACAGGAGCTTGAAAAAAAATGCAGCGGGTCATTGTATAGCTCTAAAGGATTCGGGGCGTGAGTACCGGCCGGGGCGGAGGGAACGGATATCTACAATGTTGCGCCTGGCCCAAAGGTTGCTCCGGTGTCAATAGCTTTATCTTTTTTAGGCAGTAAAGGCTCTTGACTTGAATGCTTACTCGGTATGGGTGTCTGCAAGTGTGATACGATAAAGCTCTGCCAGTTTGCCCTAGCTCCGTTACGTGCCGCGCGTGCAATATCCAACTCTGCCCGTGCGTCCTTAAGCCAATTGTGATAACTTGTCTCTGTGTGCTTGGACGGTTCCATTTTAAGCTCTAATGCCACGCCATATTGGCCAAATTCCGCTACTCCAGCGCCATTTTTTACTTTTGGATTTCCCCGCTCGAGTTCGCGATCATCTTAGTGGTTGCAATGCCGACCGCCCCTCCAGCCACAACTGTGAGGGCGCCCGTACCCGTAGCGGCGGTTGGCAATGCTTTCGGGGCATGTTTAAGCGCTGCGTTTGCTAGCCCACAGCTCCCCATCTTACGTTTGGGTATCCGGTTGCCACTTAAATCCGAACGATTTTAAAGGGTGCGGTTGGCATCGTTCAAACCGCCTGCACCCCAAGAATCCTTATAAGCTCTACAAAATTGGAGTTGATTATCATTCAGAATTTTATACCTGAGTCTTATATAGTAAACTGATGCTATATATATGAATAACTCCATTTCCTTCCCCGGGTTCAACAAATAAAGACGTAATGGCATATGCTATCGTGGCATATGCTATCATAGAAACAAGTATAAATCTCCCGGTTATCCCATAACCATTCCTCCAGCCGAGGGCAACGATACAACAAATAGTATTGAAAGAATCCAGTTTTGCAAAAGGACGAAAAAGCGGAATCCGTGTTTACCCAGTGATCTATTAAATATAAAACCATGCTTGCCGTGACCAGGCTAATAGGGGGGGCCGGGGGATTGGCTCAGGCAATATAACCGAAATAGGTAACCGAATGAGGAAGTACAAATTCATATAGCCTTGGCTTTTATTTCAAATGAAAATATCAACTTTTGGCGAGCTCCCGCGCTTTAAATTAAATGCTGGAGGGCTTGTAACCCCCTTCCCCCCATTCATTCAGGGGCAGCCTCCGGCTGGCTACATGCCTTAGGCCGGCTAGGGCCACAAGCAGCAGGCCCAAGGCCGAAGCCGAAGGCCCTCTGCCGAAAGCCCAAGACCGGCAGGCCTTCAGGGCGGAAATCGTTAAGTTGGCCGGAGGACCCGTAAAGCCAAATAAGTATTTCTGTGACCCTTCCTTTTCGGCCGTTCCGAATGCCCCTTGGCCCCAGGCAAGGGCACAACATATTACCCATTAGTCGCCTTTGGCTGGTTCACGCCTCGGGCCGGCAAGGCCATTACGGAAGAATCGAACGGAGCAGTAAGAATCGTGAAAAAACAGAATGCATAGTCTACTTCACTAAATTAACTAAAAAGCCAACACCCCAATCCCGTTTTTTGCCGAGTTTTTCTTCCCAAAATTACTAATATTTTTAAAATCTTCCCATAAATATGAGTAATTTCCAGAAATATTGGTGAGCCATGTTTTTTTAGTCCTAGAGCCCCGCTCTGGGCCTAGGGGAATATCTTCAATTGATGACACCTCAGAAAATATCCTATCCAAAGGTCCTGATGTTTTCATAGGATCTTCGTAAATCGACAAGCTTTTTTCTATATATCCGCTTCCTATTTCGAAAGCCATGAGCCAGCAGCGCCACCAATTTGCCGAAATCGTTGAAACCTCTTCTCCAGATTTTCGATCAACCAGGATTTCTGTGGAATTGACAGCATTAACTAAGTGGTTCCAGAAAAAAAACAAGAGCTCCTGCCATCATGGTAATCCGCTATTAGTTCATAAATCTTTTTTTTGGTATAAGTGGAATCAGGATCTTCCTTCAGAAGTCACATTACGCAATAGAAAACTCAATTCGATTCTGGTACTTTTGCCTTGTAGTTTGCTTCCTCGAACGATTCGTTCACGCTGTTTATAATATACTAATGCGATTAAAGGCTGGTTACTTACGGGCGCAACCAAAAGAAACACTCTCTATTTTTATATTTAAGTTCTTCATTTCGGCCCGGAATGCACTGTTCTTGCCTATCTTTCTCGAAAAGCACGTTGGGCCAGCGTGTCTTCCAGGGGCGTAATAACGATCCCGCTTGAGATGCTCTGTGACAAGATCCATTGAGCTAACACGGCCTGCTTCTCATGGCGTCCCTCAAAGATTCATGCTATCCTACAATGAAATATGTGCCTAAAACCCATTTTGGGGTGGTTAAGATTAGAGATAACCCATAATATAGGAGTAGAACTGTGATCATTTTTCGAACGAATGATCCCCATTTCGAGGCCCACCAATCCAGTGCCCGTTGTAGTTAGGGTGCTTCGGCCACAACCACCTGAATTCTTTCGACAAAGACCAATCCGAAAATTTGCGAACTTGAAGCAAATAGAAGCAAAAAATTGCAAGTGACCAAAAATTCACCTAAGAAAATATAGGCTGTCATGATATCGATGGTCTTTGGATGCATTTGCAACAAAAATTGAACGGAATTCTCGATTTCCTCATATGGAGAGGGAATCATGGAGGGACAGTAGCATCATGCCCAGCCCGTCTTTGTAGCATTGCCAGATATTCTTCACGTCGGGCCGCTATTAGAGCCATAGTTTCGTTATGATGGTTTTGTAATGGTTGATTATCGCTATTAGTTCGGGCCATTTCCCAAGCGTCTCGGGCTTGCTAGTGTTGCCCCCGGTTCATAGTTGCCAACCCCTAGGTCCCTAATATGAGAGCAAGACCAGTCCATGCAACTAATGATCTTCCTGCAGCATTCCGAGTACGGGCTCGCGGTGCATGGCCCGCAGCCCGAACCAAATTACAATCGAGGCCGTGCGTGCAGGGTCGTATTAAACACGTTGGTTAGTTGCTCTATAGATACTAGTAAATCTGACCAACTAATACTTTCATTTTAACTATTCGGGCCTCGTACCCTGCTATCGTCGGCCCCTGGTCCAAGCCAGGAGCCCTTCACAAGCCAGAGGCGTCCTCTCCGTCGAGTTGTGGTACATCTTGGGCAGGAGCTGGAGCGGATTCAGAATGAGCGCGTTTACGCTCAGATTCAGTCAACTCGCTACTTTCAGGAAACTTTATCCCCGCGTCCTGCATACGGTGTGCGAGCCGTAGTGAGAGGCGCATGTAAACCACTAATCAAACACCAAATAATTGAAAAAATCCAAGCAAGTAGGATTGAAAAACTCAGCAGTAGCCTTTACCCAATTCAAATTAATTAAGAAGGAATCCCGAGAATTACTTAATCTGGCTTCTAATTTTTTGACAGGCATGGGCGTAACGTAATAACGGGAGAAGATAAAAAACCAACTAGGGCTATTTGTCCAATAGTAACACGATGAGGGAGAGTAGCACCCGTGGAAGGAAGTAAAAAATAAGGGCTAAATCGAGTTAATCTTGAAAGGATATGTGGCATAATAGGTTCCTCGTTTGCTTCTTAGTTCAATTTATTGAATACCCAAAAAATAGAATCATCCAAATAAAAAGCTTCTACGATAATCTTGGGACATACGGCGCGAACTAAGTCCAACGGGGGCAGAGCGTGTCGGAGCTTAAGTTGTAGCAGTTTGCTCCCATCTGCCCCCCCGCAACAGATTAGGTCCTTTCAGCGCTTCGCGAACGCGAAGGAAGTAGGCGGAGAATATAGCAAAAAAATATATATATTTTTTTTCCTCTCAAGCGTGCTTTTCGTTGAAAGGTCCGAGAAAGCGCTGCAGCCCCCCCCTTATTTCTCAAGTAGGGAAAGGCTCTATCTCCGTCAGCCGAGGCTAGTTCCACCAGTAAATCGCGAACTTAGGCATCACTTTCTACCACTAGATTTTTGTTTCACCCGTTTATGGCGAAATATCTTTATACATAAAGTTGCGCAGCCTTACATTAAATCTTTGAGGATCCTAAAGAGTGTCCCGGTTTCGGGCTTACCCTTCGGGCCGGGAGAGAGCTGAAGGAAAAAAATCTATAGATTTTTTCGCTTTGCGTTTTCTGCGCCTTGCGCCTTCGGCCCCAAATACATATATATTTTCGTGCGGCGCAAAATGGCTGAACGAATTAAGGAAGCCATTCAGAGGCTACTGGAACACCAGATACAAAGACTACCCACGCTAATGATAAAGGCAAGAATACTTTCCAGCCAAGTCTCATTAATTGATCATAACGATATCGTGGAAATGCCGCGCGAACCCATATATATACAAACGGAAATGAAAGAACCTTTATACTAAACCAGATAGAGCCCGGAATTACCCGGAAAATAGGAATATCCAGGATGGGCAGCCAACCTCCTAGAAAAAGCAATGTACAGAGACTACTCATTAAGATCATATTAGCATACTCCCCTAAAGAAGAAGGAGCAAACCCCATAGAGGAATATTCTACATTGTAGCCCGCTACGAGTTCTGCCTCGGCCTCTGGTAGATCAGAAGGAGCTCGATTAGTTTCTGCTAAACGAGAAATAAAAAACATAAGAAACACAGGAAACAAGGGAAGAACAAACCATATCCGTGTTTGCGCTAGGACAATCTCGCTAAAATTGCAAGAACCTGCGCATAGTATGACGGATATCAAAAGCAATCCTATGGAAACTTCGTAGGAAACCATTTGAGCGGCAGATCGTAATGCTCCCAAAAAAGCATACTTGGAGTTACTTGCCCAGCCCGCCGTAATAATTCCATACACTCCGAGTGAAGATATTGCAAATAGATACAAAACCCCAACATTTGGATCTGAAAAAACCATACCATAATCGAAAGGGATCACAGCCCAAGCGCACAAAGCCAGTGTAAACGTTGGAACGGGTGCCATTAGAGAAATAAAAATATTCGCGCTACTAGGCAGAATTGGTTCCTTTATCATGGGCTTTAAACCATCTGCTAGAGGTTGCAACAGTCCCAAAATGCCGACTACGTTCGGTCCCTTTCTCCTTTGCATAGACGCCATAACTTTCCGTTCTGCTGGTACTAAGAACGCGACGCCCAATAACAGGGGTATTATAATTCCAAGTATCTTAGCGACAAGACCAATTAGATAAATTCTCATATTTGTTGGCTTTTTTTTTATTGCGACCAAAATAAATTACGTAGTAATGGCATAACCGAAAGATTGGTCATCTTGGATTATCCATAAAATTACGTAATAAACTCACCGGGAGTAAGACGAAGGTCCCGATTCAACAGATAACTGGCCGCACTCCTTGGGGCTTTACGATCGGAGCGCTTTACGAAAGGAGGTGCGTAGCACTCGACCAGAGGGAGAGCCCGTTGGAGCGCGCAACGAAAGAAACACTACCTGCCTTCTTTTCCCAGCCATTTCGGCGAATTCCGTGCGCGGAAATCTACAAGCCATTTCCGACCTCTCGGTCCTTCAGGAACTTGACCCTTCTTTCTACAAGCGCTCTCCTTCTGGTCAAGTGCCGCGCACCCTCAGCCGAATGGTGGCTTCGACTACGAGGGAAAATTTGTAAGACTGGAGGTACTATCCGTAGAAGCGGGGCCTTGGTAGCCTTCTCAAAGTTCGGAATGTGGAACACTCCGCCACTTCTTTAGCCTCTTTGAGCCTATTACGGAAACCAGGCAAAGACTTGAAGTCATTCATTTCGATCCCTATCCCTCTCCCCAAACATCGCGAAGTGAGCGGCAGCTCGCACCGCTGATTTATCGAAAAAGCTATCGTGCTCCATCTGCTTGATAATGAGATCCAGGATTGTACCCGGTCTACGGACTAAATAACTTTTACATAGATGTAACCCAATCATAATATCCATAAAACAGGAGGCCCGGAGGGCGTGGATCAATCGGTAACCGAGTTCTAATAACCGGGTGGCTAGTTCCTTAGTAGTGTCCCGGATTGCTTGCTTAATAGCATTCAAGCTATTTTTTGGGGCTGGGGTATGATTCTAGGTGATAAGTCTTGCATCTTATGGGAAAGGGATATTAGTTCAACAGGTACACCAACGCTCATAAGCCGGGTAAAGCGCCCTACAACGTTCAACGTTATGACCTTCTCTGGATCCTGCGTGTGAACGCCCACGCAAGATCAATATCTACTACCAGCTCGTCCTGGGACCACTCGGCCAATGGATTCAGAGCACCCCGGGCACCGGTCTCAGAGGGGGTCACAGCCGCTCCAGAAATTTTAATATATCCGCCGCCGGAGACATTTGCCGCGTCCAGTTTCATATCCCGGCCTCGCACAACCCCCACCAAGAGTTGACGGGGGAACCGGGGCGGCTATCCGGTCCGCTGTGTAGTTGAAGATCTTTCGGCTAGAGCCGGTGGAGGAAGCGCCAATAAGCGCGCGTTACCAACTACCATAACATTTCCGCGGACATAGCCCTGTCTAAATTCTGTTCTTCTGGTGTTGCGACTACCTACCTGTTTGAACGTAAATAAATGGTAAACCTCACTGTTGGAAATCGAAATGAGAGCTTTACCGATCGGGTTGGTGGGTTCGAAGGGGCTCGTATTCAACTCCCTGAGAGTTGTGGTAATGGTATTTTCCGTACCAATACATGCTATAAGGGCAAGCCTTGTTGCCCCAGGCCCCGTTAAATCGAAGCATTTTTGGGCGCGATTAATCGGATTAATCACGCCTAAAATCCAAGCTCGTAGGAATTTGGTCGGGATCGCTGTTCGCGAGATCCGCTATAAATTTCAATAACTGCGGGCATTTGGAACCATTCCTCCATTCGGAAGCGGTGGGACAAATAATAATAGAAAAAACGAGTCTTGCAAGAAAACGCATAATCCGTTTTTAACCAACCAAAGCGGTTTACTGGGGACAAACCCACAAACACGGCTGATGATAAAACACCAGCCGGAGACACGTAGATTATCTTGGGCAACGGCCCAAGAATCGGCAAAATGAAAAACCGATAAAGATTCCTTTTTCTATACTACGTTTTATTCACGGGTTCCCGAGATCCGCGCGATGGGGCTTGCATAACCCCTAAGGTTGAGGCGGACAGCCTGCTTGTATTGAACCTTTTTCTGATAGTGCGTGTGACGCGACGTGGGTCTTTATTCCGTTGCTCGAACCAACCCCAGTCAACAAGATTTTTAGCCGGACCCTTATGTCTAATTTCATATTGATTTTCTTTCTTCTCATTTGCAAACGGAGCCATGGAATGGCTATAACCTCGAAAGATTCCTATCAATAGATATTACCCAAAGCTGGTGGAACTGGATCCTCAAGGGTAGGATTGCTAGTAAGGGAGGAATCCGTGTCTTTATAATGGCAGTTTCCACCCCTAATGTAGGGATACATAGGAATACGGGCGTGTGCCGTTGTAGCCGCGGCTACTTGAATAGCAACATTGGACACACTTCTTTTTTTGGTTGGGCCGCTGAAATCTCCGATTGCCAATCAATCGTAACTCGTCCATGTATGTGATTAGAAATTTTTCCTTTTCTCGTCTAACAGGGTTTTGAATTCCTGGGAATTTCAAAGGATTCAAAAGTTTAGCTTTTTATGTTCAACTCACCGGAAAATTCAGAATTTGCGATAGGCTGGAACAATTGTCAATCTATGTATATTAACCAACGAATTGAACAAAAGCGAAACAGGTGCTTCACCTTGTTATATTACGATCTTTCAATAAAAGATTCAAGAGGTTCGTCAACTGGAGGATTAAAGAATCTTGCCGATTCGGTAAGTATGAAAGCGATAAATGAATCTAACTTGGATCAATAAAAATCCCGAGACGCGCTTGAGCAACTGCGCGATTTGCATCTTAAATATTCTACGGATGACGCTAATAAACTGGTTCCAATCTATATATCCTTTGCGAATCCGGTGCGTTGGGTTCAGAATGAAGTGATTGGAATTCCAATAGAAGATTGCATTACCGAGAATGATATTCCAATGACCATTGGTAGTTCGGTGGCTCGGGAAAGTTGATTTACAGTCAAGGGTCCAATAGGATTGATTTTGCCATAAGGTAGAGGAATTTGGGTGTTTTTGGTACAAATTATATGCATGAAAATCTTCATTAATACTCTTTCACTGTTCCAGATTTGTGTTGAGCAATGTCAAAATTAGAGTGCAATTCTGAAAACAAAGATAAATTACTTCATTCATTCTTGTAAGCTAGATTGAAATTTTTCTTCCTTCCTTCCCGCGTCAAACTATTCATGGTTCAGCAGCATCTCCCGCAGGGCGGGAGAGCCCCATTCGTATGGCTATTAATTCGCAGGGTGGAACCGCACTTAGGGATTTCATACTTCCTATCGGGTTACCAACCATTTGCAGGTTGAAACCGAACTAAGTTCCGAGGCTTGCTTAAGAATTCAATTTGCTCAACGCGGGATCCCACACGAACAGTCCACTGTCCCACAGCCCCCCCGGCCCACAACATCTCATTCATACTAACTTAGTTACTCACAGACAAATCAATGAAACTGTTTCCACTCGGCAAGACCTTCACCACATCAAACACATTCCTAGCCACTTCGTCCTACTTCCGAAGCAAATACATAATGGGATTATTACTTCTTTTATAACGCATTATTCAATCCCAAACTAGTTTCTGCCTTATATTCTTTCAATAAACATAATCAGTGCGCGGATATCGATCAATGCTTAAAGGCAATAGTTGCAGACGGAGGATATAGAAACAATTGAACCCATCAAAATATAGACTCACGTTCTAGCAAATGGCGATAAAGTTGGTGGACGAGCTCGAGAGGAGGACGTCGACGCGTTTAGAACTGTATTACGTACGGTAATACAGCGAAGGCTCCAATGGGTCCATGGATGATTAATAAAGCACTTCACACTCGCCAATCTATTATTACTGGGTTAACGGTCCCTTTCCTCCCCCGGATTAGGAATACCGAGTGAGATTAGTCAATGGGACGCATAGATTGGAAAACGATGGTACAACAGTATTAATATTGAAGAATTTTGTAAACCATGCCGCATATATACGCTCATTATGCTTTTATGCAATAAAGAAATATATAGATATTTTATTTATTCATATATCTATGTAATATTTTATTTACAGAACCGGAAGGGCTCGACAAGTTGGGGCGGCCGCTACGCGCTTTATAAGAGTGCTTTATAAGCTGCGTAGCGGCGCCTAGGGCAAGCGTCCCGATTGCGCTGCGTATGTGGAGCTGAAAGATCAGTTCGCTACGCACCTCATATTCAGCCGTTTTCGGCATCTTCTGCAAGAATCGCACGCCTACGTAGCGATTGTGAGCAAATAAGTATCGAAAATGGGCTTTCCGAGAATACATAACCGGGAATACATAACCGAGAATACATAACCTCTTAAGTTAAGGCGCGTAGCGTTTGATACCGAAAGGCGCGTAGCGTTTGTAAAGTATTTTAGTTTTGTACGGGGAAAAATAAGGTACTTTAGGAGCCTGAATGGTAGAAGAGGTGGAAAATTGCCAGCGGCAAAAAATATTACCAGATCCGTTCTTCCCATTGGTGCTGGCTTCGATCATCGGTCCATTTCGGCTTACCATCGGGCATTTTCTTTGTTATCGAAAAAGGATATAAGGAATTGGAGTTATAGACATATAGATTATCGCCATAAGGCTTGTAAACATCCGTATGTCCAAAAGCGTTTCTTAGAGGTCTTCCAAGGCCTTCTCTGGGAACTTTTAGCACAATAGTTAGAGCGAAAGAATCTTCGTGATGGCTAAGATTAAAACGGACAAATGGCCTTGTTATATGTGCGCTATGGAAAAAAAGATGTTGAGCTTCTTGCATAACATGGGCCCCGGGTCCGTTTTATTTCTTCCATCCCCCGCTCCGTGCTTTCCCCCCAACGTAGGGAGGGGGGGGCGAAGCTATATGCTTCGCCCTAATTACCGCCCCACCAATATATAGAAACAGGGGGAAAAGGCCATACAACATCAACAGAATGCCGATAAAAAGCAGCTGCTTCAAAGCCAAAGTGATGCTTTGGGGTAAAATGACCCAAATATTGACGAATCCCACATATTATTGAGGAAATAGTACCTATAACGACATGAAATTGAGATAGGTAGGCTCTTTCAAGCTTCCCCCCCCTAAGAACCGCACGTGCAAGTTTCCCCGCATGCGGCTCAAGCAACAGAGAGTTCGGCCCCCGGTTAACCAACCGACGGGCCCGCAACTTGGCCTCCGGCTGTTGGTGCGCTTCGCGCCCATGATGCACTATGCTATCACTAAAGTGTCCTGTAACTCTGCGAGTTGCTTATGCCGCAACTGCGCGATTGGCCAATATTTACACGCGCACTGCTTGCAGTTATTCACCTGAATTTTGCGTGGCGAGTGGCTTTTTTAGTGTTTCCTCACCCAAGATTCGGGTCAGCACCAAAGGCGAAATGTAGATTGTTCCAAACCCGTAGAACCAGCCCTCCGGGCCTCCCTTGGGGGAGAGTGTGGCGCCCAATGAGGTAGGGGCCCGAAGGGAGGTCCCGCCGGGAGCCGAAATGGTTGAGGAAGGGAAGGCCGGGTTGAAAGAAGTCAATTTGGCCAACTTCGCTTGGCTTTTCGAATCGTCTCCTGCCCATTGGACGGTATCCGATCTCACGATCAAACCTCCCGACGCCGGGGAGCCCATTGGGTTTACCTTGTTGACATTTTGACTCTAATGCAAGGTTTTAGATCCCGTGCTATACTCCGGTGATCATTTGCCGATCGGGGCACGCACCGATTCACCGTGTCCCAAATCACATCCGGCCCTACTCAATGAAAACTCGTCGTAGGTGCGGTTTTACGAAACGTCCTTGCACAGTTCACTTGCGTTGATCAGTAGCCTCGGCACTCCTAGCGGGTTGTATGCTGTATCATAAACTTCTTACTTTGTCCCTCACGCTTCGAGCCCTCTCCGTTTCCAGGAGCGCAGGGTGGGGTAGGAGCATCCCGTCGGCGGGGATGGCAATATAGTTCGGTGGGCTATACGCATTGTCTTATGTCCTTCAAGTCGCACAACCATGAAACCCTGTAGCTGAAAAAAACGTAGAACCATAAATTCCATCGGAAATAGTGAGGGGGGCCTCTATATATTCAATTCCTTGAAACCCGGTAAAGACTAGAGCCAGGGAAACGGTAGCTATTAGAGCGTAAACTGCTTGTTGTTTTAAACCTGCGAGTATAGCATGATGAGCCCAAGTTACGGCAGCTCCGGATGAAAGTGGAATAGGGGTATTTAGAAAAGGAATTCCCCAAGGATCTAAAACAGAAATACCTTTTGGGGGCCAGATAGCTCCGATCTCAACCGTAGGTGCCAAAGGAGAATGGGAAAAAGCCCGAAAGGAAGCTGAAAAAAACATAACTTCAGAAACGATGAAGAGAATCATACCATAGCGAAGTCCTGATTGGACCACAAATGTATGATGTCCTTCGTAGGTGGATTCACGTATAACATCGCGCCACCATACAAAGTAGGGGTCAGTCGGGTCTTTCGACACAGCTGCCCTCCGAACCGTGCGAGAGGCTTTCACCTCAAACGGCTCTCACCTCCGATCTCCGCTTATAACTATGAACCTCAAATTCTATGATTCAAATCTCTATGGAAGGGACCATCTGAGGGCGTTGTAGCATAAATTTCCTGGCTTACCTAGGATGGATTCATAGCTAAATGCCGGGATTACTCCCAAAATAAGCTTAATTCTGTTCCGAATAATGGAGATACGAACGTGGGCGGACCATTCAACTTTATGGGCTGATTGGCTGCGCCGCTGAGACGAAACAATGTCTCGACATTCAAGACCTCTACGGTAGAACGGTGCGATCGATGGCTAGGCTCCTTAACTGCCAGGCTGAACTGCCAAATCCGAAGCTATTACGAGCCCTCCGAACCCCATCACCCGATGGGTTATTTCCCCGACTCAACATAGTACTTATTTTCGTGTCTTTGGGGAGACAACGATCCAGAAGGGTTTAGGCCCCTGCGCAATTAGCTGATCGCTCAACTAGTTCCTTGTTGGAGTGCCCCACGGTCTTTCAGGTACCGTACACACACCATGTATTGTGGACTGTTTCGGCCTCCAAGGAGGCCTACTTACCGTGCTCTTGCCGTAATATTCTGCTTGAGACAAGAGGAGCTATGTAACGCGAGCATTGCGTATCGAGTTAGTTATCCTAGCCCTACCTTCCGCTCTTTCAGAGCGTCTTAGCGGTGGCAGCCCCACAGTCCTCTGATTGAAACTTGCTGCTCCCGAGTAAGCCATCTTACTATGGCTCATCCGCAAGTTGAGCCTGTGTCCTAGCTTATAAGCTAGCCTGAACGGCACAAAAAAGAGTGGATAGCTCCTCTTGTCGTACGATGTATCTTCGGGCGCACCATGGTATATAGGATCATTCCCAAGCCTAAACAAAGAAGTGTTCCGCCCCCCGTGAAAGAGTGCATGTACATAACACCACCAATAGTGCTTGCCAAAGCTCCAAGTGAACCCAAAAGAGGCCATGGGCTGGGATCGACTAAATGAGAAGGATGTTTTTGAGAGACACTCATAATTGGTATTTTGTTTGCCTTTTAGTCTAATTTATTGGATACCCAAGAAACATAATCATCCGAAGCTTCTACGACAATAGGCATAAAAGCATGATTAGTTACACCCCGTAGGTTTTAGGAGATGAAACAGTCAAGCAAGTTGAGGGGGATCGAACGCACGGAAAAGCGAAATAGAAGACAGAAGCTTTTTTCCAATAGTGATATAATATTTTAAGTTATCTATTTTTTGGAATATAAATTACGGACAGCTTCGATTGCGTCCCGTGCTAGAGGTCCCAGGCCTCCTCGCGGGGTAGTTAATTCCTCCATTTTATGCACCGGAATGCCGGCGTCGTTACAGGCTTTGGTATATCGTTTGCATGCGTGATAATTCAATTCTGTTTGGGTCGCCTGCGCTACAACCTCAGCAACTCCCGCAATCACTATAGGTATAAGAGCTTTCGCTACAACTTTTGCCCCGGAATTACCTATACGAGATATTACGAAATCTTTTCCGGTATAAATAAAGCTTTTTATGCTCGCCGACCTTAACAATAGCCAAACGACGAGGGAGGTACCTAAAGCATAAGAAACAATAAAAGGTTGAATTAACCACAAATTTTGTTAGGAAGCACTCATTTCGATAATGAAGTCTTCATAAGTGAGAATGAAACAAATCATGAGTATGTGAATTCGGTAGTCCCAAGTGTTACTTAAGAAGACCCGAGGAGTAGTAGGCTTTATAGAAAATTCGAAAAGTTGCTTGGAAGTTTTCGAACAGAGTTGCTTGAAAAAGAATGTTTTTAAGGGACACACATAATTGGTATTTTGTTTGCTTTCTAGTCTAATTTATTGGATACCCAAGAAACATAATCATCCAAGGAAACAGCCTCTACGACAATAGGCATAAAGGCATGATTAGTTCCACAAAGTTCACTGCACTGACCATAGTGAACACCTTCTCGTTTAATAGAAATGGAAGTCTGATTCGAACGACCAGGTACAGCATCGCATTTTACACCTAAGGAAGGTACAGCCCAACTATGAAGTACATCAGCAGGAGTAATAATCATACGTAGATGAGTTTTCGCTGGTACAACCACTCGATTGTCCACTTCTAATAGACGTAATTGACCCAATTCTAAATCATCCTCCGGAATCATATAACTGTCAAAAGTTAGTGACTGTTCATCAGAACTGTTATAGTCTGAATACTCATAAGTCCGATACCATTGATGTCCAATAGCTTTGATAGTAATGGCTGGATCTACTACCTCGTCCATTGAATAAGGAGGGGCGAACGAAGGTATTGCAATAAACATCAGAATAATACTTGGAAAAATAGATAGAGTAAAAATTTCACCTCATTGTAAGATTACTCAAGTGCTCTCCGAACCGTATGAGCACGTCACCGTGCTACGGCTCACTAACTCGACTTACTTCGAATTACTTTCCGAGTTCAGATAGCGGGGCTGGCCCAGTCTGCCAGTTGCCCGGTGGGCACCTAGAAGGAAGGCGCGGCGCTACGCGCGTAGCGCTTTCTTGGCCGGAAGGGTCCGGGGGAAACTTCTTTAGCTTGTAGAACCGAACAATTTCCGCGCACTTCTTCGGCCCTCCGGCCCCTGTAAAAGCGAAGAAGTCTTCGGACCCATAGGCACGGATTGCGCGGGGAGCTGGCCCCCGCACATGATTTTTACATTGTTCGGAGACCGTCCGCATGGGGATTCTTTTCACTCCTTGAGCGAAACGCCACACGAGTAGCGCGTCATTGGGTCAGTTGGAACTACACGACTGTACACGTACTTCCAAAATTTTGCGCGCTCTTGCTAATATATCTTTGGTTTATTGCCAATCAACGCTTTTTCGTGCGTTGGAGAAGTCTATTTCGGACCCTGTTCGGTTGACTGATTTCCCGCCCGGGATGTATCTAGGCGTACCTTTCCCACTCACAGACCGTTGCCAAGCTTCCACTTGTAAGTCAGTGACTCCCACTGGATATTGGGCTTCGAGCGCCCCACCTAAGTCGTTACCCGCTATCCGGAATACCTTCCTCAAAGAGTGCAGTTTAAATTTTGCTGCAAACATCTTGGCCAGGGAAGAACGCAGGACGTAAGCCAAATAGGCGATGGCCCGACCTTTGTTTCCGGCAAACTGATACCAATTGGCGTATCCGCGCAGAATTGAATTCATTCGTCGGTTTGCTTCGCTTCGAGGTAACCTCATCAAGCCGAAGTTTGGTAGAGGATCCCCATTCCCAGCAAGGTAAGCCTGCTGTTGCAATCGCAGCTTCAACTGGTTCATGTCTGCGTCCATGGTGAGGATAACTTTCCTCTTTCTCCCCCATCGCCAACCCTCTTGGGTTTGGTATCTTCGTTCCGTGTGTACTACCTGGCGTCCGATACGGTGCCCCAAGAAAGGAATTCCCACGGATATATGTTTTATATGGGTCCTTTCCATGTTCAGTAGCAGTTTGAGTTTCTCTCTTAGGAAGGTTTCGCATTCCCGACGAATGACTTTAGCATCGGACAGGGTGCCACGGATAGCTATAAGAAAGTTATCTCCGTATCGTCTGTACCCCATTCTTCGATACAATGGGTCGAATGGGTCACTGCGGGGGCGCGCTTTACGCATCTTTCCCTGGTTCCGAAGCAGCACCCAGCTACGATTATCCTTCCCTCCTAGGTTGTATTGCTGGATGCGCTCTCCTATCCATATGTCGAACCTGTGTAGATATATATTGGACAGTATTGAACTCAGTATTCTGCCTTCCGGGGTTAGCAAGTTCAACTCCTCAATGTTCCCATAGGGCATGTGTATCTTCGCTTTCAATCCGCCACTAATGAGTTTTAGCAGTTTTTTGTCTCGGATCTTACGTTTCATAATGTGGTGGAGGACGCCATGGTTCACGGTGTCGAAGAATTTGTTAATGTTGCCTAGTACAATCCAATTAGTTCCTTTGAAGTCGCTGCGTATGGTTCGTAGGGCCGTGTGCGCGCTACGCCCCGGTCGCCAGCCGTAGGATCTCCGAAAGAATATTGATTCATAGATAGGCTCTAGAAGCATTCCCAGCACCCCTTGCACGATACGGTCTTGGAAGCAGGGAATTCCAAATGATATTTTCTCGCCCGGCTTGGAAATGTTTTTTGTGCCCCCCCATTCATATGGGCTTTCGCTGTCCAGGACTGCATCTCTCGGCGCTTGAAGCTTACGAAAGGACGTGCCATCGATGGTCAGGCCGTCAGTCCCAGGGCTCCCTGGATTTGGTCTCAGTTTCTGGTAGGCTATGCTCCATACGTCCATACTCTTTAGGTAATTGCTTAGATCATGGTATATCCAGTCACGCCTTCGAAAAGACGAGATCCAAAGGTCCACAAGGGCATCAGCCCCATTCCGCACATAGTTGGACACATCCACCTTGGGATCCCAGGGGGCTGAGTTTGTAGACGATATCGAGTAAAATCTGCAAAGGTATGGCAGATGCTTAGATCCCTTCCCCGTTGCTTTGTGTTCGCAAAGCGCTTTCCTCTTACGAGGCTGCGTTAACAGTAGGCAGGTCATACGGATCCTCTGACTTCCCGAGACGTGTGACCACGCTGGGATCTCACCGGTATCACCGATAGGCCGTGTCGCCACGAGATGTCTTTTAGTTCCCTGTCCCCAGTGATGTAGGTAATCTGCTCTCATGCGGGGTGTAGGCACCGCACTATCCCCGGCCTGTACACTTTGGACCATTGTTAGGCTGAGAGCTTGAATGCGTGCGCTCGTGCGTGTCACCGGTTTGGATCCGGATAGCATCAGGTTCAATTCGACCGAAAGGAACTTAGATTCGCCAGAGCAGCTCCTCATCTCGAATAGCGATGGCAGGTTAGCAAGATGATCTTGGGCTTTCCACAGTCCAGCTGCGAACGACAAGGACCCCTCAATCTCGCTTTTACGACATGCTTCGGTCTCCCACCACTTACGTGGCAAGGATGAGTCGTATACCTGGCGCGCGGAGGATAGGCTCGCGCGGTTTAGAGCCCATGTGTTGAGCCCCATTGACATAACTATGGGTGACCTAACGGTCGCCCTCCGAATAATTTCTATAGTAGTTCCATGAACAATCCTTTCCGGAATTGGATTTCTTTTATAGTGAAAATGCCACAAAGCGCGAACCAACATCCGTAATGCGAAGATCAAAATAACGATTAAGAAGAAAAAAATATCATGATGTAAGTCAATTAGTTTGGATAGGTAGGCCCTTACGGGCTTTCCCCCCTAAGGACTGTACGTGAAAGTTTACCTTCATACGGCTCCGTTTCGTTCTCAAAATTTATCTACAGGCCTACGCACCGAAAATGGCTTGGGGATTTCCGCGCACGAAGACTAGAAGGAGAGGCACTACGTGCGAAGACCACCCTTCCAGCCATTTTGGCGAAGAGTGTCCTTCAAACACTCGACCAAAGGGCATTCTAGATTCATTTGCAAATTTTGTGTTACGGGTAGAAGCCGCCTACTTTCATGTGGTGCAGATGCACCCGTTCCCATTACGACCCTCCCAGAAAAAGACTACACACCGGTCATTACGGTATATTGTATTGAGCGGCGCTTCCCACTCTTGCCAGGAATATCGATGTGTAGGCCGAACCGTTCCAGTCTCCCTTGTTGCTCAATCTTAACTATCTATACCCGGGCACCATGATTACTGCCAGGCACGTAGTGCGCGGGGAGCGTGTTTGGGCCTGATAGCTGGGACTAGTAACTAATTCGCGCTGGAGTTTGTAGGCCTTCCTAAGGTCCCCAAACTTCCATGCCACCACCATCGGTTCTTGGCAATCCTTGACTGTCGCTTTTTCGTGTTCCTTTCTTCGTCAGTCTGCTCGCGCCGAGCTGCCCCTAGACTTGCTTCGATCTCATTGTGCTGAATGCCGCCCCAAGTTAGCCACCTCTTTCGCTTCGTGGGGCTTCCCCTACCCACATCTCGTTATGTGCCCTTACGGGTGCACCTCCATAGGGAGTGGATAAATCTGGGTTTACCATGTTACATTAATAGCACCTAACCTTTGCTGATTTTTCTGACTGTACTTTACCCCGGTGAACTTGCGGTTTCAATATGCCCAAAGGAAAGAGGCTAATCCGTTCACGTCGAGCCTTACGATTGACGAGGTTTATATACATTCGCTTACACTGCCTCTATCAGCTAACCCTACCCCCAAGGCTTCAAACCCAGTCTCTCGAGTTAAGGCATGCTTGAGTAGGGTCCGGCAGAAACCGTTGCCAGATGGGGAATCCCCCCCCCATATTGCTCTCAATGTCATCATGTCGCACTTCCTTGCATCATAGGAGTGGCAGGGTCTTGAAAACCTAATTGCCAAGGTTCCGCAGCATCACGAAAAGCAATTGGAAATATCCATATCAAATTCATTGGGTATATTCTGGTTTTTTTATGAACTACTCCAGCCCTGGTTTCAATATAAGGGCCCCAGTGCTCGACCAACGCAAGAGGGCCTGCCAACCGGAAAAGATGTTGAGTTAAGAACCAAAAAAATTGTTATCTCGGGTCCTCTCTAATGGAGACTTCTTCGGCTTTACGGAAGAAGTTTCCATTAGAGAGGACCCATAAGCACTACATGCGCGGGGCGCGGGCAAAAAACCTGAATACGCGAGTGCAAGATGAATTTTTTTCCGGTGGCCCTGCAGGCACGCAAAACACGTGGGTGGGTTTTTTTGTTGCTTGATGGATTCGCATTGCCTCGCTGCGCTTGGCCAAGTACGTATGAATGATAAACCATCTAGGGGGGGGGGGGAGAGGGTGGGCGCAAAGCGCGAACAGACGCTGTGGGGCTTCCACACCTCTCCCTACATAACCCGGAGACAAAACAAATTGGCCAGGCAAAAGGGAGAGAAACGGTTAAAGTTTAGCGCGTAGTAGCGAGCAAAATTTGGCCATGACTTAGTGTTGGTCAAAGGGCTAGTTGCCTCTTACAAACCCGTATAATCGATGCGTAAAAAATGGTCAACTCTATTATAAAATGAATAGGTAAACGAGCGACAATTTGACAGCAGATATCCGGAGGTGTAGAAAAAGCTGCTACGGGGAGCGAAAAAACCATAAGAAAACGACGATTTTTTATAAGGGTTTTCACCCCTCTCGATTCCAGCGGACAGATCACAAGTACAGGTACTTGGGAGCATATTGATGGAATAAATGAAATACGAACGGTTAACATAATATAGTCAAAAATCTTAGGTTGTAACTCCATCATAAGCAAATTAGTTGATGTTGTACTTAATTCATACAAAAAATGCCAAGGATTGGGAACTACCCGAACAAAAGTCACAAGAAAAAACGGGAAGGAGCAAAAACCACTTAAGTAAAACAATTTATTGTATTTTTGTCTCCGTCCCTCATAGCAACTGGGCATCAAAAAACACCAAATCTGATAACTTAAGAAAGGAAATGGAAAGTAAAAGCATGATATTAAAGACGTAGTAACATATGTGCTCGAGGCCTCCGTTAATTGCGTACGAATGAAGGATGAGTCTGAATAAGGCGAAGTAGGAGAGGGTTTAGCTAATAAAGGAATGAACTCTTCTGGGAACCAATAACGCGTAAACCATGTAAAACTAGAGCGAATCAATATCCGAAAAACACGAATTCGAACTTCCTCCAAAATAGTTTTTAATACAAAATTCATTATATTTCCTCGTGTGTTGAACCTGATCAAAACCAAGAAAAGGAACGCAAAGCAAAAAAAAATATATATTTTTTTTGCTCGTTCCACTCCATTGACCCTTTCCTTTTCAGCCTTCATCCGCAATGCGAATGAAGCGGGAGAGAAGAAAGAAGCAAGCTTCTTTCTTCTCTGGAGTTCACTCTTTTTTTGCGAAGTGGTTAGTGATGTACTGCATTCTTAGCTCAGTCGAATAGAGCAACAACCTTTGAAGTTGATGGTCACAGCTTCAAATCCTGTAGGATGCGTGAGGTGCGCGATGAATAAATAATATATACCAACGGTACATCCTTCTACTTGTTTGATTAGTCTATAGGAACAACGCTATACGCGTAGATTGACCTATTTTTTGCCAAAGTCCCGTGGCGCCGGGAAGTGGAAGCTTACTTATCATAGGGAGAGTGGTCGAGTGGTTAGAAGCGACAGACTGTAAATCCGCTGAGGGTTTTCCACGTAGGGTCGAATCCTGCCTCTCCCAAGTATACTTCGTATTCGAAAAATAGAGGCAAAGCACATTGTGCTTAACCCTTCATGCAATTAAATGGGGTGGATAAATATATATATATTCGTTCTTTCCCAGACACATATTGAATGCATTGGTACTCGAGCCCTCTCCGAACCGTACGAGATGGTCGCCCATCATACGGCTCTCCGATCCAACCTTCCTTTGGATTTGCTTCTGTTGCAAGGTTTTGGCTTGTTTTTCCAGCTAGTGACCTATGTGGGCCTACAAGTGGCGTGAGTAAGGTGAGTAAGATGAAGCAACTTGCTTTCCCACTATAGCGATCATGTGCAATTCTAGTGGGAGGGAATAAAACCAAGCATCCTCTTATATGAGCCCGTCCTCGAGACCCCGAAGATGGTGCATTTCCGAAACCTCTTATGATTGGAGGCGCGTAGCGTATTTTTTTTCCAAAATCTAAAAATCCAAAGATCAGCCCAAATATTCTTTTTCCGTGTATTGACCCGTCCTGTCTGGGATCCTTGGGAGCCTTATTTGAGGACTTGGTTGGATCCGATCTGCTAAGATATAGCAGACGCTTAAGCCCCTTCCCCTATGCCGATTAGCGAAAAAAAAAAAATCTTTTTTTGATTTTTTTCACCCCTCGGGTAGGCGAGTACTACGGGCTCTCTGACGTCCACCTCCGTCCAGATAACTGAAGTGGACTTCACCGGTGTCGCCTACAGTTCTTGGCCGGTTGCTCGTGCAAGGCCGTTTCGCATCGAGATGTCGTTTAGTCTCTTGTCCCCAGTAGTTTAGTTTAGGTAATCTGCTCCCTCCCTGAGGCTCTGCAATGTTTGCAGGCCGAAAGTTCCCATTCTGGTCTTACCGTAATTTATCAACGGCAGACTGAGAGCTTGACAGCGCGTATTCGTGTGCGTCACCACATTCACACGGTTCACCGCGGGTCCAGTTTAACCGAAAGAGACTTCGATTCGTTACAGCTGGTTCTCATCTCGTACAATAGCGAGCTAACTTAGTAGTTTAAGGGTTCAACCTTCTCTTCTATCCCCCTCAACTATTTTAGAGCATGCTGCGGTTCCCACCCGTTTACACGGGGTTTAGGTAAGCTCTATGCCCGGCACGCGGAATAGGGTCTCGCGTGGTTTGCTATATGGTGAGCACAGAATAACAATTCTTCTCCATATGGCCAAACAATGACTGTAAGCGGCGCGAACGGTCGCCCTAAATTCCACTGCAATAGTACCGCGAATTCGAGGAGTAATAACCGGAATGGCTAACCCAATAGCGGATTCCGCAGCAGCCACCGTTAAAACAAATAAAGCAAATAATTGACCCATCATATCATCCAAATGGACAGGAAATACCAAAAAGTTCAAATTGACAGCAAGTAACATTAACTCAATTGGTAGGGGGTGGGCCACCCGCCCGCCCGATAGCAGAGACCTTCTCCCTCTTGTCGAGCACTATGAGCCTGCGGGCATAAACTTTCAAGTCTCGAGGCCCAAAAGGCACGAGACCCGAACCCTATGGCCCTTCGGGCACTCGGCCCTCTCCTTCTAGTCTTCGTGCGCGGAAATCGCCAAGCCATTTCCGGCCTTCGGCGCTTCTTTCGCAAGAAGTCTCCCGTCTGAAAGTGCTTACGCACCTCCGGACCCATAGGGAGAGGCACGTAGTGCGAAGACCAGAGGGAGGGGTTGCGTAAGGGAAAAAAATATTTTTTATGCTTGGGTGGCCCCCCTCCGAACCGTACGTGCAAGATTTCCTCGCATACGGCTCTCCGAGACGAAAGAACAAATCCTCTATTGGATAGTTGCGCCCTCTCCCGGCAGGTTCGAGGGACGCGAGACCCGATAGGCACGTAGTGCTCGACCTAATAGGTTAAGTCGGACCCACAAAGTGCTATGCACCTCTCCCTATAGCACCCGTGCGCGGAAATAAGCCATTTTCGCAAACTTATTCGCCTTTACGAAAGAAGGGCCATGGGGAGGGGGGAGAGATGCGTAGCACTGAACTATGGGGCCCGTAAAGCCAAAGGCTTCGAACCCTTCGGACCCGGGGGCCCACACGATGCAAAGTCCGTACTTAAATGACCATGACTAGATAGTTGCTGGGGTGGCTGGATCGACTTCTTCAAGTTCACAACTCTTCCTTTCGAAAATCCATGAGCCTGTGGGCTTGAGTTCTTCCGTGCTAGGGTTCGTGCGCGGGAATCTACAAGCTATTTCCGACCTCTAGGTCCTTCGGACCGAAGACCCAAGTATCCGCTCTACGGGCAGAAAATGACAGTCCCCGGGCCCCTCCCGCTGGTCCCCTTGGGTCCGACGGACAACATTTCTTTGGCTTTATGAAAGAAGCGCTGAAGGTTCCCCGTGCAATTTCTGCGCACGATATCCGAACACGCTCCCCGCGCGCTACGTACCTATAGCCCCTCGGCTTGACGATTTCAGTATCTCCTCCCTTCCGTCCCCAAGTCCCGGTTAGCTCGGGCTGAGCCTTCCCTACAACGGACGATACAACTCATACGAGCCAGTCGTCCCTGGCAAGTAATCCTCCTCTTGATCCCTTCGCGATAATCGCTACTACGGAACACCCGATGCCTCTCTCCAACGGGGCCCCAAAAAGATAGAGTGTCACCGTAGATTAGCCGTCACCGGCCTTAGGCATTCCCACGTTTCGTGTTTGTGTGCTAAAATAGGTTCTTTAGGATTCAAGTCATTACCCACATTTTGTGGTAGCTGTCCCGCAGTATGTTTCCACTCTTCCAACTAACCCCAATGCCAGAGGCGGTGGCTGTAGGAAGGCCGCTCCTCCTGCTGGCGGCATATAGTCACGATCGTCGGGTCGTCGTTACCAGACTGAGGTTACACCCTCCAGCTAACTTGAGAACGAATCCATAGCACCTAATAACTCGGGGCGAAAAAAGTGTTCTTTCCGGTTTCGCTCCCCTTTTCCCAGCATGCTACAATACCCCTTGGGATTTCCCCTAAAGGATAGCGGGATGCTTTACATGATGAACATATTCATGGTACCTTTGTACGAGCACACTCTACTCTACGCGGCGCACGCATTGACATAATAAGAATATTTTTTCTATTTAAGAAAATTCCCCAAATACCTGGAAGAAAAAGAATCATAGAAAATGTTAAATATTTTACTGGATCCGTAATAATAGTCTCTGTTTTGAAAGCCGACTCGGTTAAAGTGCTCTAGGAAAATATATCTCTTTCCTATTTTCCGGGGGAAGCGCCGGGCCCAGAGTAATCACCGGACGTGCAACCCAATAAATAATTCCCAAAGCCCTGTCAGTTTTTTTTCCCCCTCCTGCCCGACAGTCCCGGGGCCTCTCCCTATAGTTAAGTACCCGAAAGGCCGTTGGCCCAAAGGGCCAATGAGGCCAAAAGTGGCTGATTTACGCGCACGAAGACTATAAGGAGGGGGGAGAGTACGTAGTCCCTCTCCCTAGAGTTTCGTGGCCTTTGGGCCGTTAGTTTTATGTCTTGAACCCGCTCCCCTACGGAGGGACTTAGGCCCTCCGCGCCTACCTTTGGTTTAAGACGCCATCCGAACCCCCAGATGGTTCTTAATTCTTTTAAAGAACAAAAAACACAGAAACATATTTGATAATTATTAAACAGAATACTCTGAGAAGAATCAAAATCCAATTTCGTGTTACTTCATGGTGAACATAATCTGCCAAAATCTCTTCGATTCCCACATGAATATGCCAAAATAACAAGATATTTAGCAGAATCGGAGTGGATACATTTGCTATAAGAGTGGTAGGGATTAAAGAAGCAGCAGTAATTCTTTGAAGAAGCCAATGCCCTAAGGTTTCTCTATGAGTTTTCATTGCTTTCACCTTCTTTTTCGAGCCGCGAAATTTGTTTCTTTCGGGGCGCTCGGCCAAAGCGGGAGGCCAGCGCGGCTTTGCCAATGGAATAAATGTCTTCGCTAAACGCAAGCGCCCGGCCCGTGCTAACCTAAATGATTTATACTTCACTTCGAAAAAACAAAATATTTCTTTGTGATGCGTCCCCCCGCGCCCTCACCGAGGAATCATCAAGCTTATAAAGATGGGCAAAATGCCATTTGATGAGTAACTAAAAACAAAGGAGAGGGTTATAGGGAGGAAAAAGTAATGAAAAAGACAGTGATTGCTAGCGTAGACCTATTTTTTTTATTAATTGGTATTGTTTACTACCGTTCAAGCCCCGAATATAGCCCAAATTGTTTGAGCAATTGTATGCGCTTGCCCCACGCCCCTAGGTCTTGCTGGCAAAAGCCCTTCCAGGGCATAGCATAGATATCTGCGGTGGAATAAGCAAAGCGCATAAAAGCTTTCCGTTTCGCGACAAAATGGCCTCTCTGAAAGTCTTGATGGGTGGAACAGGGATAAACAGGAATAGAGATTTTAGGTGCAATCGAAAAAAATGCTGTAACCATAGTTTGAAACTCTTTCGACGTAATACTAAAACTACGGCAAAAGCATTAATGGTCATTAATAAATCTATACGGTTCCGCATAAGAAACCAATGAACAGATAACCTACATCTTCAATAGAACTATAGGCTTATTGCTGGTTTAATAGGCCCCAAGTCCTAAAAAAGAGACGCGAGACTCTCCAGAAACCAACAGCACCAATCTTTCCCTTTTGCCAAATATGAAGTTGCTCCCGTAGCCGGTTTTTCGTTTGGTAATAGATCATGAACCCCGTACTTTTTGGCTAAATGTGAGGTGGTAACGAGTTAGAAAAGAGCTAAGGTGTATCCGAAGCAGGTGCGGCGGGACGTTGCGGTGGAGGCGGCGCCGAAGGGGGGGGGTCGGTGCGAAGGCTGTGGGACGCCCGAAGGAACTTCGGGAGCAGGTGTATGTGGCAGCGTCGTCCAGAGTTTTCTTATTATCTTCCAAGGCCTTGATACATAACTGTACAGCAGCCTCAGATTTCAATTCGTTGGCCCTGTATTTCACTGTAGAGCCGAACCACCTGCCCTCGTTATGCGCGAGTAGCTCACCGTGCCGTATAGCATCCTTCAGTTCCTGTTCTGCGCGTGTTGCATTACTATTAAGATAATCGCGTCGTTGGCATGTTTATTTAAAACTTCTGCCACTCCAAGCCATTAGCGGTATGAGCTGCCTTGTTAGTTAGCAGCCTTCGCTCTATCTAACTCAACTTTGGGGTAGACCGTGCCCCTCACGGCCGTGGCTGTCGTCCCCATCATGGTCTTTATGGCTTCTGTTGAGACTCAATGCGGTCAGCCACCGATACCCGAGTCGCTCGGGCCACCCTTTCAATGCTACTACCAAATGTAGTGCCCAGTGGGTATATAACCCCATAAGGGTTATTTGCGTGGGGAGTAGTATGGGAGTGGCGGCTGGTCCTACGAAAGTGACCAAACAGCACATTCGATTTGTTAGGATAATGGTTAGGTCTTGGCGGTAGCTCAACAGCTATTTGCTCTTGCAGAGCAAATGCCCGTACCCTTCGAGCACCAGACAGAGGAATACCCTCCCATGTGGGTGGAAGGCCCTCCAGGGCATCGGTCAATAAATTCGAACCTGGTGCCGGTCCGTTTAATACGTGCCTTAACTTGAAATATGCTATAAGGAACGCAAACAAGCCCCGGAATAGAACATCACAAAGAAATCCGTGGTTTTGAAAGCTGAACCGAACAGCTGTCCCAAGTTAGATCCTATAAGGACATCAAAACGTACTCCTTGAATAATTGATCCATGGAAATACATCGAAATTACAGGTCTTGGAAAATCTTAGAGCCAAAATGTGGGAGCCGTAGTAAAAAGACTTTTCCTGTAACTGTAAAAAAGAAAGAGAAGAATTACGTGTAGCAAAATACACACGGTGAGAATATACCAAAAATCCACTTGATCTTTTATTTAAGACTTGAATGAAAGAACCGGGAATAGGAAAGAAGCGAATGGAAGTTAGGTACGCTAAATTCAGAGCTCTCCAACTCCCGACCCCACTTGGTTCACTTGTAAGAACCACATTCTGCCCCACACAGTTATTGCTCCGCTACGCGCCCACCTTCGGTACCAGTCGTTTTCTCAGTAGGATAAAGGGCCATTCAGTATTGGTCTTTACCAATACTGAATATAAGAGGAAATGGGAAGTAGTATGAACCAAACATAACCAAATGAATTGTGTCGAATGCGTAAATTGATCTAGTTGAGGCCGAAGATGTAGGACGTTAGTTCTACATAACATTTTTTTTCCTTTCTCCCTCGTTATATCTCATGAAATTTTTCTTTTTCTTGGTCCGTTCCTTATCCCCGCCAGAGTTCTCTTTTGTCCGCGTAAAACATAGATTTTGTTAAGAGCGGTGGTTTGACGTGAAGCTGGAGAAGTTGTTTGATAAGTAGAAGGACTCAAGGTTGAAGGTGCGTTCTTTTTGATCACTTGTGATGCACTAATCTCTCCCAAAGAACATACATAATCTTTATTCATTCCTCGCAATTTATTAGCATTTGCGAGTTGGACCATTCCTTTACACCACTTGGATGCTCCGAATACACTTGAGTACGGATAGTTTGCACTGGCTTGAAAACATTCTTTGAAAACCACATCCTGTTCTACACGGTCATTGCTCCGCTCCGCGCCTACCTCTTCCTGCGATACCAGTCGTTTTCTCAGTTTGATAATTCGACTTATTTTGGGTAATCCATCATTATATAATAATACATAAAAAGTTATATAAAACACGCATAACCGAACGAATTGTGTCGAATGCGTAAATTGATCTAGTTGAGGCATTTTTTTTCCACTTTTTTTTTTACCGATTCCAATACTTATTGAATCGCGCTTTGCCCAGCCAAATAAAATATATATTTTATTTGCGCTCTGAGTCGTTCTGGGGGAGAATTATTTTCTTATCTGAGGCCATGCGCGTAGTCTGGGTCCGAAGGACGCGGGGGAATCGTGCCCGTATCAGGCCAGAACAAAAAAGCAGAGCTTTTATTCGCTTCGCAAAGGACCTGCCCGAAACCTAAGGGAGGAAGGGTCCTCCGCCACGGGCCGGAAATTCTAGAGCCGGCCGAAAACGCAAAGAAAATAATTTTTCAGTGATTAGCTAAAGGGCCGCAGGCAGCCTCCCCTTTTCATTACCGAGGTCCTGAGTATACATGTGGGCATATCCCCCCGCATTACCCGAGGCTTGGGGCGATGAAACATTGCTCGTAGTTGCACTAATGGATTATTTGCGTAACATCCCTTCTTCGAACCTAGTTTTTAACCGCTCTGCGTTAACACACCAACAAAAACGAATTATTTGCCCCGGCCTTGGTCTTTGAGTTGAAATACGTTATTTTTGGTGGATTGTTTAGTAGTTTCACGTTTTTTTTCGATATGGGCGAAAGGCTTTGGACCTAAATGCTTAAAGCTCCGTTCGGTCCTTTTGGTCGTAGGAACGGAAAAAATATTTTTTTCCTTGGTGTTCCTTTCTACGTCTCGCCAGTGTCTTAGCCTCGCGCCTAAATGCTTTGTTCGTTCCTGATGCAATTTTGTCGGCGAAAAATAATCCATTTTGCCATCACCAATCTCTTTTACCGCGATATTACTTATTTCTGGTTTCATGTTCAAAATAGAGAATATTCTCCATTGACTATGAAATACTTTTCCACTTCTGAGAAGACTCTTGGGAAGAAAAGCTATATAACCTGCGATTGCTACAGCATAACCTCCTTTCACTGAATTCGAAATAAATCCTTTGACCAAATTTTGGTCACTTTGCCAAATCTTGGTGGGTTCAATCCGAACGAGTTTTCTTTTACATTTCATTTCTAATGGTTCCGGCAAAAGCATCTTTGGTTCACCGAACACTTCTACATCTTCAATTCCAAAATTAAACCTTGCTTGCTTGGTGATTGGCACTCTTTCCAGTTCATGTTGGAAACAAATTATTGGAGTTTTCGATCCTGTATCCACCAAGACCTTGCTTTGTTGTAATTGCATCACCGAACATTGTATAGCACTCCCACGTAATGGATTAAAACTAGAATTATATTTGGGAAATAACCGACTAAAGCTCATTTTTATTTTTTTCCTCTTTTCGGTATTTCTGTCACCTAATTCGTTCGCTTATGGAGGCCTCCAAACCAAGCAGCGCCCTCATAATCAGTTTTATGAGGCCCTTAGGGCATAGTAATTGCTAGAGAGTGGGGAGAACAAAATTCTTTTTTTGTGCTGCGCCCAGCCTTCCCGTCTTTCGACTTGAAACCACCCCCCTCCGAATGGTTAGATAGGACTGAAGTTGGCGAGGCTCGTTCAGTCCGCGAACGAAAACGCCCCAAGCTCCCTCATTTTTGAGAGCCTGAGATAACCGTGCAGCCGTAAGCCGCAGGCCCATAGGGCATAGAACGGAAGAAAAAAAATGTATATAAATTTTTTTTTGTCTTCGACCCTTTCCCGGCCCGGCCCGGCTGAAGGCGCTGTGGTATCGGCTAAAGCCCGAACCCTATGGGCCCAAAGGCGCGATACTATAGGGAGAGGTGCTACGCACTTTGTGGGTCCAAAGGGCCGAGGGCCAAACATGGCTTGTAGATTCCCTTCTTTGCCTTTACGAAGGAAAGGTTAAGCCCTGCGAAGCCGTCTCCCCCTAAAAAAAATTTTTTTACTCTCGAACCTCAATTTACCATTTTATGATGACATAGCACTCTATGATGATATTCGAACACGACGTTTTTTAGGGGGTCGGCATCCATTATGCGGCGTTGGGGTTACATCGCGAGTTTTGGTAATGATAAGACCTCCTAGTTTTAAACCACGTAGCGAAGATTCCTTTCCATAACCCAATCCTTTGATTCTCACTTCAACAAACTTAAATCCAAGTTGAATGGCAGCTCGCGCGGCATTTTCTGCAGTTGCTTGAGCAGCATAATTGGTCGAGCGACGAGATCCCTTAAACCCCACTAAACCCGAGGAGGACCAAGTTTTTGTATTTCCGTCACAATCCGTTGAAGTAGTAATTGTATTACCAAAAGTTGATTGAATATAAGTAATACAGTGTTTTTTTTGCATATTAGTAATACCGTGCTTTTCTTGCATGAGTGTTTATTGAATGTTTTTGGTGTTGCTCGATACCTTCGATTCCGTCTTTTTATGATCCATCTAATCCGTCCACTAATTACAAAGATATTTTGTAGGAACTGGAAAAAAACGAAAAAAACTTTTCTCAACTTTTGATCGAAATGTATCTCAATTTGCGAGAAGTCTTAGCATTAGTATGAGTCCGTTGGCCGCGTAAGGGCAATCCTGCATTATGGCGAAACCCGCGATAACAACCAATACTAATTAATCGTTTGATGTCTCTCTGAATGACTCTCTCCAATTCTGAATCGACTAAATAATTTTGACTTATTATTTCTAGAATTTGGTCAAATTGATACTTAGTTAACTTATTAACTTTAATGTTATCGCTGAGGCCTAATCGATCACAAACTTGAATTGCCTTTTTAGGCCCAATTCCAAAGATTCGAGTTGAGGCAATTTTCACCTGTTTATTGGGATTTAGATTGGTTCCTAAAATATATGACATGATTTATTTTTTTTTCCCTCGTTTTTTATGTATAATTTCGTTCCGATACTGTATACCCCTCCCTCTATAAACTTCGGGAGGTTTACAACTTTTGACAATGGCAGCAAATTGAGTGACTTTTTGATGATCCATTCCAGTACAACGAATAGGATTAGGCTTTGAGCAAGAAACGCGAACTGAAGGTGTAACTTGAAGTCGAATCTCGTGACTAAATCCTAATTTCAAATATGAGATAGAGCCTTGTGCGTTAGTACTGGCTTTATATCCAACTCCAATTATTTCCAAAAAGCAAAAGAATTTGGCTTCCATAAACTTTACTTGATTTTTTTAAAAAACTTGGCATAGAATCTCACCGCCACCAAAATTGGTTTCTTGTGCTTCACGATCACGTATCAAATTTCCCTTTGAAGTGGATAAGATGGTTATACCAAGTCCTTCCCTTTTTTTTGATAAACGATTTTTTGATGAATAAATCCGAAACCCTGGTTTAGATATTGTTTCCATTTTTTTTATTACACCTATTCCAGAAAAATGATACTTTAAGACTATTCTCAAGCTTCCGTCTGCTTCCTGAGAGAATCCGTGGATATAACCCTCATTGTACAAAATTCTGCAAAGATCCCAACAGAGACGCGAAACGGAAGGACGAGGAATTTTACAAGCGGAGCAGACAAAGCGTTTTTTTCTCCCGCTTATTTTTCTGAAGGAGGAAAAATAAAGAACACGCTTTTGAGCTTTTTGCGCATTCTTTATACTAGATAAAGGATTACTTAATGTATGCATAAAAAAAATATTTTTTCTCGATTCGATTTTTTCGAACAGCACTTCGCGCCTCGCGGGGCGTTTGATTTATTCTTTATTAAGAGAGATATATCTGAATTGGTGGTTCCACCCTAGTCTCGTGCCCGAAAGGGGAAAATTCTTTTTTTGTCGAACAGTTGTGGGCGGGCACTCTCGCCTTCTTTCTCAGCCATTTCTAGAAGACTTCGAACACTTCCACCTATTGGGTCTCGTGCCCGCCGGGCCGTGCGTAGCACCTCTCCTTCCAGTCTTGCGCCTTCGGCGGCCGCAGGGTTCGGAAAAATATTGGGTTTTCGCTCTATTCCTAATTCAGCTACTAGATTCTCTGTGGAGAAAGTTTAGCGCGTAGTAACCAGATGTTCGAATCATAACCGAGAGAAAAAACGTATTTCATTCTCTGGGCGCCTCCCTGGCAGGTTGGGAGGCAGTGAAAGACCTATGGGTACTTGAAGAGCTAACCCTTGTTCTATTGGCTACCAACATGATTTGTTTATGCCTATTAAAGAACCTTTAGAAGCTAATTCACGAAAAACTATACGAGGAATGCGAAATAACTTATATACGGAACGAGGGCGCCCTGTGAAAATACACCGGTTTCTTACTCGTGTTTTGGAACTATTTCTCGGCAACTTAGACAACTTAAAAAAATATTCATAACGGTTACAGTAGACGTGGAATTTCCTCCGACGCCCCTGATTCAAAACCGTACGCGATAGTCTCCCATCATACGGCTCCTTGCACCCAGATTGATAAATTATTACAACTTAAAGACAGGTTGTGTCTCCCATCTTCGATTTTGAAGCATATACGTTAACTGCTTCTCCATCCTTTCGGATGCATGGACACTTTAGCATATCCCGATCGTAACAACCGGGCGAAAAAAATTTTTTCTTAGCTTTTTGCCCTATCCCAATCCTACACGCCATAAAGTTAGCCCGCCTGAGTTTAAGCTCAGAGGTGCGCAGGATTACACAGTTCCGAGATTCCATTCATCCTTTTGGATTGGGCCGTAAGGCTCCCGGCTCTACGCCGGAGGCGCACTAAAAGAACGGGAAGGGGCAGAAAACTCCTTTCCCTTGGCCTCTGTCTGATATTCCGAACGCGGGGGGTCTCCCAAAGAGTAGGAAGCAATACCATCCCGCTTTCCTATTACGACGTTTTAGATGCTACGGTTCAGTAATTAGCCTTCGTAGGTAGAATAACCACCCTGTAGTATTCACCCGGACAATACCCAGAGGGTATTTGTCACGCCCTTGCTAGAGATTATTCGTTCCCCCCTTCCTAGGGGGCGAAACCCGCTTATCCCGGGGGGGGGGGCGAAGACTACGGAAAAGGCTTTTAAATTTCCGGGTCCTTTATCCCTTTCCTACCCAGCTTCACACCTTTGGATGCCACTCCAAACGCATGTGGGTACGCTGTTACCCCGTTCTCAAGGGAGAAGGACTTTCACCTTCATGGAAACTCAGTTCACTCACTCCGCCATCCGGGTGCGGATGAATGCGGAATAGAGCGCACGGGCGTGACTCAACGTCTTGACCTGTGAACAGGTCGCACTATCTTATTGGGAAGATTTCTATCTCGACAAATGGCTTTATAACACATTCGTTTCAATTCATATTTAGCCACAAGCAATCTACGTTTGTGATCCCGTATAATTTGATTTGACATATGACTAAACCTCTTTTTGCAGAAAGCCACTCCACAAAATTACAGTCTCATCTTGTGTGTTGGCTGAAGTGACAATAGTTGCATCAAACCCTCGAATATGCTCGAAAATCTCGAAATGATCTTGTATTTCGGGAAATAATCGTAACAACGACGTTGCCATTGATAATTGAATGGAGTTTCTTCGTATTTTGACTGGATAATCGTAAAAAGATATTATCGTAACAAGTTTTTCCAAGAAATTATGCATGATATGCCCTCGTAGAGTGCTTCGTGCTGGGTAAGTGACATATCCTGTGTCTCTCTCGAACTCCTGATTTAATACAAATTTATTGAATCGAAACGACTTTCCTGTCGAACCTCTACTTCCTGTCTGTATGAATTTTTGACCACAAACAATTTCCATGGCTAATTTAACATTCTTTATGAAATTTGAGGGTGCCTTTGGAACTACTATTATTTCACACGATCTGGGAACTTCCATTATGTTTTCGTAATCAATTTTTAGCAATAAATCTGGACGTATTACCCGATCGTAATGAAACTCGAGTCTATTTGGAGAGAACATAATTCAATTTGGCCTTTTTTTATTGAAATTGAAGCATCAAGGGCATCGAAAACCAATGTACCAGCCCAATTGTTTATCGGGAGGGGCGAGCACAGCTCACCCCGATGGATATGGAGAAAGTAATACCTGAGGGCATGGTGCGAGGTTAAGACCACGCACCCTAAAGATTCGACCTACTTCATCGCGGGCACCAGCACCCATAATGACCTTCCTAACCCCTTCCTAAAGACTGCGCGTAAACGACAGGCCGAACTCTTGGCGGGACTGAGTCCAAATCCTTTGTAAGTCTTCTGGCGTTTCCTGAGAGTTCGGTAACATTTTAAAGATATTTTTAGCGTCGTTATCCCAGTCATTAAGTCATTAAGAATATTGTGCAACGTGCAACTAGCGAAATAAGCAGCTGTGCCGGTTTCCTAACCATGGAAAAGTGCTAAAGCCCACCCATTTGCGCGGCCAATCCGGGCTGAAGTTGAGTTGGAGCCGGAATGACCGGTAAGCGCGGCACAAACGAAAGGTAGAAAGCACCACGCGCCTTTTTTCTACAAGCGCTTCAATCTACAAGCCCGAACACGCTCCCCGCGCACTACGTGCCGATGGGTCCGAAGGTGGGAGATGCTTGCCGATAGTAAGCGACTACTACTTATAGTAAAGGGTAATATCCCTTTTCGATAGTAACACCGAATTAGCAAAATGGGGTTACTATTTATTGACGGTTCATTAGGAGAGAACAAGTTGTCTTTTTGCAAAGAGTTCTTCATTTCAAATGTCTCATCTTTTTCTCCATCTTTTTCTCCTTCGATAAGAAAAATATATATACATATTTATTTGCGATGGCTCACGGATGATTAGCTCAGATTAGCTCAGAAGGATCTGCCTGCAAAATGTATTTATTTTTTGTCGGCGGGTAACGGATGCTTAGAGGGAGCGGGAGATCTTTAAATAAGGTCTCCCACTATGAGGGATCAAGAATAAGTAACCTTTTGCAACAATTAAGGCAGGATAATACGTATAAAACTACGCCAAGCTGTACATATAACAATACGAGTATCAAGATCTTAGTATACTTTGAGTGCGGAAGGTACCGATCGAAAAGATGGAGAGCAAAGGTTCCTAGTTTCGGGTATTTCAGGCGTTGAACGCCGGCTCTTACGATCTCCTTGAAGTCCCTAATGAGAATTTGTGGGGTTAGCAAAATTACTAGTAAGATGCAAAAGGTGATCTTCAATCGAAATAGGAAGGAGGGGATCGATTTCAGGGCTGGGAGCCCCATGCATTGGGCTCCGCTGGGGTAGGTGTCATACTATTTTTCCAATGATTCACGGCGGCGGCTTCTAGCCCTTGTGTTGGGGTGACGCCCCCCTGAATCAAATCCTTGGTTTAGGCCGGCGGGATGGTTGTCCCCAAATACTTGGTCTCCGAGGGTTGGAGGGCTACCTTCCGTTTTTCGGGTTGTGCGAAGAACCGCTTCAAGTCATTCTGTTTCGTATCTATACATGGCCAGAGTAGCCAGCTCTTGCTTCCGTCTCATTACTAGCTGCAAGAAATTTTGCTCGCTCAGTGACCGAGCTCCCGATTTGTTGAATTCCTCCCCAATTCCCAAGGGTTTCCTGGTCGGCGGCACCGCTTTACCCGAGATATAAGCGACCCCCGTGAACATAGCAAGGTCTACCCCTACTATCGGGGTCGATGTCGAACCCTGCAATATCGAATTGTATTAATCTGTAGAAGAAAGGGCCCGAACTTTGTTTCGTTGGACACCACAAAACCAAAAGACTGTTCGACAAGGGCCCGCAACTGTCTAACGGAATTCGAGCCGGCACAAGGGGCCGTCGGAACAATAAAACGCAGTAATGAAATAAGTAAAGGCGCGAAGCGCCATTGAGCATATACATAGGGATGATCGGAAGATGGAAGAAATCTTGATTGTAGGTGCGTGGCACTCGACCGCAGGGAGAGGTGCATGGCACTCGAGCAGAAAGAGAGCGTGCGGAATGCCACTCTTGTCTTGGGGGCGGACTCCTTCGATAGAGCTGAATAAGGTAAGGAAGGTTACAAGCTAATTTTGACTTTTTGCCATATTCTTTTCTCTTTCTTATGACCACTTGAAAAACTTTATCGACAAACCCGGTTTATGCGCGGCTAATGTAGCAGCTTGTTGAGCATTTGACAGACTGACGCAATCCATTTCAAATAAGATTTGTCCCTTCAACACACGAGCAATCCAACCTTTGGTATTTCCCTTGCCCTTTCCCATTCGCACTTCTGCCGGTTTACCGGTAATAGGAATATCTGCGAAGACTCTTACCCATATTTTAGAATTTCTTCGAAATTTTCTGCTTATAGCACGACGCGCCGCTTCAATCGCTTGATACGAAATACGGCCAGCTTCACAACTCTTAATGCCGTATTTTCCAAAACAAAGTTCTGTACCGTCTGCTTTGCAACCTTCACATCTGCCTCTTTGATATTTACGAAATTTTGTACGTTTTGGATATAGCACAACCTGTCCCTTCTTTTTGTATTAGAAAATACGAAACCCACGCTTTGGCACCTAAGATTCCATAAGGAGTAGATGCTTGTGTTTTTGCATAATCGATTTGATCGGAAAAAACATGTAAAGATGTTTCACCGTACTTTTTGCATTCAGTTTTAGCTATTTCCGCGCCATTTAATCGACCCGAACAACCAATACGGATCCCCTTCACATATGGGCATTTTTCAATCTGTTTAAATATAGATCTACATATTTGTCGAAATGATTTTTTTTGTTCTAGTTTCCAAGATATTTCTTGAGCAATTAGAGAGGCACTTCGATAAACAGAAGCTATTTTGACTGGCTGAATTAAGGTATTAGTTTTTGTTCGATTAGGAAATAGAGATTGCATCTTCTTCAAATAATAATAACGACTGGAAAGGGATGTAGCTTTCCTGAATCGGGCATACCTTAAGAATATGATAGCATCGAAATACAATGTGGACCTGGGTTGACGAATCGACTCCCCGCTTTGTGTTCCTCGCTTGGTCTTGGCCAAAATTGCTTCCCCAATCGTAGATGTTCTAGCTAGGCCCTGTGCCACGAGACTTCTGTTAACCATAGGATCGAATTGAATTTGGTTCTTTAGATTAAAGAAGTATTGCATTGCAAAATAATCCAAGGAGGCGCGCCCGGTAAAACCAAAGCCTCCGAACCCTCCGAACCCAAAAATATCTTCTTTTTTCTCAGCACGCACAGCTCCCGGGATGGAAGGCGCGAAGCGAGAGAACGCATAGCGTTCTTCTGACGCTCTTCCGTCATCATTTTCGTCTTTCGGCCAGATACTTTGAAAAGTAGAGTGTATGTCGGCCATCCAATCGCTGACTCGAAGTAATTGGTCAATCCTCTGTATTGATGGCGATCGATCATGGTATTCATAGCGTTTTTCGGGCCAAATCCCGACTTCATTTCTCTGTTTTACTGTATCGTCGTTAATACGCCCGATCAACTTGACGGATGGTATTGCCCCAAGGCCTTGATGTCTTGATTGGCTAAGCCGATCCAGAAAAGATAGATGAATAAATGTCCTTTTAGGAAAATGGTGAATAATACACCTACCGAGACGACAGCCAAACGTGTTTCCCGTAGGTGGACGTATTGAACCGAAATAATCTCTAGAATTTAAATCTTGATACAACGATTTTCCGTAGTGATAATCACTAAACCAACTGGAATCTGAACTACGATTCGGATTGAGTCTGACTGAAATCGGATTGACTTTTTGTGCCATAGTTTACTACCGTACCTTTTTGATTGGTTCGATCTTGGTTTTCGAGGGCAAAGCTCTCTTACCCAAGGAGGGGGTTTTCCGTGTAGAAGCAAACTCTCCAAATTTATGACCAACCATTTCTTCAGTAATCTTTAAACCGACAAAACCTTTTCCGTCATAGATTTGTGCATAGCAACCAACAAATTGAGGCAAAGTACAAGATCTACGTGACCGAATTCTCCACCTAATCTTTCTTTGCTTGAACGAGCAAGTATCCACAAAAGGACCTTTCCATATAGAGCGTGTCATAAACTAATTCCTGCGTTTTCTTACTACCGTTTTAAATCCACCTTTGGTAGGCTCGCCCCAAGGTGATACCGAAGGTCTACCCCCTTTAGTGCGTCCTTCACCGCCTCCATGAGGATGATCAACCGGATTCATAGCAACACCCCGAACGATGGGGCGTCTGCCTAACCACCGGCTTTGTCCCGCTTTGTTAAGCTTATGTTTACCACGATTAGGATTGGAAACTATACCAATAGTAGCTCGGCATCGGGAATCTATTAGTTTGTCAACACCCGAAGGTAACCGCACAATACATTGTGGTGTATTCTCAACTTTTTTAATTATTTGAGCAAAGGTTCCAGCAGCTCGGGTCAACTTTGCGCCTTGACCTGGGTTCGTTTCAATATTATGTACCCACGTGCCTATAGGTATTTTGGCTAATGGTATGCAATTTCCGACCATTTGATAATATGAATCAAGTATGTATTTATTCTCACTAGAAGCGTAGTCTTCGTGTAGCCAAGCCTGGCTATCCCGCGCGGTCTCCACCCCAAGGCCCGAAGGGTCATTAGCTTTCTGGGAAGTTTGGTGGTAGTTTAACGGGGTCGAAGGTTTAGACCAATGAAAATTCATTACTGTCTTGCCTGCTTCCAATTCTTCACTGGCTAATATATAAGTGAAAGGCTCGGAGGTGCGTAGCACTCGACCCGAACCCGAAGGCCCGACGGCACGGAGTGCGCGGGGAGCATGTTCGGGCTTGTAGAAAGAAGGGTCGAGCACTACGTGCCTCTCCCTTGGGTCTCGTGTCCTTCTTCCCAATATTGTGTGCGGGAATCTACCAGCCATTTCCGGCCTTCGGTCCTTCTTCCTAGTACCGTGTGCGGAAATCGTCAAGCCATTTTTGGCCCTCGGCCCTTGGGACCAAGGGAGTACTAGGCTTTTTCTTCTCGGCGCCCCGCTATGCGTTCTCCACCTTCGGCCTTCGCTTCGAGAGAACGTATTTCCTTGGGCCAACAGGCGCTCTCTTCCCGTTAGGGAGGAAGGGCCACCTTTCATTCGAAAAGCGAAGAAAGCGGGCTTTGCCCCAGCTACTGCTATACTGGGTAGACCAAGAAAGCTACCTAAAGGTCCTAAGGCCACTTCTTTGGCCTCAAGGTCCCGCGTCCTTAAGACCGAGGAACTTTCCAGTATCTGCCCGCAGGGCCCTCCGGGCCTCGTTTTTTCGTATTCTATTCCTCGAGCTTGTCTAGGCAGCGAAGAGAACGAAAATAAGAGGCCGAAAAAGAACATATTTTTTTCTCTTCGACTATTCGCTCTAGAAAGAGCCGGGTGCTTCCCAGGGCGTAGAACCCCTTCGACCCATCGTACTAAAGCAATCCAAGACGAACGATTTGGGTCGTATTCGATCCTTTCTACAATGCCCATAGACGAAGTGCTTCGTTTGAAATCAATTTTTCGCTGCAACCGCTTCGATCCACCCCCCCGGTGAAAAACCGTAATACGCCCTGATGAATTTCTTCCAGCAGAACTCCGTTTTAAATGAGAAGTTAATTGTTTTAGTGGTAGGAGATGGGCCACCAACCCCATGATCTCTCGTCTGGGAAGGCGGCCTTCCTCCGAACCGTACGTGCAAGTCTCCCCGCATACGGCTCTCCAAGCGATCCTTTTGACTTAGCCGGTTGGTTAGGAGTATCCGTTAACGGGAGTCCTTCCACACAAGACTGTTGCCCGTCCTTGTTCGGGTAAGCCCCCAGTCAGGATGAACGGGATAAGGTTCTTCCTTACCGAAGTAATCTCCGATCTCTTTTGCTCTGGCCCCCTTCGCGGTATTTCCGTTACTACGAGTCCCCCGTTGCCCTCCTTTCCTCGGTTCTGACACAAATGATGGTAAATATTTGTATTTTCCTAGCCAGGTTCCCGGGAGTGACCCTAGGCAATCCCAAGTTTCGTTTTTAGCGTGTCGAGCCGGTTCATTAGGCTTTTTGGTCATTTCCCGTGTCTGTACGGTAGCTGTCTCCCAGTGTGTTCCACTCTGTTTTCTAACCCGAAAAGCAGGGGGGCGGTGGCTGGGGAGAAGGTCGCGCTTCCCGCTGGCAACATGATGGCTGGGCCGAGGCCACAGCCAGACTGAGTGGAATACCTCCAGTAGACCTTCGATACGATCCATAGAACCTCTAGCTCGGAGAACGGCTTAGCGTTATCGGTTTCACGCCGCGTTCCCCTTCTCACCTACATGCTACAATACCCCTTGGGCTTTCCCCGCAAGGATAGTGGGACGCTTTACACAGAACACTCCGTGCCGGCTTGTCGCCGAAGACGCATTATCACTAACTTGGCGCACCTTTTCCCTCCCAGCAACTATTTTTCATAGTGTATCTGCCTTTTTCTATTTCGTTCGAAGCATCAACGACACCGAAAAACCGAATGTACCTACGGTACACCTCTCTTCGACTGTCAGTGCCATCAATCATCTACGGTGATTGATGGCTCCGCTACTGGCCATAGGATAGATTACGTAGGGCCGAAAGTCCGTAAGTGGGCCTCAGCCTGTGGTTGGCCGTCACCGGGCCCCTACAGGCACTCCCTCCCAATCAACTACATAGGCGTTACGATCTTATACGGAAGCTAAGCACACCAAGTGTGCATCGTGTTTGTTTATGCGGCCACTATTCCATATAATCTCAGGTTAAGTCTCTTTACTTTAATTGAAGCTGGCACACGAACCAAGCAAGAGCAAATTTAAAAAGGGTGCAGCTCTCTCCTTGGCGAGTAGAGCTGCGCCCTTTAATCGTAAAGCGCTCCCCCTCTGGTCGAGTGCTACGCACCTCTCTTTCCCTGAACACGCTCCCTGCGCACTCCGTGCCTGTGGCAGCCAGAGGCAACAACTATAAGGGGAGGAGGTGCGTAGCACTTTGTGGGGCCTCCGGGCCGAAGAAGCGCTACGCGCCTTCTTTCTCGCCATTTCGTCCCGTGCCCCGTCAGTTTCTTCCCCCTCTTGTGAGTTTTTGTCAGTTCCTTCCCCCCTTTCTTTCTGACAGTTTCCCCCGGCCCCCTTTTTTTGTTAGTTTTTTCATTTCTTTAAAAGCATCGGTCAGACAGTGCCCCGCCCTCCGGGCATGTCTCGCCGCATGTTACGCAATGCAACACCCCTTTGGCCTTGATTTGATTATATGTAGCGCTACCCCCTTGGACAAAGCAAACACAGTGTGATTTTGTATTTTTATAAATAAGGACTTCCCTTACTTAAAAGCAATTTGACTAGGGTTTGCAAACTCTATTCGAACGGGTTTGATAATAAAAGATAATTTTCAATTGAACTCCGAGTAGATCATGTAGTTTTAACCAATTCAACTTTTCACGCAATTTATGCGTTTCCGTTTCCATGACCAGCAATTGTTTGTGTATTCTCATTTCAAATTGTTCTCTAGACTTTTTATCAATATGAGGTGATCGTAATACTGTATATAGAATTTGTTTCTTAGGCAATCCAATCTTGCGTGTGTTAAGCAGAAGCCCCGACCTTTGATTCTCAAAAGATTTAATAACGATGCATATTTTGGCAGTCATTCTACGTGGTTTTTTAGTTTTTCACTATGCCATTACCTAATAATGGCATAATCCTGATGGTTTTTATGGGCCTTGCGCGCTTTCCTCTCATCGTTCCACCCTTACCCATCATTCGCTATGCTGGGGTAAAGCCGAGAAGAGAATGCAAAAAAATATTTTTTTTGCTTTTCGCTTTCTCGTGCGCCCCCCCATGGAAAGCTGACGCTTTCCGCGGGGGGGCGAAGCCCAAAAAATCTATATTATGCTGCAGTTCGCAAAGCAAACAAAGTGCGGAGCTCCGAAGAGGAAAAGCCTCAAAGTTGTCAATTGTGCGCATCTAGCAAGTCGCTATGTATATACCTCTCCGCGAGCTAGGTTGATGAATTATTATAGATTATTCATCAGCGTTATGAGCTTCGCTAGAATAAATATTTTTCGGCTTGGGCGCAGTTTCAGAAACACGCAAAAATAAAAAAAAATATTGGGTAATATCTTTCCTTCTCGCTCCGCGCAGGCCCAAAACCGTTGGCCCTTCTTTATACAAGCCGAAGAAGTGTTCTTCGGGCCCATTGGGTCCGAAGGCCCCGAAGGAAACTTCTTTGGCTTTACAGGATCCGAGGGAGACTTCTTTGCGAAAGAAGCGCCGAAGGCCGGGAATGGCTTTACCGCGCACGATACCAGAACACGCTCCCCGCGCACTACGTGCCTATGGGTCCGAAGGTGCGTAAACACTTTCTTTCAGACGGGGAACGGCTTTACGAAAAAAGGACTTGAAGGGTCGAGCCCCTGGGCCGAACCCGTCGGACCAAAGGGCACGAAACTATAGAAGGAAGGACGTGCCCAAGTCTAGTGTCCTTCCCTTCGAACAAGTGTCGAAAAAAAAGATTTTACTAACCTGGCTTCTTCGAACCTCCGCAACGGCGCGGAGGCAAAAAATATATATTTTTCTTTCTCTTTTAGGGAAGCGTTATGGAGGCTTGTCTTGTAGGGCGGGTTCGAAGATTTTAAAATACATATATATTTATTTCTTTATTCCTGTCGCCCTCATTCGCATCATATTGATGATAATCCCAATCAAGCGAAATATATAGATATATCTACTATATATTTCTATATTTGAAACAAGAGGCCTGTAGGGCGGGGCACTGTTGGACGAAGAAAGGGCGGAGAATGATAGGGATAAGTTTCTGGAAAACAATATAGATTTTTTTGGTCCTACCTGTGCAATTAGTAGTTCTATCTACCTCTCCAAACACAATATCTCGAGTACCTATGATGGTGACAACATTTGCTAGTATGTTATGGTCGACCGGGGGGGGGTCTCCCGCCTGGCCGCCAATTCAGAACCGCACGTAACAGTTTCCCGTCCTACGGCTCCTTGCATCCGATCGAGCCTCCTACGGCTCCTTGCATCCGATCGAGCCAGTTTCCTGAGATGTGCGCTTTTCCGTCGTATTTTGGTCGTAACAGTGCTCCGCCCTACGGGCCAATAGTTTTTTTTTTATCTCTTTCTTACTAGCCCTTGCAAAGTACGCCCACAATGTGAGGCTCCCACAAGGTACTGACGGATACGGAAGTCGTCGGTAAAAAATATTTTTTTCGGCCGTGGCAAACGTAAGTTTTACTTCGCTTAAGCTTCAGCCCCATCGGCTGGAGCAGTCGTTCGATCCTCACACGGGCTTGTTGAACTATTCCCAGATCTGAATGGAGGCCCGCGAAATCGTCAGGGTACCGGAAGAGAGCTGGGTCCGCCCAACGGCTTTCCCTTTGGTGTCCCTACATGAAATTTTTTCTACCCAAATCTTAAGGGACTACTCTGATCCATGAAGTGCCACGTTGGCAAAGATCCTGCCGGTTCCTTATTTTGGGTATTCACCCCGGTTTGATACTTCTGCTTCCAGCCACAGTGTTATTTGCCTCCTCATTCGTGGGAAAGTTTCAAGTTTCCCGATAAGTGCCTCATGGTTAACCTGATCAAAAAACTTGTGCATATTCGCCTCAAGTACATATTTATCTTTCTTATTAATAGATGTGTAAATCGCTGCGATGGCGTCGCCGCAGACCTGGGCGGAACCCGTAACTATTAGGTCCAAATCTAGCCCCTATTGGGGTTCGAAGGCCATAAGGGCTCACGTTTGTTTAGCTCGGTCTCTCAATGTTGGGAGTGGTGGAAAAAAATCTTTTTTTTGCAGTCTTTTTCCAGTGATCGCGCCCCTCGCTGTTTAGCCGTGAGGCCGGGCAGACCACGGTGCTTTTTACTCGATTATCTTGGGTACCCCCGGCCAAAAATTTGGGGCGTGCATCTCTTTGTACTTCTGTTCCCAACTCAGCCTGAAAATGAAAGGTTTGCAACTTAGAGACATGTACCTGAATTGATTTCCGGTCTAGCAACTGCCAATCCAAGTCTCTCATCTTCCTGTTGAAGCTTTTATCCCTTTCTCCGTCTGTGGATGCAAGGACAATTCAACATATCCCGGGCTTAAAAGAACATAGGCTATATAGAAAAACATGATGATTATGATGGTTCTTAAAAGAAGTTCTACACTTATAACAGAAAACATGATGATTATGATGGTTCTTAATCATAGTTCTACACAGGCTATAGAGAACATGATGATTATGATGGTTCTTAATCATAGTTCTACACTTATAACAGAAAAAAAAGAAAATAAATATGAATTCGGTGGGACTCTCGTAATTGGATTGCATAGACTTCGAACCTACCCGGCACCCCAGCAGCGGGCGCCGAGGCGCGTAGCGGTATTAATTAATCGAACTGTATCAACATGGGACATGTGAGTATCACATGTCCAACGCAGGCCCGGAGGGTCGACCATGCTTCATCATTTGTTTTTAAAAGGACCTATACAAACAATTCATAAAAGAACATAGGCTATATAGAAAACATGATGATTATGATGGTTCTTAAAAGAAGTTCTACACTTATAACAATGAAATGCCGGTTATGACGGTTATGGAGTTTTTAAAAAACTCCCTATACATACATTAAAGAGGGGGATAATATTTACACTCAACTGTTTGTGGATACAGAAGTCCTAGACTATTACCTACTTGGAAAACTTCAGTATCCAATAGATTCTTAAATTCCTTTAATTTATCCTCTGGAACAATTAAGACGTTTCCGTCGTGGTAATGTCCGATTACTTCGGCACCTTGGATAGATCCCAAGACACGGAGGGTAGCCACAGCAAGAATGGTAAACTCGTAACTTTGTAAATATTGAGGATAAGATTTCCTGAAGGAGGTGGGATCTACAGGATATTGGTGTCCGGTAGGTCCTTCAAGTAAAGTCCCATTGTAAGTCCGTAAAACCTTATCGGCCACCTGTCGAAAGGAGGATACGATCTTAGATTTTTGCATCTGGGTTACAACCGCATGGGCTGACTGGTAACATTCCTCATATCCAGAGAATTTTTTGAATAGAGGGGTCGTAAGCCCAAGATCCTTCCTAAAATTGTCCAAAATCCCTTCTATCATTGCCTTGTTCCCACCTTGAAAGACAGATGCATAGACACAAACCTTAGCAGAGGACTTGTTGTAGGCTGATAAGTTATTGTGTTCTGCGAATTCTTCCTCGATATATTTCCAAAGGCCTTTTCCTTCGATAGCTTGTTTTATCGGATCCAGATCCTCGGGATAGAGTCCAATAGGGATAGAAGTATAGCAACTAACAAGATCTACATCTACCACCCTAGCTTTTAGTTCGGAAAAAGCATAGTTTCCTAAGTTGTGGTAGATTTCCTCCCTGAATATTTTCTTTGAGCAATTTAGTGCAGTGCCATAATCGAGAGGGAGAATCCGAGGAGAAACCCCCATAGGTTTATATTTATGAGGAATTGCACCAAATTTAGAAAGTTTACCCTTATACCTTCGGAGGAGATCTCGAATCCGGTTTCTATACCCTTCGTTTTCCAACTTGCAGTTCTCAAAGAACTTGTTAGCAACGTACTGAATATCAACCTCCAAACATTTTGAGAACTTATTCAATTTGTCCTTTAGAGGGGTTTTGTCAAGGCTACTTAAATACTCAAAATAGAAATTTTTACTTTTTGATGGATAGGAATATTTATGATCCTTTATCTCTGGGGTATGATCCTCAATAGAACCAAATATACTATTTTGGGTATTATTAATGGATTTCGAACTATCAATAACAGGTACATTATTAGTTGTGTTCGAAATCCCGAGATCAGGTACCCCTAAGGTAGGAGCCCCATAAATGTAGTCCCGATCGTATACCTCTGGGCGGATCGTTACACCAGTAAAATATACCCCTTTCTCCCGTTTAATCTTCTCACTACTATAACCTTCGGCCTGTAGGCAATTCAATAAGGTTTGGGCAAACATGATATGGGAGAGAGAGTTTAGGCCATTACGATAAGTCCAACGCTCAAATGTAGGGTAAAGGACTTTACGTCCAGATATTTCATCAAAGTGATCTTTGGACCCGGCACCTGAAGATGACTTATAACCCAGATAAGCTCCATCACCAGACATTAACTCTTCCCTTACCCAACGTAAGACAGGGTTTGACCGCTCTTCGGTCTCTCTCTGAACTGCCTCCAAGCTAGGGGTAAGTCTTGTATCAAACACTATTCGAAGGGCTTCTTCTCCCTTTAACTTGAGCACAGAATTCATAAGACCGGGGAGTTCTTGTACCAATAACCCTGTGTAACCCTCCGAGCCTCTGTAGTTTATAAGGTCAAATCTCCTATTCTCAACGTATGTTTTATTAGCCGGAAACATACGTAAGCGTCGAGATATCGCCCCCGATGTATCCCTGGACCCCAGGGGATAATTACCTACGATGAGGACTTGTCCCTCAATGTTAACCTCATGTGCCCCCTGTACAAATTTCATACGCCCGCTTATGGAATCTCCCCCTGAGATCATTTTCAAGATAGATAAGTCACCTCTGTAATATTCCGTATCACTCATTGAGATCAATTTCTTACCTCTAAGATTAGTAACTTCAAATGGATCCTTATGCAAAGATCTCAAATTGGTGGTTATGGTTGCCCCTCTTCCTATGAAAGCCGTTATTACATTTGCCAGAGTAGATTTACCTGACCCACCCCTTCCCCACACATATAGGATGACTTGCCCTTCGTAGTTCCCATATAGTAACGTATAAAGCCAGGAACGGAGAAACAAGGATCTATCCCTGTGCCCTTCGCAAATGTCACTCAAGAATTTCTCAATATTTGGGCATGTTGCCTCTGGATCGTAATTGTAGTCCACTTTGTAAACTATAAAATTTGCGGGTGACCATGGACCAAACTGTCTGGTGCGGAGATCAAGAGTTCCGTTCAGGAAACTTAATTTTCCCCTATCAAAGCAAGGTTCACCTTGCTCACTTAGTGGGCCGAAATATATCTCATTAAAAATAGACAGAACTAGTCTCATTCTGGCAATCTTCTTTGATACATTGTAGGCAATGTTTGCAAGGAAGGACTTCATCTCGGGTGGATGCATCTCGACATATATGCCTTGTTCCCGATCATAGAGGTAATAGAGGTTTAATTTAGGAAATGCTTTAGAGTACTTAAGACAGGACTTTCTCTCCAACAATCGTGCGAGTTCGAATTCGTCAAATCCACCTCTTGGACCTTTACACTCCTCGAGATCCTTTTCATCTATTTCGTGCCAAGGTTTAATTTTCATATTCATTTTCTTTTTTTTCTGTTATAAGTGTAGAACTATGATTAAGAACCATCATAATCATCATGTTCTCTATAGCCTGTGTAGAACTATGATCAAGAACCATCATAATCATCATGTTTTCTGTTATAAGTGTAGAACTTCTTTTAAGAACCATCATAATCATCATGTTTTTCTATATAGCCTATGTTCTTTTAAGCCCGGGAAAAAAAATCTTTCTTTCCAGCTTTTTGTCCCATCCTATTCCTGCCCGCCCCACGGTTGGCCCGTATAGCCTTAGAGGTGTTCAGGCGCGTAGCGGTTCCGATTTTCCATTTATCCTTTCGGATTGGGCCGTGAAGCTCCCGCTAGACGCCGGAGGCGCATTGAAAGAACGGGAAAGGACATCCCGCTAGACGCCCTCAGGCCTATATTCAATGTTCCGAATGCACGGGTCTCTTATATATAGGAGTAGGAAGCAGTACCGCCCCGCTTGTCCATGACGACGCTTCAAATGCTGCGGTTCATTAATTAGCCTTCGGAGGCCCGGAGGCCCCACAAAGTGCTACGCACCTCCTCCCCTTATAGTTGTTGCCTCTGGCTGCCACAGGCAGGCCTCCGGCCTGCACATGGAGTGCAGGACGGAGTGCATAGCACTCGACCTCTTCTGGTCGAGTGCTATGCACAGAGAGCTGCCAAGGTGCGTACGGGGCTCTCGCTTGGTGTGCCAGCTCCAATGAAAGGGAGTGCAGGACGGAGTGCATAGCACTCGACCTCTTCTGGTCGAGTGCTATGCACAGAGAGCTGCCAAGGTGCGTACGGGGCTCTCGCTTGGTGTGCCAGCCCATGGAGTGCAGGACGGAGTGCATAGCACTCGACCAGAAGTCGAGTGCTATGCACAGAGAGCTGCCAAGCCCCGGGGCTCTCGCTTGGTGTGCCAGCTCCAATTCAAGCCCTCCGGGCCTGAGATTCTATAGAATAGTTCGGCACAGACAAGATGCACACTTGGCCCGGAGGCCCACCTATTTATGTTTCCTAACATATCGATCCATGGAACCTACAATCCGTGCAGTTGCACATAAGTTGGACCGTAGCCTATGTAGTTGATTGGGAGGCCCGGCCCTCCGGGCCGGCTAAGTCAAAAGGATCGCTTGGAGAGCCATGGGTTGCACGGTTCGGAACCTTCCCAGCCAAGAGATCATCGCGACTAATAACCGTCATAACCGGCATTTCATTGTTATAAGTGTATAACTGAAACCCATCTCAATCATCATTCGGAAATGTAGGGCCTTATCTCTAAAATGGAGAGAAGAAATCTCCTATTCGTTGGAAAAGGCCTTTTGCCTTTCCAAATCTTTGGAATAAATAATAAAAAGTCTCACTCTATGATGTGGTTTTTCTCATCTCTATTCAGTACGAATAAACGGCCTGACACTGACAAGGATCTGCAAATAATTAAGCAAAGGCTCAATCGTCTTATGGAGATGGTTGAGAGGGAGACTAAAGAACTCCGAGATTCGAATAGTATCCTGAGGAAGGATATGGCAGAGGCGGCGAAAGAGAGAGATTTAACCAATGCTCAACTTAGAGAGTTGATTCAATATCTCCGCCACTCCATTCCTTCTGAATCAGGGGGCTATGGGACTTGGCTAGGCCCCTTCCTATCGAGCAGACTAGGAAGGACGGGTGTAATGATTCTTATGGGGGCAATTTCAGCCTCATTAATGTTCTTATTATACAAGGGTTGGCTCCTAGCCGCTTGGTTCTTCCCCGAGACTTCTCCTTCGACGGTTCCTTCGGAGCCTCTACAAATGCCCCCGGAGGCCCGGCCTCCTGTGTTACCTGAAAGTCCGGAGCATGAGGTTCCGAAGGGGCCCAGCCAAAATCACAATTTTGTTTTTTGGACTCTAGTGAGTAGTCTAGTCCTGGGTATCGGTGCTTTCATTCTTAACCGTGTGATGGTCGGCTCTGCCCCTAGACCCTCGGACAAAGAGATCGAAACTAGGGACCGCCATGAGAGTCTGGAGATCCTCCAAAACTTGCCTAGTGCCTCACATACAAGGGTGCACCAGATTGGGAAGGAGGGAACAGCTTCTCAAACAGACTTGCCTCCTTCTGTCTCTCTAGGGTCACCGACCGAGGGGAAGGTTTTTGAGTCGGCTGCAGTCCAGACCGACCCCTCGTCCATGGATCTGGATGTAGAGTTCGATAAGCTCAGAGATGACGCCGAGGAATTTTCACATTTCATGAAGGAGTATAGGCTGGAAATTCTTTTCGCCGCTTGGAAACTTAGTATTAAGCAAGGTTTTTCGAGTTTGAGGAATCAATTTAAACTGGGCCCCTCGGGGCCTTCAGGTTCTAGGGAAGGCCCGGAGGGCCCTCCCCCAACCCGTTTCGAAGACACAGTTTCTGGTAGTGAATGATTCAAGGTTCAATATATAAGGAAAAAAGAAGGAAAGATATATGGTCAAATATTCTATGGTCAGCTATTCCAATTCGGGTCCAGGGGAGACCTCAACTACTAACTCTGGTAGAGTTAGAAACGCTAAAGGACGTTACGTTTCTATGGGGAAGAATTCTAGTCCGACAAGAAAACTGTTTCAATTACTACGTGACTTCTTCCATGACCGTTTTCTAGTATCCTTTGTACGATTCATGTTCAAGTCTCTCATCAGTAGAGGGCTCTCTGACCAAGCAGTTTCTAGTAAGTGGTATACGAGAGTCCTAGCTCTATTGACTTCAATAGGTAGATCTCTGAATTGGGGTTTCGCATTGTCAATTATCGTATGGATTTTGACGTATGCTTATGAGCTTATTATGGGTTTAATAAGGTCCGGAGGGGCGGAGCGAAGTCCTTCCTCCCATAATATATGGGATAAACCAAAGGCCCTGTTCACATATGTCTTTTCGAGAAGCACCCCCGAACAACCTGATGAATGGCATCAATCCCTATTCTATCTCCCAAAAATGGCTAAGAGCTTTTTGCATGGGTCTCCAGCCCGAACGGAGACTCTTTCTTGGTGGCCAAGTTCGTTATGGGGGAAAGGGTTCATTCTAATAGTAGGGGCGATTCTATTATACATCATCATGAAGTACGTGGTGCGAAGGATCCTTCTAGGGGTTGTGAGTTTTTATTATTGGGTGACCCCTGGTGACTTGAAAGCATTACAGGAAACAGTAAGCAAGCATTCGGTCAACTGTCTCCGACAGGTAAGAGAGCTAGGCAATTTAGTAATCATGATAGACTCTTCCGTGAAGGAGCTAGAGAAAAGGACCCAAAACAGCCAAGAGGCGCGTAGCGGGGCCCTAAAGGGAATGGAGACGGAGGTTGCCAAAATACGCCAATTAGAAAGAGACTTTGCGGACTTGGTGTATCGAGTCTCTAACCGCCTTGATACTGTAAATGAACAATCAGAAATGATGAACAGAAATCTATTTACAACTCTTAGAGCCATTATAGAAGCCTCGGAAGGGGCTACTCCGATGCAAAAAGATTTGATAGATATGGAGACTTTTGCTAAGAGTTATGAACTATCCCAAGCAATGAAAAAGAACAAATCCATACTAACCCAATTATACCCTATGAGTGTAAGGAAACTGATGGATCCGAATGCCGAAATAACTATGAACGTGGGGCGTATATACGAGATATTAGAGAAGACTGCTGAGGAAGCTGCGACTGAGAGGGCTAGCCCTGATCAAACATGGGCTTCCACTTCTAGGCCCGGAGGGTTGGAGGAAGAAGAAGGAAAATAGGGAGATGGATTATGCAACACAGCCTAAACCCACTTAAAGGGATGGATAAAGAATGGATCCATCCTGTTCGACTGATCTATCTTGCCCTGTTTGTTTTTGGAACTGGGACACTTTTTCTATTTCATGTATTTATGACATGGATGTTCTATCTCCTGTACTGCATTTTAGCCTGTATCTGGCTTTCTTGGCTTGCTTTCTTTTACATGGATGTATACAAGATCCTTCAACGGAACGAACGTCTATTCAAGGACTTACGATTCGATGAATTGGTTAGTAAAATCTACGAGGAATGGTCCGTGGATCTGGACAGGACCAACCCATGCACGGTTTTCAAGACCATGGCATCCCGAATGTTCGTCAATCTAAAAACTTGGGTGAATTCAGGCAACCAATGAGGCTTGCCCCCTCTGACTTCGAATTCTATCAACTCCTATACTGGAGGCCCGGAGGGGAGCAGGCCTCCGGCCCACGGATGTAGAACTGCATGGAGTGCGCGTAGCGTTAGTATGTTGAGAAATCTGTATGGCATGGAGTGTAGGCGCGTAGCGTTAGTATGTTGAGAAATCTGTATGGCATGTGGTGTAGGCGCCGGCGCCGCTGGATCGGGAAAGGTAAAAAAAAGGAGATTATTATGACAATGTTCAATACAAATCATTTGGTCTATAGGAAGATCACCGAGGAAGATCTTTTCTATGAATCGAAGGGACAACGGAAGATGCGACCTCCCTCCGAAGTTGGATCTATATTACAAGAAAAGACCATCCTTCGGCATATTCGGTCCTATCCTAGGGAGGATAGGACCTTCATTTATAATCCGGAGGAGGGTATATATAGGGAATTCAATTCGACGGAACTGGCGGTTATTCTAAGCAAAATCTTCAAACAGAGCTCCCTGAGCATCCCTTCCATGCGTGCCCTGGGAGACCTCACCAAACTTATAAAGCTTCACATCAATGCGTTCACAGGCAACCCAGAATTTGAGAAAGATTACCTTGTATTTACGAATGGTATGTTAAATCTGTCCACCGGAGTCTTCGAAGACTGGGATCCTCGTATATTTGCAACCGTGCTTTTACCTTACCCCTTCGATCTTGCTGCTAAAGCTCCCGAATTTCGTCAATTCCTCAAGGAATTGACCTCCTCTTGGGAAGATAGGGAAGAATTCCTGAGAGCATGGTTTTGGGCTGTTATCAGATCCTGGGTTGGAGGAGAGGTCTTCTTATACCTTCTGGGCCCAGGTGATACCGGCAAATCCACTCTGATACTTATCTTAACGGCTTTAGTTGGTAGGGAAAATACCATCACTACAACCTTAAAAGAATTATCCAATTCTCCCTTCGACCCTCCGGGCCTCGAAGGGAAGAAACTGATTGTAGTAAGTGATAACGAGAATTCTAAAGGGGACTTGTCCGTCCTGAAACAGCTGGTCGGTCAAGATCCAAAGGTTGTAGTTGTGGGAAATTTTCCTCTCGCTTCCGAGGATACCACGAACGCCCTAGGGAGAAGAATAAGGCAGTTCCCGGCTGGGTACATTTGCAAAGCGGAAACCATGGAGGAGTTACTTTCGTACACTTCTAATGGGTGGATCGGGAAATTATCCCACGAGATCCCCGGTATATTTGCATGGGCCTATCAGATGGACTCAAAGATTGCGAAGGATTTTCTCCGGCATACGGACAGAATGGTCCCTAGTTTGGCTGACAGCATAGAATCTTCGAAGGAAACGATGAATTCCATGCTTGCGTGGGTCAAGGAAGACCTTGAGAAAGGTCCCGGTTCATATGTTGGATTCAGGATGGAGGACGATTCGAGAGGGAAATTGGAACTTTCGAGAAGAAAAGCTCTCTACCCAACCTATAGGGCGTGGACCCAGAAAAGAGATATCCTCCCTTTGGGTCATAAAAGATTCACGAAGGAGCTCGTCTTCGCTTTACGATCGCTGGGGTTTAAGTCCGAAAAGATAAGGAAAGAAGAAGGTATTTATATAAAAGGAATTGTGGTTAAAAGTGATGTATACAACCGTGAGGAAGTATACGGTGCCCCTTCAATATCGCCGGAGGCCTCCTCAGACAGATCTACATACTAGAATTCGATGAAGCATCGTACACAATATAATTAGAAATAGAATTTGTGCTTGATTACACAATCTCAATAAATGTCATTATTCGGTCAATAAGAAAGAAGTTGAGAAGCAGAGTGTCAACCCATTTACCAAATAAGTACCGAATAAGTGGGTAAGTAGATTCACTGTCTACTTATCAGCAATGTCTACCTATCTGTCTACCTATCGACATATTTACTGAATAGGTTGATAAGCAAATAGATCGAGTGTCTACTCATCCGTCTGCTTATAAACCCATTCACCTAAGAAGTTGGTCGGTAGATTTACTGTCTACTTATCAGCAATGTCTACCTATCTGTCTACCTATCGACATATTTACTGAATAGGTTGATAAGCAGATAGATTGAGTGTCTACTCATCCGTCTGCTTATAAACCCATTCACCCAATAAGTTGGTCGGTAGATTTACTGTCTACTTAGAATGCCTACCTATCTGTCTACCTCTCGACCTATTAACTGAATAGGTTGATAAGCCTATGGATTGAGTGTCTACTCATCCGTCTGCTTATAAACCCATTCACCTAAGAAGTTGGTTGGTAGATTTACTGTCTACAACAGTGTTTACAGTGCCTACTGATCCACCCATTTCATTACGGGGTTTGATTTGTAGGTTTAGTGCCCGAAGAGGAAAAAGAAGTAATACAACATGAGTAGTAATTCGCGCAAATATGTGCTAATAACACTGTCACACGCAGAGCGACGAAATATAACGGCGGAGATGTGTTGCGCGCGACTCCGTGCAGCTTTTGCGTGCATCAGTGTGGTCGTGGTTCGAGAAAAGCATTCAGACGGTGGTTACCATTTCCATATAGGAATGTGGAGCGAGGGCATAAGCCGAAATAAGGGAATAACAACTATACGAAAGACATTCCCAGAGTTCGAAGGTATGCAATGTAACATTCAAGCCTACAAGGGTTGGAACGCGATTTGTAAGTATCTATTGAAAGAAGATAAAAAACCACTGTGTTGGGGGGAGCCCCTGGGAGACATTAGGCAGCGAGGGCAGGCATCTTCTTCAAAATCACGTGGTCCAGAACTGATGAGGACCCTTAAAGAAAAAGAAAGATGGAGGGACGTTCTAGACGATGACCAGCTAGGTGTTAAGTGCCTACAGTATTACAAATCAGTGAAGAGCGTCTACCTGGACCTGAAAGCACCGAAGGAAGAGGGGCACGTTTTCACAAGATTATCGAGATACGTGAAGTTGAATCCATGCTTACCTTACACTCGAGAAGAACTGAAAGAAAAATGGAAAGCAATAGAATGGCTAGTACCCAACCTGTGTCGAAAGCGATACCTGAAACAGAAGCAATTGCTGATAATCGGAAAACCAAGCACGCACAAAACGAATTTGGTGCAAGAACTCAGCGAATTCCTGAACGTGTTTTTCATGCCAGCGAGAAAAGATGATTTCACCGGAGCAAGTAACTATGACGACCTCTGGGTGATCGACGAATTCCACGGGAAGAGGTTGTCAGAAAGTACCTTATTAATGATATTGGATGGGCAAAAGATTTCCTTGGATTCAAAGTACAAGGAATTGCTAGAGAAAACAAAAAATATCCCAGTGATACTGTTAACGAATAACCCGCCCGTGGTTGAGGGGGCTGAGGCATTCCATAGCCGCGTGGATATGGTTGAATTCATAAGCAAATTAGAAATCCCGATTGCGTCGGATCGATTGGCGGCGACCATATACGAGGAGAGCAAAATCTTCCTAACAGAAGAACTTGGAGTGGATTTCGTGTGCTCGCTGGAAGGCACCCTTCCGCCCACGAACTCAACGCCACATGCCTTGCAGGGGCGGAGCCAACCGGAAGAGAGGCCCGGAGGGCCGGAGAGCGTAGCGGAGAGGCCAGCTCCGGAAGAGAGGCACGTAGCGGAGAGGCGCGTAGCGGAGAGTCCGGCTCCGGAAGAGAGGCGCGTGGCGGAGAGTCCGGCTCCGGAAGAGAGGCGCGTGGCGGAGAGGCCGGCTCCAGATGATATCTGGGCATGGTACCAGGCGTGATTTATGGGGATGCACCGGCGTCAGTTTAGCACGCATTTAAGCAAGAATTGAATTAAACCATTTTATTTAGGTGGGATAAGCGAAACGCATAAAAGCTTTCCGTTTCGTGACAAAATCTATCTCCCAACCATAAAGCCGTTCCAAGAATTGTGTAGAATCAACTAACTGCCGAAGAAGCAAAGGCCATACTCTCCGTAAATCGAAGGTACGCTAGGAGTTGCGCCGCACGTCGGGATATAACGAATTCTCTCGTTGTCTAAGGTGCTCTCCCTCGATCATTTATCTATACGGACCCTGCGAGCCCGGTGTAGCCCTTCCCGGCCCTATTGTAAGAATCCTTCTCACGTTGGGCGACCTTACCTTCCGACTTCGTTATTTCGGTGTCCCATCCAACTATAACTTCCTCCGGCCCGCGCTGAACTTTGTGAGTTTGGACGGCACAAGACCCGATAGGTACGTAGTGCTCGACCTGAACCTGGGAGGCTAAAGGCACGTAGCGCGCGGGGAGCAGTGAAAGGGCCCGAGGAGGGCGAAACCCAACGTAAGAGGAGGGGGACGGAGACCTTAGGGAGAGGGCTTGTAGATTGAAGGGTCTTCGCACGTAGTGCCTCTCCCTAAGGTCTCGGGTCCCTGTCAGACAGTCCCGGGCTCGGAAAGAAAATTTTGACCTCGTTCTCCATCTCCAGCTCCAACACATTAGATTATATCCCAGCACATGCCTGGTGCCCCCCCCTCTCCCCGAAGCCAAATTAAGGTGCGAAGCATAATCAGCTTTTATTTGCATTCTTACAAGCATTTATTCTATTTTTTTTCTAGCAGATTACTTATATGTATGGAGACGATCGGATTTGAACCGACAGCTTTATGCTTGCAAAACATACGCTCTACCGATTGAGCTACGTCCCCTACGGAGGAAATGGGATTTGAACCCATGATACAATATTGTTGTATTTGTTGGGATAGGTCGGCCCTCTCAAGCTTTCCCCCCCAAGAACCGTACGTGCGAGTTTCCCCGCATACGGCTCAAGCAACCTGTCCAAAATGTAAACCCGCAAGAGTTATGTTTGAATCATTGGCTACTAGAACTTGTTCCATGTGTAAAACTCTTGTGGCAAGTTAAGTGCTACGGGTGAACCCGCAGCTCTAAGCCCCTGTTCCTTGTGCCAATAAAAAAAGATGGATTTTATATCCTTTTTATCAAAGTCTCGAGAAAGATATAGTACAAGTCACCCATGCTCAAGTCTGCCACCTTTCGGTGTAGATCACAAGATCCTATCCCATCAATTACGGACGGGCTTTTGCTTTTTGAGCTGTCCTCTACCCGCATTGCCTTACTCCGCATTACCACAGAGCCTCCTAAAAGGAGCGATACGGGTTTACCAAGTTCCGCGCAATGTACCATTTCTCTCAACAGGAAGAACCTGAAAAAACCCCGATGGAAATCTGAACCCGCGGTGATATCGAAATCAGAGATACCACCCCCTTCCACGGCTGGCTTCCCGCTCGGGATGCCTACTATTCCAATTTTTCACCTAATTTCATCCAGAAGATCTTTCGGTTCCGCCTTGAATTGTTTCTTACGAGGTCTTTGTATTAGTTCGTTCGAACTGTTCATCTATTGAGGGCCCGAAGGGTCCGGAGGATACTTCTTTGCCTTTACAGGCACTACGTGCTTCTTTGGCTTTACGGGTCTTCTGGCCGGCTTAGCGATTTCCGCACACGAAGACCCGCCGGGTCTCTTTACCCTAGCATTAGCTTGGTACGGAATCCCAAGCATCATTACATTGTCCCTGGAGCTTCACACCCCAAGATTACTCTCAACGCATGTCCAGGTTGGGTAGGACGGGGGTTACGTCCTGTGGGATTGAACCACATTACATTGCACAGTTTCTTGTCGCACTGATTTAGCAAACCAATGCTTTCAACCACTCAGCCATACCTCCAAAGAAAAAGAAAAAAATATTTTTGCTTACCCTGGCTTCAACATATGTGCGGGGATGCGGGGTGTGAAAGCCAGTATGCCGAAGCTTGAAAAAAAGCTTATCTAAGCTGGTTTTCTTCCCGAAAAAAAAAATATATCTTGATGAACTGGTTTGGTTTTTTCTTATAATCGGATTCCAGCTTCACCGGGAAAAACGGGATTTGAACCCGCGACTTCTGGCTTGACAGACCAGCGCTATAAACCACTAAGCTATTTCCCCAAAAGTAATGAATTATCTACGATGATTCATTACAAAAAAAAGACATTATATTTTTTGGTTGTTGATGATTTCGGGTATAATACATATAACTATACATCTCAGAGGAATTGTACAGTGTGTGGTGAAGTTTGAAGGGCGGGGGACCGGGGACTCAGGGCCCCCAGGGGGAGACTGTCAGACAAAAAAAGGGCCCGCAACTGTCTGACAGGGCCCCGGGGGGGGACTGTCAGACGAAGAAAGGGAAAACCCCAATGCTTTCAGGAGGAGAAAAAAACGGACGGGGTTTTGGGGAAAATGGTAAATATTAGTGTTACCGCACTTTTAGTTTTCACGAATTGGAACGTTTTTTAATAACCTATCTTGATGAGATGCAGGTGATAGGCAATTCGTCTCCGGATGTCCCGAGACATGCAGCTGTGGTAGAGGCAAGTCTTATAAATAAAAAAGTGGTTTTAAACGTTACAGTTCAAATTTCTGCGGCGGTCACCGTTCACGCACGGATTCATATGTATCCGTTTATTCGAACAGAGTCCTGCTATTATACTGATGCGGATTCTGCAGTGACGCCTACACCAGAGTTTCAGGTTTCACCTGCATTAGGTAAAAGGAGATTGGAAAGCAGAAACTCTGTTGAATTCGAAAGACCGGAAACCTAGTAATGAAAAGCAAGCATAAGACCCAGGCTTTATCGTAGCCCCCGTAGGGTGGGGGAAGGGGGGGGGATAAGCAGTTATTCCATCCAATAGTGGCCGTATCCATGCATGCCTATTCGTTATTCAAGCGAATGAGGCAATGGAAGCATTAACCGGCGTGACCTTTAAATAGCAATAACTAAGCGAGTGAAAGATAAAAAAAAAACCCCTGCAAAGCCGAAGAAGTATCCTTCGGACCCTGGCCCAAAGCCATCTCCTAATTATTTATGGTACTAACGGATGTTCAAGCCATATATCTCGTACTACTAATAAGTGTTAGCCACCAAACGAATAAGAAAGGAAATAAGCAAGCAGAAATTCAATGAATTTCTGCATTATAAACATTAGTAAGAAACCGTAATTATTAGAAACGATTACCCTCCATGAACGGCCTATGAAGCGCCAAACCCCAGTCATCAAAATCTGGGTTATTAGGAACGGCCGGAGGAATTTGTGATGTAGCACTTCCACTGGCAGCAAATCCCGAATGCTCGTAAAACCACTGCATGTGGCCTTCGGCGGCAGTTCTGCTGGCATTCGTGGCTGCTTCCAACCGCCCCTGGAAATCTTTAGCGGGCATGCGCCTTGAGTTACTCCTTTTGCGGCTCTTTTCTCAAAATACGGCGAGAGCTTTTTCTTTTCATATATGTCGATGAAGCACATCAACTAATCGGATCGTGCACGTGGTCGATCGAGGGATTGCTGCTGGAGCATGCGGGGGGGCATCAAACAAGCGCGCTCACTCGCTGATTTCTCCGAAAGTCGAGGCGTTTCGGAAAACCGAAGTCTTCATCTCTCACTACCAAGAACCTGTTCAAACGCGGGTGCTACACGCAGGCCCGGGGTATTCGAAGTGCACGTACAAATTGAAGCTTGAAGATAGCAAAGTTGAGCTCGGCTCGACATCATATGTTGAGCGAATTTTAGTTAATCAAAGCCAAGCACTACTTGGCTGCCCGGTGCAAACCCCGTATAATGCCTGTAAGTCCTTTAGGGCGGCACGAAATTTTCGAACGTATATTGAATTAGCCAAGTCAAAATGATTCCCGAATTCAAATGCCGGATCTACCCGCGACGGATTGAATAGCAAATATTCTTCGTCCTGGTTACAGGCCCTGCGTCGTGTTCCACAGACCTTTCGACGAAGCGCGTGGTAAGGCACTCGACGAATGCGCGAATTATTACTCCCGAAGGCACGAGGCTGCAGGAACGCAACCCGACGGCGACGAGGAGGCGTCATGCGTTGCACGCGGCGCGGTCCCATTCACTTCTGCGGTTACATGTTTGAACGTGTGGCCGATCTACCTTATAACTCGAACAAAAGTGTGTTTCCTTGCGTCAGCGAACCTACAAAAATTCCATATGGAATTTGTGGAGGCTTGCTGCCAGCAAAAACACAAATTTTTTGTAGAAAGAGAATAAGATCAATTGTTGGATTACCAGGTTATCCTAACCAGCCGCTCCAACTGGTTCAATATAATGAGGCTTTTTGGGATAGCATTATAAGAACATGCTCCCGAAGCCGCGTTCTAGGGGTTCCAAGAGCCCGCGCGTTTGACAATTATCTAACTCGCAAAAACCCATTTGTCGGGTTGAGGCTTGTCGAGGGTAGTAATGAAATAACTCTCGGTGAGGCCCGGCGGGGAACCTGTGGCATATCGCGGCTGGCCGAGGTTGGGACAGGCCTGCCAGAACGCAACTTCATTATAATTAACATGGCTTCCCGGCTTCAGCTTTCTGGTTCTGCAAAACCGCGGAGGAGGCCGAAGCCGTTTCAATACAGGATCTCATAGGTTCCGTCCAGCGAAACATGAAGCGGAAGATGCAACTTACTTGTGCTGAGAAAAAAGGAGAGCCAAGGTCTGTTTGCTCCTGAATTCGGGACCGAGCTTCGTTTCCTACATCTGTCACATGGCACGAGAAAATTCCAAACGGGTTATGGAGCTAGATGACATAGAGAGTTCAACATCGTGGCCTAAATGAGAAAGGTTCCGAGCCCGGAGCTCCTGCCGCGCAAGGTTCCGGATCCGATTCACACACCAAACAAGAAAAGGGTAATGATGCATCATTACCTAACACCCCAACCCTTTCCGAATTTCGCCCGAATTCACTATTAGTTACGCCGTAGACTTCCCATTACGTAAAAAGGATTTCGATAAGCGGAAGTTCACGAACACAGTGGCCGTTGGCCCAACGGCTTAGAATTGTATTGCTAAATTGAAGGGAGAGATTGCCTATTGGCTAGGGAAAAACCCAAACATAAGATTTCGGCAGCTTTCATTCAATAAAGCTGCATTGAAATTGAATACTACAACCAAATATTATCGAGGTGTGCAGGTCTGGAAGAAATGAAGGGTCAAGCGCCGGCGCCCTGGTGGATCTGAAGACGCAGGGACCTGGGAGGCTTACCAAAAAAAACAAGCATCTAGCGCGAACCCTGTAACGGGTCAGGAGCCCAAGGCGTCCTAGTGGTTCTAAACCCCCCAAGATGCTGGGGCCAATGGTGTCTTGGGGGGTGTGCTCAGCATCACGCCACATTGGAATTGGACAGCACTCCGTGCCCGTCAATAGAGGTATGAGAATATTATCCCTTTTCCTTTTTTTCGAGGTATTAGCATATTTATTATCCCTTTGTCTTTTTTTCATGGCCAAATTTATGGTCAAATCAAAAATTGTTTTTGATTTGACCAACACCCCGTAAGATACATAGGCGGCCCGTCCAAGGACTTCGGTGGCTTCTTCTGGTTCCAAATTATTATACTGGGGTTTTTAGTCGACCGGCGGGGACGGCTTGTAGTCCCAAGATATTTTGATAGACGGGGCACCGTTTAGGAAGCCTTAGGTCCAGGGCCCCATTAGTTCCAATAAGGGCATATTGTATGGATAAGCCTTATCCATTATTGGTAATAATAATATGAAACAATTATTATTATTATTTCCTAATATCTTCGTCACATTTGCAATAATTCGTCACCGTTGCGCATTTCGGTCCCCGGGAACTAGCCCCCCCGGCCGCTCATTTTATTTTTCTATATATCAATCTATCTGTCACATCGTTACGTTCGCGGATTGATTTCCGCAATTGGATCTTTACGGGGGTTCCTCCCGTTCGGTCCTTCCCCTAGGCCAGGGCTACATATTACGGCTATCCTGGCCCCTCCCCCACCCTCCACGTGATCTGTCTATTAATGGGATCTCTCGTTTACCTTACTCAAGTTCGAGTAATAGGATTCTTTTATTATCCTTTATGGGCCTCCCCTTTACCGTAATCTCTATAGCTCAGGTTGCCAATACCATAGAATCCACCCTGTCCCCCCCCCTTTTTCGTATTCTCGTAACCAACATCAATCGAATTGGTACATGCATTCAAACGCTAGATTCAATTCATAATTACATATAATGGAAAACCCTTGGGTAATAACGGACTTGAACCGCTGACTCTCTCGGTGTAAGCGAGGCACTCTACCGACTGAGCTAATTACCCCAATGTGTTCAATAATCAACTATTAAAAAGCAGACACAACGAGTGGTTTGTTTTTGCGATGGTGTTCGTTGCTTCCCCATAGCAAGGAAGATCTATTATTTTAGGCACATAGTGCTACGGGAGAGAGCATTCACTGTGCGGGACCCCGCGAAGCGCTTTATACACTTTCAACCTGGAGGGTTTGAAAGATTAAACCGCCGAGCGAGTTGAGGAGGATCAAACGCACAGAAAAGCCAAAATTCTTTTTGGCTGAAATCCGCACACGATACCCGAACATGCTCCCCGCGCACTACGTGCCTATGGGTCCGAAGGTGTGTAAGCACTTTCAGACAGGAGACGGCTTTACGAAAGACCTGAAGGTTTGGGATCGAGCACTACGTGCGTCTCCCTAAGGTCTCGATCCGAAGGAGACTTCTTCGGCTTTACAGGGTTCGAAGGGCCGGATATGGCTTGACGACGTACACGATACCCGGCGGGTCTCGTGTCCTTTGGACCAAAAAAGTGTTCGGAGGGGGAGAAAGAGAGCGATGAGAGCTTCAGCCCTACGGGCCTATATTTTTTCCTCCCACTCCATCCGCGAAAGCAAATGAAGAGTTACTCCCAATCTAAAGCGCCCTTTTTCCATTCATATACAAATCCAATCGTCGAAATAAATAAAAATACCATCATGGACCAAAATCCGAACGAACCAATCTTGTTAGGAGAAACTGCCCAAGGGAATAAAAAGGTGACTTCCAAATCGAATATAATAGATAAAATAGAAACAAGATAAAATCGTATATCAAAACGACTTCTGGCATCATCAGAAGGAATAGGGGTCAGGACTTCAGCCCATGTAGGGCTTACTGAAGTGCCCTCCGAACCGTGCAAAATAGTTGCCCATTACACGGCTCACTAACTCTACTTACTTCGGTCCCTCTTTCACTACGGGCGCAGCATATATATATATCTTAATATATATATTTATATATCTCTTTTCGGTTCTCGAGAACCGATCATCCCCTCTAGGTCTTCCTCATGGGCCTCCAGGTGGTATCTTCGAATAAACGGAATAGCTTTCTTTGTATCAAAAGCATGATTCCATTCCACGCTCGATGCGCAGAGAGCGGGGAGCCTCTGTAGTGCTGAACAGCCTTTTGGGTGGAGCCACGCAAGACAGGGCATAGAATGATCTCGTATTTGTCGGGTTGCTCTGCTTTCTTAACGGTTTCGGAGTTTATACTTATCGCCTTGCAGAGTTCGAGCATCCTTGGCAAGTTCCGCCGGGGGAACCGGGGCAGGTGGACCAAGTGAATTAAAACTATTTCGTGCTGCGCCGTCCCCTATAGCTTGATAGAGAAGCTGGAGGACTTTCAACGCCGCTTTGTTCGCCTGTTCGCCCTTTTCCATAGCTAGAGATCCAAAGGCCTAACAGGGAGCAACCCGCATACCGTACCGTGTCGGTCACATTCAATCCGAGATCCGTGGGAGTTGCTTTGATAAGCTGTGTAAAGTTAGATCCGCTTAAACTAAGCAGATACCTAGGCCCCTTCCCGATTACTGGTGTTTTCAGTGCCTTCCCCTTCCCGAAGCGGAGGTTTAGGCGGGTACTGCGGGCCTTCTGACTTCCAACCCGCCTCGGCCGGCGCTCATCCGGCTGGACCTCGCCGGTATCGCCTACAGGCTGTAGCACTTCGAGATGTCATTTAGTCGTCTGTCCCCAATGTGTTGGGTAATCTGCCCCCATATTTTCACTCCGACCTGTGGCCTGGCCGATTCTGATCATCCGCAGGCAGAGGGCATGACTGCTCGCGTGCGTTCCCGCGTGCGCAAGGCACGGAGTTAGCTGCAGGCAGGGTATGCTTCCCCGAAAACGACTCCGATTCGCCATAACAGCACCTCATCTCGTTAGTGCCAGGAGGCTCGCACCACGGTCTTGGGCAGAAAGCGAGGTCCGTAGGGCCCCGTAAAGCGCCTTCAACCCGAACTCTTCGGCCCAAAGTGCTACGCACTTCTCACGGCAAGTTTCGTGCCCTTCGGGCCCGCCGGGTCTTCGTGTGCTGAAATCGCCAAGCCATTTTCGACCTATTGACCCCGTGAAGCCAAATAAGTCTCCTTCGAACTCGGACCCTTTGGTCGAGTGTACCGCTTTGGTTGGCCCTCTCCCCGTGCCTCCGGCCCTCAGTGATGCTTTTATGGCATGCTTCGGTTCCTCTGCCGTTACCAGCTTCCAGTAAGCCATATACCCCTCGTGCGAGGTTCGGCCACACACGTTTATAACTGTAGGTAACCTAACGGCCGCCCTCAAAACCACATTCGTGAGCTGACAATTTCTCTGGGTAGGCCGAACTGGAAGAAGAAGCGAATAGGAAAGAAACACCAATTAAGATCAAAGAAAGTAGCAAACTGATTACTGAATAGACAAAAATAGGTGCAAATTCCATGAACCAAGAACCACTTTTTTAAGAGGAGAATAGTTCCAATGGTAGAACAATGGTCTCCAAAACCAAAGGTTAAGGGTTCGAATCCCTTTTCTCCTGATTTAGCAACGAATGTGTGGAAACCCGAGGCGCTAAGCGCTTGTTTATCCCATCCCTAATTCCGGAAAGGAAGCGTCGTTGCAGAGGGGGCGCGGTTACGATTATAACTAAAAAATGAGGGACTTTACGAACTCCCAAAGACAAACTGCCCTATCTTTTTCATAAGCCATGGCTCCCCGGTAACCGGAGGGGTGAAGCAAATAGCTTTGCCCCTCTTCTCTCTCTATGATTGATGAGTTGCTAAGAAGCTCTGCGTAAATCTTTGGCAAGAGGTAGCCAGTTGACTACTAATTCGCTCAATAATGTTTTTTTGTTGTACAATAGCAGGACCTGGGTCGATAGATTTCAATAGCTCTTGCTCATAGTGCGTTATGAGAACGACGGGTATTTGGTCTAAGTAAGCTTCGACAGCTGCATAAATAACCACGATTTGTTTTTCAATAGGAATTGGGCTATATTGTGGTTGTTCAAGCATCTTAGTTAACCTAGCCTTACGATTCAATAAATACTGAGTTGCACGAGATCTGAACCAAATTGAGCAAAAGCGGCTACTTCACGATAAAGGGTGGCCTCTTGGATCTAAGACCGGGGGGGCAACGAAATCAAAAAGCCTTTTTTTTATGCACTACGGGCCTGCGGAGAGCTAAAGCCTTGGGGGGGGGATTTCTCTATATACGATAGAGAATTAGCCGCAAAAACGAAGATTTTTTTTTGTGCTGCGTCTCCCCGCGCCCTCATCGAGAAATCATTGAGCTCATAAACATAGGCAAAGTGCCATTCGATGAGTAGCTAAAAACGAAGGAGAGGGTTATAGGGAGGAGAAGGTAATAAAAAAGACAGTGATTGCTAGTAGTAACGATTTTTCACCATCCATGGGTTTATATAAAATCCATGTTTTGGGTGTATCAAAATACATTATTTTCACGAAGCGTATATAATAAAAACGACTGATAACGCTAGTAACTACTCCTATTAGGGCTAGTAAATAGGCCCCACAGCCTAAAGCGGCAAGAAATAGAATTTGCTACGAAATCCAGCTAACGGGGGTATTCCTGCGTATGGAGACGTGGTGATAGACGAGGTAATAGCTAAAAAAAGATTGGTTTTGGCTGGAACAGCAAAGCCAGGCGCGTAGCGCTGCTCTTGGAAAAGTGAGAAAAATGAATCGAAGGTATTATTAGACGTATCCCGCTCGGCCGTAGGCTCAAGGGGCCATTGGTTTGTTACGAGCTCCCTCGGCTGAAAGCCCTCCATGCTTTTGAAGAAATTCTGACTGCGGATCCTCCGGAGTCTTTTCAGGGGCGTTAAGATCTTACATGGCCTCCCTTTTTTTCAACTTTTTGTACTCGAACTTTTCCTCATCCAGCTCATACTTTTCTTTATTCAGCTCATATTCATTCCTATCATTTTGGGCGAGCTCTTCCTCTTTTTGGTCCAGGGCTCGGTCTTTTCGAGCGTTTTCACGCTCATTGTCATATATTTCATAACCGAAAAACCCTGCCCCGCCTACAATGACAGCAATAGACGGCAGGGTTTCCCCAAAATTTTAATAGACCCAATCAGTTGCCCATTGTCCCGCAGATTTGCCGGCCCTAGCGGCAGATCCACCACCGGGTGCTTCTCTTGCAGCTGAAGCATAATAAGGCCTTGCCTTGTAAAAAACGGGAAGGTCACTGAGGATTTGTTTGATAGTTTATTTACAAAAAAAAAAGGCCCTATAAACTCTTCAATATTATCCTTGCAGCCGGCCAACTGTTGTTGAATAGCACCCCAAAGCTAACTCAATATAAAATCCCACGTTATTATTTATTTCTTGTGAATTTTCGGTGGTTTGAAACACCAAAAAATTGCGTCTTAATCGGTAGTAGATTATTATAAACACAGTTACTATTTTTGCTAAAACACTTACGAGTTCATTACTGGAAGGAAATATGGAGATAGCAAAAATAATACCAATTTGGGAAAAGGTCAGAAATTATAAAACCCCAAAAAGGCGAAACCTTCGCTCGAAGCATAGAATTTTGAACAAAATGAACTGGAACACTGTGGAATTTGGCGGATATATTATACAAGGTTGGAGATGAGTTTGCAGTTTGTAACTGACTCCAAGTTCGAGGTGTGTCAAAAGAGTTGTAATGGTGGCTAAGACCATTTTTGGGCTAGCATAAAGTTTCGAAATATGGAACGGAATACTGAGGGTAGGTAACAAGAATAAGCCGGCTAATGTGGTATTTGGCCATTTCGGCCAGTGCTAATAGTGATTTCAGAATATCTCCTTTTTCCTTGTCTAATTCGATAAGGTATTTGGCCATTTGACCGGTGCTGTCGGATAATATTCAATAAAGCTAAGAAAGCTGCACAGAATAACATAATAATTCCGGGAGTATACACTTTAGATAATTCTAGGAAGGGACCCAAATCCCACAATAAATGACGAACTCCATTACTCATATGATGGCACAACGCTAATAAAGTGAAATTGACTAAGCTTATAATGACCCAATTTAAATAGAAAGTAAAGAAGAAGAAATACTGGTAAAAATGATAAAACGTGGGGCTAAGATCACCTATTTTGAAAGAAAAAGTACTGAACAAAACCATAGTGGCCAAGAACGCCCCGGATATTCTATGGAAAATGGAAAACGTCGAAGTAAGCTGTGGCTTATGGATGGTAAGGTGAGGTGATAACGGTCGATTTATTTTCATCTTTTTAGTTAACTTCGATTTTGATTCAAGGTGACAGGATTTGAACCTGTAACTTTCTGCGCCCAAGGCAGACGCGCTACCAGATTGCGCTACACCTTGGCTCCCCCAAAGAATATTATATTAATGCTTAGGATTCGATTGATCAGCATTAATGGGAGAGGCTAAGGAAGAAGAAAGAGATTTTTGGCCTCACGGACGTGTATTAGTTCTTCAGCCTTTATACGTTCGCTCGAGTCCGTAAGAGTTCAAGTCGGTCATTGTCCGTCTTATTGATTTGCTCAAAAATGCGATTTCTTATGTAATTGCATTTCCAAGTATCGTTGTAATTGCATTATTAAAGTATCATTCATCGAAATATACGATGAATTTTCCAGTTATGCCATTAACTATGTAATTCCATGATGAATAGCCCGTTTCCGTCCCCAGCCTTGAATAAGCATAGGGGAATGAGGAATCATTATAGATGAATGGGGAGAAAGCCTCATAGATAGATAAAGGCTGAATTCGATGAATCCTCATAGATAAATATGGTAATAAGAGGCGGACCCACGGCCTTCGATGAAGAAGGAAACCCCCCTTCGGCCCTTTGGGCCGTGCGTAGTACCTCCCCCTATAGCTTCGTGTCCTTCAGGTCCCTCTTTCGTAAAGAAGTCTCCTGTCTGAAAGTGCTTACACACCTTCGGACCCATAGGCACGGAGTGCGCGGGGAGCGTGTTCGGGCTTGTAGATTGAAGTACTATGTGCCTTCCTTCTCAGCCATTTCAGCTCGTGTCCTTCCCTCGTTAGTTTTTTTCCGTCAGTTTTTCCCCCCCCTTTCCGTCTGACAGCCTCCCTGGGGGCCTGTCCAACAGTCCCCGGTCGGCTTTGGGGCCCTCGAATCCATTCATAGTAAGTCCAACGAACTTCCTTTCCAATTCCGGGATCCCTTGGAGCATGGCATTGTTCCCTCCCCGGAACAACGATGAGACTGACCTCTTGTCATCTTCCAACCTCCGTTGAACGGATTCCTTCCTAAAGTAATCCCGAAGGAAATTCCAGGGCGGCCTGAACAGACGGGATTTCACTAGGTTATGGGCCGGCGGCTATAATAGTTGTGTAGCACGACGCCAGATCAACATCTATGATTCGAAACCCACTACCAACGCCCCTACAGCCTCTTTTCCCTAACAGCATGCTTGACGGAATTGGAGGAGTCCTCGTAGCTTACGGGAATGATCCTCCCATCGGTTTGTAATAAAAGGGCGGGAACTTCCTAATAGTTGTTATCCCTTTGGTAATTCAACTTCTAAGGAGGATCCGAAGTAGACTTCTTTGGTTTCACCGGCCCTTTATCCACGTGGACTTCAACATATTATGACCCTTCTCCGTCTACCAGCTCTTCAAAGGCCCATGGGGAAGGAGGGTTCACCCAAGCCTTTCGCTGAGCTATGTTAGGGGCCGCGCAAGTTAGCTCGGTAAATTGTATTATACGCTCCGCTTCGAGGGAATCGATAGCCCGGATCGAATCACTTAGCTCCGTGGCGAGAGGGCCTTTGAACCCGCCAGGGGTACGGAACTATGGTGGTACGACCTGGTCGGCAACATAAGTAATAAGTGGGCAACGGTAGAACCCCAAAGATTTTTGATCCTATTCATGATACGATCACCCCCTATTATCTGCTTCGGAACCGCCATGTCTCCTTGAGAAACCTTGCCGTCAGATGATATAGGAACAAGCAATTTTACAACTGCGCTTGTTGGCTCGAAGGCATTCGCGTTCGGTTCGCGAAGTGTAGTAGTTACAAAAATCCGAGGCTCTAAGCTAATTATCTCGGCTTCGAGTATGGGCAGACCGCTCTTATCCCAGGTTCCATCGTTCAGGTCCTATAGGAGGAATGAGCCTATCCCATCGTAATTATAAAGGTTTCCAACCGTATTATTTATTGGGATGTCAACGAACATTCCCGGGGGTCCCTTCTTAGTTTTATTTATAAAAAGTTGGAGTCAAGTTTCCCGACTTGGAAAACCGAATTAGTCATTTGAAAATTCTCAGTATTTGGTATAAGTTCCCATTCCGAACCTAACAATTATTACTATCCCCAATATCTCGTCTAGTGATAGTAATTTCATCCTACGTATGAAAGAGAGGGGATCGAAGTTCCTGGCCCATATAGGGAAAGATAGATAAATAAATGAATAAATAAAGTAAAGAGATATATATCTATCTGGTCCGTAAGCAACTATTCTATATGAATTGCCATGTATGTATATAATGTTCCAATTTTTTAAATTGCAGTAGTAGAACAAAGCCAATATAATCGATCTTCGAAAATTATCGGTTGCTTCCCCGTGGCGCTTGCCGAGAAAAAAGGGCGCCACCCAACCCACTTTGTGAGCCTTTCGGCCCCAAACAGGCTTTTCAACCACTCGTAGGAGGAGGGGTTGATGCAACATAACAGGAAAAAGGGTACTCCGTTCGTAAAAATGTATCAGCATATGAGGCTAAATACTAGTCGTCAGCCGCGAATAGAAGAACGAATAAAAAAAGGACGAAGAGTCAGTCGACCAAAGGGCACTTTTTTGTCTTTACGGGTCCTCCGGCCGGAAATACCGCGCACGATACCCAAATACGCTCCCCGCGCACTAGGTGCCGCCTATGCCCTGTGCTCAATGGGCCATAGGTTCTGGGCTGTTTGGCCTTTGCCGAAAGAGGTTCGGCAAAGGGCGTTGACCGACCTCCCCGGGTCGGAGAATCGGGTTTCGATACGGCCGATTTCGAGTGGGTTAACACAATGAAGAAATAAAAAAAATTGCGTGAAATACTTCGATTGATCCAGTTGAGGCCAAAGGTGTAAAACGTTAGTTCTACATAACATTTCTTCGGTCTCACTCTTTCCCGCCGATTTGGTCTCTCCAGGTTGGATTCGAACCAACGACCCAATAGTTAACAGCCATTTGCTCTAACCGCTGAGCTACTAGAGAATAAGCAGCAAAGGAACAAATCGGGGGAAGAACAAAAATAAGTTTTGGAGCTACACCTTTCTTTGTACAAGCGTCCATTTCGGCTTAGTTCGTGCCTCCTTCAACTGGACGAAGGTGGGGCGGCCCGGCCCAACGGCCCGGAAACGATAAAAGAGTTGCGAACCAATTCAGGTTCGTATAGAAATCCAGCGGATTGGTGTGTTTTGTTAAAGGAACTGAATGAATTCGAGTGAAACTTTTTGCGGTCTATAGGGTTTGTTTGACACATCATTGACATATTCCAAAATGCCGTAGCGGGGGGAAATGAAAAATATATATTTTTCCAAAAACTTATATTTGCCCTCTTCCTGTCCGTTCCTCTTTTGCGGTTTTTCTGCGAGCTCCCCGTCAGAAAGTCCTCCCCCCTGGGGCCCTTCGGGCCTATCCCACTGGTCCCGTCCCTTCTGGCCTCGGAAACTTCACAGTATCCGCCCTCCGGGCCTCTCCCGTTGTTATAGATATATCTATATATTTCTATATTCAAAACTTCGAAAGAGGAGTCAATCCAGTTGCGGTCCCCCCGCGGGCGGTTACCTCAATGGCGTTCCCCAACGAGTTAGGACTTAGAATTTCTTTTCTAAAAAATTCGATACTTTGGGAACGGAATAAACCACTCCAAGCCCCCAATCTTGCGTAAGCCGAGGCTACCCACGTAACCGGAGGCACGTAGTGCTTCTTTATCAGCCATTCTTAGAAGTTTCCGTTGGTCGAGTGTCAAAAAAAAGATTCTTTACTCTTCCCGAGCATGTAGCGCCTCTCTCTAAGGTCCCGGCTAAAGCCAATTTCCATTTCTTTCATTCTTTGCCCCACGGGCCTTTGTATCCCGATGCTCGACACCGCCGAGGTCGTACACACTGCAATAACCCGGTCAGTTGTCCATGCCACCCGATGGTCGTGGGCCCAAAGGGCGCTCGACCTGCCATTTGAAATACAGGGCGGTAGCCCTTGTCGTTGTTGTTGTTGCTGTGCAGTTCTCCTCCCAGAGCCCTACGGGCTCTCCACAACTCATCAACAGCTTCCGAAAGTGAAGGGCGATAGGCCTTGTTAGTTAGGGGGGGGGGGGATTCGTTAGTTTAGCCGTCATAACTATTCTTATAATTATTCAGAGATTTACTGGCCACTCTAAAAAGGGTCATGGTGCTGATCCATACTTCTTGTAATAAGCCCCCGCTTCGAGTTTATATACGAGCAAAGTAGCGCCGGGACCTAGAGCAGCTAGCGCCAACTCGAAGTTGGCTAAAGGCTTCTTCGGGTTAACCAATTTGTACACAAATAGCGAGAATTAAACAATAAATAACTTATTGATGAGGGGCTGCACTGGCGTTTACATCAAGCCCGAGCTGTCGGGTTGGCTTTCAACTGGGCGCATGTGCATGCAAAAGGTCATTTATTAGGGAGATCCCGAACTTATCCACTTTTGGTCCCGCAAGGCAGGCCCCGGATTTCCAAGCATTTGGTACGCCCGAGGCTCATATACATAGTGACAAAATGAACGCCGGAGCGATACGCCCACTGATAGTTAGTCGCGTAAACAAGGATGAATTGGTAGATGGAAAATGCAAGTTTCCTATATGAATAGAGATCAATTTAATAATTGCAAATTGTTTTAGCGAACTGCAAGCCATATGATTAATTTTATTTCTTCCGATCCCTAGCAAGGCGAAACCATCAAGCCGCTTTGTGGCCTGATGGATTTCAAGCCCAAGTCTTGAAAGGAGAAGCCCGTAGGGCTTTGCTCAGGTATGAAGAGAAAGATAGACCCGAGTTCCAGACAACCTCATTTGAAATTCTAATCGATACCATTATGTTCTACCAAAAAACGAATTGACAGCATTTTCAACGAACTTTTTTGATAGTATTCCGAAAATCTATAGCATTTTGTATGAAAACATCCTGACGTTTGACCCTAGTCGTTTTATGCATTGTAAGTACTATTGCCCCAATAAGTGCTACTAATAAAATTGGACTAGAAACCAAAAACAAGAAAAAATAGGTTGTATAAAGTAAATTGCCTAATGTCTCCAAATTAGTCCAACTATGTATCTTTCCAGCATAAACTGTATATGTTAGATAGGTTGCACTCGATTTTGTTGGTAATATTGGAATGTAATCATTATCTACCATTAGGAAGATTTCCAGCAAGAAAATAAGTCCGATAATACCACCTACAGGTAAATAGCGCAATACATTCTCGTGAATTTCTTCTATCCTTGTATGTAACATCGTAACGGCAAACGAAGATGAAACGGCAATAGCTCCTACATAAACCACTGGGAAAATCATAGCAAAGAAGTCAAGACCTAACAAAACGAGTAAACCGGAAGTATTGCGAAAAACTGGGATTAAAAATAAAACAGAATGAACTGGATTTTTGGCACGTATCGCCATAGCGCCTGACACTGGGGCGAGGACCACAAAAACATAAAAAAGTATCGTGGTGAAATTTTCCCTTTTTATTTTATTAGCTGTGAACAAAAAATCTATATTTTTGCTGCGAGCCGCGTCGGCAGAAAGTTGAAATTCTCCAACGACGTACATATATATGTTTGAGATCTTTTCGTTACGGCATTTGGCACGCTGATTGTAAGTCCCAACTTCAATAACGGGGGATTACGTACATCGCGAGCTAGCCTCTTGAAACTCCCACGAAATAGCTCTTACGAACCTCTTAAAGAGAGGAGGGGCCAGCAGCCGCACGCACCTCGTTATTTTATTCCTGCAAATCAACAAGAAGAGTTGGCGAGCAGCTCTATCATTTGCTCGCGAGCTTAGTATCGCTAATCTCCCCCTCGTTTATTCAGACAAAGCCCTCCGGGCCTCTAACCTAACGGGTAGAGGCCCGGAGGTTCGACCCAAACCCTTCGGCCCAAAAGGTATGGAACTATAGGGAGAGGTGCTACGCACTTCGTGGGCAGTCGCACACTCCGTGCCTATAGTATCGTGGCCTTTGGGTCGCCGGTTAGGCCCTATCTTGCTTGCCTAATAGGAACTGTTAGGATTCGAACCCGGCCGCGGGTTTAGACTTCGTCTTCCCTTCGTTCCCAGGCCTTCCACCGGCCCCACAATTCTGGGTGTACCCGGGCGAGGATGCAGTGACGAACGGAGAAAAAAAAGTACCACCCCCCCCCCCCCCCCTTCTTTTGTGATCTGGTAAACTAAGACCTAAGGTCTCGAAACTGGCACCCGAAACAATCGGAAAACGACTAAGCTAAAAACATAGTTATGTACTTGGGGATTCCAGCAGAAATATTAAACAGAGGGGGATCGCTATAAATAATAATAGCTATGATTTTCTGTTGGAAAGACAATCTACGGCACGGTATTAATTAATACAAGGTTTCTGTTTTACAATGGTTAGGGTTCACACTTCTTCCAGAAAATGAATCAGTACCAATTTTCTGGAAATGCTAGAAATATAAGAGATTAAAAGCATTACCAATAATTGGCAATATATAGCAATAGCCGTTTGTGGATCCATGAATGTTGGATTCATTAAAGTATCCCACCGGGATTTCCACAAGTCCCACGGCTCCGCGGGAGCGCTGGGGCCACCGTGCAATCACCCTCGTTAGAGTTCCGTTGCTTGTAGCACTCGCTACGAGATGAACTCACCCCGCGCCCCGCCCTTGGGGTCGGTTTCGAACCTACACTAGCTTGTTCCGGACCTTCGCCAACATCGAAATGTTGATCGATCATCTTCATACCGCAAGATACCATCAAACCGACGCCTGCAAGCGCCAAGAAAGCTCTGGAATTGGATGATCTTTTCATCGTCTCCGAAGTGGCTTTAATGAATGCGCGAGCCCCTAGCTCGCGCCGAATAATTCCACGGTATCCGCCCCCAGGCAATTGGCAAAATCTTCCTTGGATATGGAGGGTTCTTGTAGATTCCCTGCGGTGATTTTTATTGGTCCCAGAGGGACCTCTATTCGCCCCAATATTGTTGCTTGAGTTGCCGAATCGCTGGCACCAGGGCCGGAATACCTGTTCGAAACTAGAGCATTAGGAACTTGTACTGAGAAAGAGTCTCCCCCTAGGCCCCTGTGTCCTGTCAGTTTCCCCCTCTTCTTGTGAGTTCCTTTCTTTCCCGCCAGTTTTTTCCCCTTCTCCGTCTGACAGTCCCCCCCGGGCCCCTTTCTTTTTTCCAGTTTTTTCCTCCTTCTTCGTCTGATAGTTCGGGGCCCTGCCAGGCAGAAAAAGTTTGGCTTTGGGGCCCTTCGGACCCGGAGGTCGCAAATGCTGAAACTGACTTGGAGACAGTAGCGGATCCGGTCCGTTGAGACAGCCCCAAGACTGGCCCCCCCAAAGGCAATATCTAAGACTGCGGCAGATTCGGTCCGTTGATAAAGTTCAGAGACCGGTCCTGAGACTCTATCTAGGATCTCATTTACGGAAGCACTCCGCGAACCAAACTCGTGTAGTAGTGCGAGCTGCCGCAAATTCTGGAGCTCTTAGACATTCGGGACGGGGGAAACGCGACGCAATCCCATTTCACTGTCCCCGCCTGGCCTGGAAATTACATTCGGTAATTGTGATGGAGCTCTTTCCAAGTCCTCTACCGTCGAGAAAGTAGAGCTTTGATACGGGCACCTCGATCGGCCAGCAAAATAATTGCGGTCGGAAGCCCGAAGATTCGATTGAATCGCGAAAATAAAAACCTGAATCCGTACCTAGCCCGCTGCAGCGGGCTAGGTACGGATTCAGCGAAGAGTGTGGAGGCCCGCAACTCCAAAGCCGAAGCGATCATAAGTAAAACCAAAAAAGGAAGGCGGATGTATTGTAAAAAGTGCGCGTAATCTGCGCCCTTCCAAGCATTATACCTTTCTACGAATAATTCGGCTTTACATTCGCAAGGAATGGTCGTTACAGCGGAATAGGAGGAAAACCCCACTAAAGCAATTTGTCCGATAGTAACATATCTTCCACAGGTTGGCACCCAATCCAACCTAAAGGCGAGCAATCTGCTACAAGCAACCGAAACCATTTTTGGTGAATTGGTCGAAAAGATTGAACTACGTACATATGAAGTGTTAGTGAGAGGTAGAGCCAATAGTGGCACAAGAACTAGTCCTATGGCGGCTACACCCCTCTAATCCGTTAGGTATACTTCGAGAAATTGCATGGACTGGTAAGAAATACCATTCCAGCACTATATGAGCCGGGGTTGACCTGGGATTTGCAGGATAGAGTTAAGAGTCCACCCTATACGGCCGTAGGGTTACTCCGTTCACCGATCCGGGCTACTCAAGCGCTCTCCGAACCGTACAAGAGAGTTGCCCAGCACACGGCTCTCTAACATGACTTTCTTCGGAGCTTGTTCAAATCCGGAAGGGCACACTGCGCCTATTACACGGTCCTTTGAAGATGGCCTAATAGACTCGTCAAAGTTGAAAACTTGACAAACGGGGACGTAAGTACATAGGCCCCCCCTCCCCTACTGTTTGTTATTAAGCGCTTTCCTATTGCTAGGTACCTTTCGGTTAGGTGGGGGGCCCTCCAACTTCCTGGGGGTGAAAGTAACCCCCAGGACCTCACCGTTGTTTCCTACACGGCTCGTCTAAAAACCTTATCTTTTACATAAAAATAGGGATAGAAGCTATTTTATCTACGGAAGAATTGGTACCCAATGGATTATTGGAACCATATTGATGTAATGCAGCCGGATGGAGAATACTAGCACCTACTATTATAAAAGAAAGTAAGGAATGAGGGCTAGAAAAACGATTTAAGGTCGCATTGTCTAGCCACCCCAAGTTGTTACAGCCTCTCCTACGACAGGTATTGCGCCAGCTAACCTTGTGGTGGCTCCATGCCCCCGAGGTAGTACGTATCCTATAGAAGCTGTTACCATAATTGAGAATAGCGTGACCACTCCAAGACACCGAACTAATTTGCTAGGACTTGCATAACTTCCATAATATGAACCAGGAAGGGAATGAACCGCGATAAAAACATACTGGCTCCATTAGCACGCATATAACGGAGCGACCAGCCGCCTTTCACATCTTTTATAATGTGTTCTACGCCTGAGAAAGCTACATTCACATGGGGAAGGTGTATAATGCATAGCTAAGGAAGCACCTGTAAGTATTTGGATAACCAAACAAGGACCAGCCGACGAACCAAAACCCCACCAATAACTTATATTGCTAGGAGTTGGATGATCTATCGAATGATTGTTAAGTGTAGGAAATATAGCTTGCTTAGGAATCGGTAGTCGTCTTGCCATAAATTTCGTGCCTCTTTTTCGCGTATCATGGAAACTTCGTGTTCTTCATGATTGACGTTACGCATAATGGGCAGGCTTGACCCATCAATACAAGGCCTCGGGTTGAGAAAAAGAAATATAGATTTTTTTTTCGTTCTATAACGCCTTAAGCCCGCATTGACGGAGTCCATAGAGCGAATAAAAAGAATTCTTCGGCGATGTTTCGAAGCATTTTAACCTTGAGCTGCTATGGCCTGCTGGGCTTCAGCTCCATCCCCGTAAGGGCGGGGGGAGAGGCCAAAAATATATATTCTTTTTGCTTAGCGTTTTATTGTCCGAAGTTCATGATTTCCACATGCTGAGTAATACTCGTGTAGTTTTGTCTTGCGCACCCTTGCGGGTAGCGCATAAGTACCCGCACAACCCCTAAGAATTGGGGGCGCTCCTGGTGCGCATTGCTTTGCGTTATCAACAGCAAACCCAGTTCTTTTATTCTGGTTGATTATGAAAGAAAGTGAGGCCCGTTCTTGATGAAGGTTTATAGCATCGTTTAGGTAAATACATAGCAAAATTGTGAAAACATAAGCCTGTGGAATGGCAACACCTAATTCTGAACCGGTTGATGCGAATACTATAAGAAAGGGAGCAAGCTGCGCCAAATACAGAATACCCCCCATGGATAGCATGGTCCAAGCGAACCCGCTTAAAATCTTGACTAAGCTATGACCAGCCATCATATTGGCAAATAAACGTATTCCTAAGCTTAATGCGCGAAAACGATAAGGGATTGGCTCAAGAAGTACTGAGAAAGGTGCTAACGGCAAGGGTACTCCTTGCGGTAATAAGATACTAAAAAAATGGAGCCCATGTGTTTGGAATCCAACTGTAGTTATTCCAATAAAAAGGGAGAATGAAAGACCTGGGGTAATTATAGAATGACTTGTTACTGTAAAACTATATGGTATCATACCGATAGGATTACAAAATAATGAGAAAGTAAAGGTAACATAGATTAGGGGGAAAAACCGTTGTTTCACCGAAGAAGCACCACTTATTTGTTCGTTCACCGAGTTAGGCACAAAATCATAAATCATTTCCACAAAGGATTGCCAAGCATTTGGTACTGAGTGTCCTCCATTCAGGGTGACAAAATGAACTGAAAGCAATACTAAACCGATAGTTAGTAGCATGAACGAGGAGGAGTTGGTAAATGGGAAATGCAAGTTTCCTATATGAATAGGGATCAATTGAATAATTGCAAATTGTTCTAGCGGGCTGCACGCCATAATTAATTCTATTTTTTTTAGAAGAGGAGGCCGCCAATAGCGAGCCACCGTAATAAGAGATAAAAAATTGAGTTTGGGCAACTAACTATTCCTCTTTCGGATAACCGGTGGGAAATGCCATTACCCGGCCTAAGCATTGTTGGGCGGGAATCAGAAAAGGGGTAAGCCTCGTTCTACTACACGGGAAGTCCCAACGCATAACACAGAGAATTTGGCTACTTTCCATAGCTTTTGATAAGGTGTATACCGAAGAAGCGGTTTGAACCGGAGAGTTTCTCATTACGAATTTCTTCCAATGTTGAATTCGGAGAATAACCAAACCGAGGTAATAAACACCTATAAACAAATTCGAACCAGCCCCTACGAAACGGAAATATTACACAAGAATGAATCCTTATCTACATATTTTCTAAAAACAAAAAGGGATACGTATAAAAATTCCAACAATTCGATACTAATTAACCTTTCTAACAGTGGAACAAATCTGATTTCATAGGGCCGCCCTTCTTTCGAGTTTGCGGAAATTCTAAAGCCATTTCCGGCCGGAGGATCCGTGAAGCCAAAGAAGCACGTAGTGCCTGCAAAGGAGTGTTCTTCGGACCCTTTGGGTCGGGTCCGAAGAACACGAAAGAAGGGCGGAAGGGTTCGGCATGAAGACCCGATAGGGGAGAGGCCGATACCCGTTGGTCGCGCGTCTTCGACCCGGGTAAAATTTTTTCCTTCATCCCCGGGGCGGTGGAATTAATTGAAAAGGTAATTCGAGTAATCTCTATATGAAATAGGTTTATCTTGTACCATATCAATATTCTAATAACCAATAGTCTAGTAGTTTATCCCCCCTTTATATCATACCATCTAGTACTGAAAGCTTCACAATCGCTGCGGGCTCCCCTATCGAATTGACAGAATATGGCGAAACAATCAAAGTGGGGTAAAATTTGGCGCATAGTTAGATATTTTATTGCCAAGTCGGAATCAGAAAGGAAGTTTAGAGTGGTGCATCTGCCTAAGTATAGCGGAAGATCACCCCGCCAAATCAAAATAAAAAAATGTTTTCAGTTGCTCGCAGGTGAGCTTTTTTAGAATCGATAAAGTAGATAGTTTACCACCATCTATAATGGGAGAAACTACGATTGGCTTCAGCAAGTTTATGAAGATCATCCCTTTTTTTACGGGCAATCCCCATCTTTTGGGAAGCCTCCAGTATCTCGGCGTATAAGCATTGATCCAAGCTTATGCTCTTTTTGCCCATACGTCGTTTGGCTGCTGATTCAAGCATCCAACGAATAGCTAAGGTTTCTTGACGATTCGTTGCTATAATAGACGGTACTGATCGAGTAATGCCTGAGATTCTTACTTTTTTCACTCCACAAATAGGCTTGACATTTTCTGTGGCGTTAACCAAAAGTTTTATTACATCGCCATGAGGAGCTAGACGATGAAACGTTTTATGAACAATAGCACGAGATCTCGTTTTTTTACCATCAATCATGCAAATGTGAACCAATTTTTTTATTAATTGTTTTTGCTTACCATTCAAGCCCCGAATATAGCCCAAACTGTTTGAGCAATTGTATGTGCTTGCCCTACGGCCCCTAGGTCTTGCTGGCAAAAGCCCTTCCGGGGCATAGCATAAATATCTACGGTGGGATAAGCAAAGCGCATAAAAGCTTTCTGTTTTGCGACAAAATCTATTTCTTTTCGTTCCCACCCTCCCCGAAAGTCTTGATGAGTGAAACCAATCAAGAGATGAACTAAAAACACAGTTGAAATTCGATTTTTCAAACAAATTCATATATAATCTTTGGGTTTTTTTGTACCATATTTAGATCTGCCTCGACGTCGACCCGGTATTCCTTGAAGATCTTTAACCCCTCGAATACAATGGTATTTTACGCCTGGCAAATCTTGCACTCTACCTCCTCGAACCATAACCACAGAATGCTCCTGCAAATTATGACCTTCGCCGGGAATGTAAGCAATTATTTCATTTCGATTGGTTAAACGTACCTTAGCTATCTTGCGTAAAGCTGAATTAGGTTTTTTCGGCGATCTTGTCGAAACACGCAGGCAAACCCCCTGCTTTTGGGGACATTTATTTAAAGCTCGAGTACGCTTTGTGCGTCGTTTCGACTCCCTGCCTTTACGAACAAGCTGATTCATTGTTGGCATATTTCGCTTACTTCGTTTTTTTTTCACTGATTTTTCAGTCCTTCGGACCCAAAATTCGGCTCAAAATCGTTCGATCAATCCCCAAACGGGAAATAACAATTTCTAGATATTTTCAAGCCCTTTGGCCCTCCTTCCTTCGTTTCGTTGGACAGAATTTGGGTTAGACTTTAAAAATTTTTCATTCTGTTCCTGCTCCTCGCGCCGCCTTCCGCCCTCTTGCATAGCGTTCAGCCGGGGTCTGTTGCAATTCATTCATAATAGGTAGAACTAATTTTACGTCACCGAATCGTACATACTAGTTTCGCATCATAAAGCTCCCACGGGAATGTTACGGGACAAGGATTTGGGTGGCCTGCGTAGGCCTACAATTACTAGTCTTTCGCAATATTATCCTCCCCATCCCCCTGGGGTAAGAGGCCGCAGGGCCTCGAAGTAAACTTTTTATTTGCTAGCATCAGTTTCATTATGCTAAGGAGGTTGACGAAAAAAAGAAATATGTTACGCAAGTGGTGCTCAACCGAGGGGAAAGGGCCGAAGGTGCCCAATAAAGTGGGTCCAACTTCTTTGCCTTTACGGAGGTTGTTTCAAAGTTCTCGAGGTTAAACACCAGCCGGCTCGCCACTTCTCTTTCAAGTCGCACTGAGGCCGTCTTTTGAACATACGACGCCGCCGATAGGCGAGTGAAAAGAAAAAGTCTTTCCTCCATCGCCGCTCGAAGGTTGGAAGCATTTCGCACCGAAGAATAGGAGGTTAGCGCCGGAACGGATCTCATCTCCAACTCCTCCCAAGTCTCGCGCAAAGAGGAAGATTAGCTAAGTCTGGACGTACTTCATGGATGGATGATGCTCGTCCACGAACACGGATCTCATCCAACCCCCGGCAAACAAGCTTTTTATCCTGCTTTAGCAGCTGCATATTGTGCGGAATGAATGGCACATTACATTGATGGCGGGATACACCCTCTCTTCTTGGTAGCCGGGCCAGCATATTATTTGGGCCAGCCAATGTGGTAACCAACCGGAGTGGTTCTGGAAGGTACAATGCTAGTACGAGGGAACAGGGACCACCGAAGACGGCGGCCACGAACCTCTCGCTTCTCTGCATGAGATAGCGCTATCGGTATGTATTGCACATTGGAAGATGAGGAAGATTAAATGGATGGACATATTTCTTATTTATTTTTATTCTGAAAAGAACAAGTGAATTTACCGATTCGCCAGAGGAACGCAGTGGTGGGTACCCAAGTAGTAAGGTAGTCGAGGAGTTATGAAATCAAAAACTCATTTGTTTAATTATAAGCTTTTCTTCCAAAGCGCAACGATTCGCTCAACATCGTGCCTTCGCCGGTAGTCCTAGCAAAGGAGACAACTTCTTTACCAAACCTTCCTCTATGTCGGCGTAGCTCTCTCCCAATAATTTTGGGTATTCCAGGGCATCCCTCGTATCTTCGTGCTGTCTTAACGAATCAAATAGATTTCAACCTCCTTCCTGTTGCTTAAAACCCAACATTGTTTGCTTAATATGTTCGTTTGCACGTATCCCCCGTTTTTTTTGATCGTTGCGACTCGTCTTCTTTGTGCTTAGAATATGCACCTATATTCTACAAAGCGACCCCCCCGCAGAAACGGCAAATGCTCAACCTGCAATAGCTTTCCAATTTTCACTCGCAGTGCGCAGCGCATCCCTGGCGGCGCCACTCATTCTCCTAATTTGAATATTGGTAAATTTATGGTCCATAGGCGCCACTGACCCAGGGCACACTGGTAAAATTTAGCACTTTCCCCTCGGTGCGGATTCCGTTTCAATGTAGTGTAAGTGGAGCCAAAGCCTCATACGAAGATACAGTAAAGTTGCAGTTGCAATAATGGTAAGGAAGACACGAAAACGTAATCATAAATGTCTGATAGCGGATAGACCGCTGCACCGAATATGCAAATAATGCAATTGCAAGTAATGGAAGTGGTTGAGATTGGCGGCAATAATAAATTTCAAAATTGAAACATTAAAAAAGACACTTTTGAAACCAATAAGATTCGTGAAAGCTCTTTTCCAAAGAAATGCCAAAAACCCATAAAAAAATAGCTAATGAATTCGAAACAGATATCTTCAAACTTGATTCAATATTAAAAGAGTGAATAATTTTGTACCGAACGAAAGCCAGGATAATTAAAAGCATTGAAGTTTATTCTTTTTTCTCATCAAAACCTCCCCTGTGCGCCAGGAAGCCCTTTTCGCTTTGCTTTTGGAGCAACCTTAGCGAGGGTAAGGAAGATTATCCCTTACGGGATTTGAACCCGTGTCTTCGACATGAAAAGACGATGTCCTATACCCCTAGACGAAAGGGACGAAATAATCGCTTCAAAAAAAGGCTCGTAGGTGTGCCTAACCCCAAGTCTACTATTTTGTCCTGGAGTGAAAGCATAGAAAGGAAAATATTTTGGGTTTTTTCTTGGTCCGTATTCACCGAAAGGCTTATTTATTATCCGCTAGGGGGCGAAGCCCGAAAGAAACATTACGGGGCCCCGTAGGCCGAATCGCTCTGCGGGTCAGCCGCTTCATCGATGGAAATAGATATCGAAGTTATGAAGGACTTCTTGTAGCGTCTTCTTACTCCCACTCAACAGTATACTTAGCATATCCGTTCGAGGCTGCGAGCCAAGCATTGTATTGCGCTTGAAGTGTTTAGAAAGGAAGGTTCTCAAGTAGAATAAAATTGCCTGTTGTATATTTCGAGGTTCGAAGGTCGAGACCTGCGGGAGAGACTTTTGCGTACTCGAAATGACGAATCATAGGTTCAAGATCCCCGTACGCAACGACGAGAATACCTTGTTCAACAGTAAGGCTGAATTCGCAAAAGAACCTGGGTATAGCCAAACCCTTACGGGTTCCAATACTGGAAGAGATGTATCCATCCCCCCTTCGATTATACCGAATAAATAGTCTACATAACGCTTCAATCTTTGATTCTCTATTAAAGGCCGAGTTTCTCTCTAATGTTGTTCGCGAAGGGGGCGCGCACGACGAATAGGATCTTGAGCAGGAGAGGAGTCCGTCGCAAACGAATGACTATTTTCCTATCGAGATAACCTCAAATTATTTGCTTCGAATTCTTCGTCCTTATCAAATGTATGGAGACTAAATTTTAGATCGATGATGCTATGTTGACCTCACGGCGTATTGTGCGTATTCCCGCCCACAATTGAAGGAAGGGGCCTCATCCAGCAAAGATCCGAGAAATTCAACCCATACATTTTGCACGAAGCACTTTTTACTAGAGCAATCAATTATTGCACGGGCTCTATAACCTCAATCCCAACTTTAGATGCTCTTAGTTTACCGGTCTTGTTTTCAAAAAGGACGGAATATTATGGAAGAGCAACACACTTCAGAAGGTGCCGTTGCGAAAAAACGGCAACTGGCCGCCGAATGTAATAACCAAAAGTCATACAAGCATCTTTTTTGAATAAAATCTGTAAGCTACTATCGGTTTCAAAAAATCCCAATAGGTACTCCAAACTTGGAATTGACGGTTCAGAAAACAAGTTTTCTTTTTGCATACATAATAGTATTCTTATTTATGATTGTAAAGTATCTTCTTCCTTTGCCAACCCCCGTGCACCGGAAAGCCTTTTCGCTCTGCTTTTGGAGCAACCGTAGCCCCTTGCGGGATTTGAGCCCGCGTCTTCGACGTCCAAAAAAGTTTTGTTTTCCCGTCGCGCAGCGAAAAAACGAAATGGAATGCGCCTCCATATAACGCTTATAGAACCATCCAAAGAACGCAAAGCAAAAAAATATATATATCCCTACGGCCGAGGGGAGCTTCAGCCCTATACCCTATCGGGGAGATAGCCTCTGGCCTTCTCCCAGAACCCTTCGGGTTTCCAAACGCCCTTTTTTTGTCAGTTTTTTTCCGTCAGTTTTTTCCCTCTCTTCCAGTACCCCCCCCCCCTTTTTCCAGTTTTTTCCTCTTCCCTCGTCCGACGGTACCCCGCGCTATGGGCCTTTCGTCTTGGCTTCAGCTCCATCCCCCGGGAATGGGGAAAGAACCAGATCCGAGAAACACGAAATATAAGGGACGAACAAAGGGAAGAGAAGCCACTAACTTCTTATTGCGCCTTCTGCTTGCTCCGCCGATGATCACATTTCGTCCCTGTTAAACGAAAGACCCGATAAATAACCCTCCAAGCGGAAAAAGGGACTTGAACCCTCAACCTTAGCCTTGGCAAGGCTATACTCTACCATTAAGCTATTTCCGCCATAGATATATATACATAAATTGGCACAGGGTGTGGCTCCGTCCGCCTCACGGCGGACCGGTTAGGCCTTGGATCTCCCTGAGCCCCCCCCCTCTCCCGGAGCTAGAGACTGGGGGAGGCCGAGCAATTCAACACTTATATTTAGTCTTATACCGAATTTCGGGGTAAAGCCACCAGGCTCTGGTGGTACCTGCGACCAGTTCGCCACATATGTAAGGAAATTACCAAACTGGCGATAGTTCATGCGGCCCCCAGAGAACAGCTTTTTTTACGATTCGGAAACCCATGCTTCTCTTGGCGCCACGAGTCCATTGAAAATCTGGAATAGTTGGACAATACGAGAGCACGGTGTGCTTAAGCCATTAGTCGGGGGACGTAGGTATATATATATATTTCTTTTTGCAGCCTTTTCTGCAGGGGCGGGGCTAGAAAACGTTTGATTGGAACTACTCTCTACTTATCTAACGTATTCTCTTGGTACAATTTGATGGATAGGCCCATGCTTGGAAAGATTTGAACTCCCAACCCCCAAATCCGTAGTTTGGTGCTCTATCCAATTGAGCTACAAGCACTAGTTGGCTATTCCTCATTACGTGTTACATACGCTTGATCGCTGCGGAATGAATACGAAAAAGATATATATATTTATGCTTCATCCTATTAGCTCAAGCTGCGGTATACTGAAAAGCATCGTAAATAGCCGCATAACTAGCGTATTGCGTTATTAGGCGCTTGTGCTAGAAAACTACCCCCCTTCTGCCCACCCCCTTCCCTAACGTCTCTAGATCTCACTCAAGTAAAACCTCCCTCGGAGTGCTACGCCCTACGGTCAAAAAAATATATATATTTTTTTCGTTACAGTTTCTCGCCAAAGTACTGTGATCAAATCAGTCAACATCTTGGTCGCAGTCCCGCAGTCTGGCCTCATACAGTATAACACGCTAGTAATCAAGCATCAAGCGATTGTTTATCAATTCGCAATCAATCAAAGACTAGCTCTCGTTTTCTCGCTATTTTCGTTGAGAGGGGATGGAAAAATGGAATAAAAGAATTTTTTATCCTTTTGACGAAAAAAGTGCTTACGCACCTTCGGGCCTCTCCCGTTAGGGAGAGCCCTCCGGGTCTCAACCCGAACTCCATGGCCCGAAAGGCACTCGCCCAAAGGGAAAGGCTTTTAATACTTTTGAGAAATTTCCAGCTACCGAGGTTTGGAGAAGACGTCCATTTGTGTAACTTAAGCACCGATCCGCCCCCGTCCTAGAAGGCCCTAGTCCTTGGGGGGGGGCGGAGCCCGCCCCGAAAGTTGTAGTTAGGGATTTGACCGAGCCAGGCTCGGGAGTTGAGTAGGTGTAGCTTACCTTGCAGTAGGTGAGAAGAAAAGGGTTCAAGGCTCATTTTTTCGTAAAAACTTCGGCCCCAGGGGCCGAAGTTTTTATGAGTTCCTTCTAAAAATTTTTTCTTTATGGAGATTATGGGTCCATAAGTTCTATTTGCATATTTATTCGAGGCAGGTGGTGCTCGACCAAAGGGAGAGGATCTATTATGTGTTTTTGCATCTAACGTTCGGTCCAATAATGTTTTTGCCCCTTTTTTTTTTATGCGGCTTTCGGAGGCCTTCGTTAAGTGCAATCTATCTGTTCCGGATGACCTTCGGGATTGCATGTTTTACCGGCATTCTATAAATGGCTCAAGCGAGAATTTAGCGCTACCCAGCTAAGAAAAGAGGGGGGGGGCGGGAGACGCGCCTCGGCTATCGGGAGGCACGGCTTAAGTAGAGCTGCATATTGTGCCGGTCGGACGATCGACGACCTAGTTAATAACTGGTGGGTGGAAACTTATGCAGGGGAAATCTTTAATTACATGCAAAAGAAAGGCCCCAGCAAACTTTCAGGGGACGCAAGCAAATCTGAACAAAATTTGGCAGCAATCCAGGGATAAAACTGGCCCATCCCTCACGAACAGGTTTTGAGATGGCTTATCGAAAGCTTTCTCGGGAGCGCGTGTCACGGATGGAATTACTAGGAAATAGTTGATAAAGGACGCGTATTCTTTCTCCTCAGAGATTTCGGGCTTGCTTCTCTCAGGCCAACATCTAGAACGTGATCTCTCTCTGTATAGCTAATAACTTGCCTCTGCAATTATTGCTGGCTCCGCTGCAGCCTTGTAAACCCACCCCCAATCTTTCTCTCTGGGCCAGCAGCTACAACTTGCCCTGGTTTCGTTGTATATGCAACATAGGCTCTTGCGGTGGCCAAGACAGAAGCATGAAATTGCGGTTGTATCTCCACTCTACGGATCCCGGCCACCTTGCTTCTATTTTTATTAGATCCTTTCGGCGGTCGGGAACAATCGGTAGGAGATAAATGGGAGGCGAACATCGACTCAATGCAAAAAACGTAGAAATAATTCGACAAGCACTACGTGCCCCCGGAGATATTGTGGTTTTTGGGGCTTGGACCCCAGCCTCTATTTTTCGAATACAAAGTATACTTGGGAGAGGCAGGATTCGAACCTACGTAGAGAACCTTCAGCAGATTTACAGTCTGTCGCTTTTAACCACTCGGCCACTCTCCCTATGATAAGTAAGCTTCCACTTCCCGGTGCCACGGGACTTTGGTGAAAAATAGGTCAATCCACGCGTGTAACGTTGTTCCTTTGGACTAACTAAACAAGTAGAAGGATGTACCGTTGGTATCTATTATTCATTGCGCACTTTACGCATTCTACAGGATTTGAAGCTGTGACCTTCAACTTAGAAGGTTGTTGCTCCATCCAACTGAGCTAAGAATGCAGCACATCACTAACCACTTCGCAAAAAAGGAGTGAATTCCGGAGAAGCTTGCTTCTTTCTTCTCTCCCGCTTTATTCGCATTGCGGATGAAGGCTGAAAGAGAAAAGGTCCGATGGAATGAAACAAAAAATCTATATATTTTTTTTTGCTTTGCGTTTTTTTGGTTTTTGCCAGGTCCAACACACGAGGAAATATAATGAATTTTGTATTAAAAACAATTCTGGAGGAAATTATAATTCGTGTTTTTCGTATATTGATTTGCTTCAGTTTCACATAGTTTACGCGTTATTGGTTCCCAGAAGCCTAAGACGGCCCCGGGGCGTGTTGCGAAGTGCGGCATAACGCATAGCATGGAGGACTTGTTATATCATACGGAATACACGAAACTGAAGTTTCGTATACAGATAAATAAATAATCGAAAATAGCATAGACATATACGGGAACTGAAGCTTCATATATATATGTATATATATATATACATGTAGCTTCAAGTAGCATATACATATGCAGAGACTGAAGTTTCGTCTATATAATCGCTTTTCACACTCGTTGTCGAGGTGCACGTTGAAAGAATTTATGGAAAGAAGCCGCTGAAGTTACTATCCAGTTGCAGCAGTTAGAGGCGTTTATGTGCTAATCCGCGTTTATTACACCTATGCAATTACCCAAAATTCTGTTTGAAAGTTACTCATTTCTTCGAAGTGCCCAAGTCAGGCCGCGTATTGTACACCTTTATGTTTTTCTTCTCGTACGCGGAACGACAGCGCGTACTGAACTTTTCTGAGCCTTTCATTTATTCATGGATAGTTTGCGCAGTTTGCAGTTGATACCTCCTAGGCTTGATTATAGCCTTCGCGGTTCTTTCGAGGTTTTTAATGATAAAGCAATTTGTGGGCGTAGATCGGGGTTATGTGACAGCTCACATCGGCGATCATCCAGCAGCCGCGAATGTCGTGCTACCGAAGGTCGTATTATTCGATAGAGGACTCAACTAGGGGCAAGCCATCAAGAACGAGATGGATGCAGCCAATTATATCGAGTCGATGAAATCGTCCAATAAAGAACCAGACCCACAGCAAATTATTTTTGCAACAGCACAAACGCGTATGAAATGCTATTTGGGGAGGATAAATAATATAGAACGGGAGACCGAGCCAGGTAAGGAGATAATGGAGGAAGAAAGCGTAATGGAGCTCGGAAGTGGTTTCTTTCTCTTGGACTTGAGTGATCAGCCGAAGGTGCGTGCAAAGAAACTATTTGTGTTGTGTCCCGGAAGCCGCCCAGAGACCATATATGCGTTGATATTTCTAGTTCGGGTCGAGTGGAGGATCACCCGATACAGCCTGAAATATGCATAAAAGTGGGCAGCAAAGAAACTTAATCTAATCTTAATCAACCGAAAAACTAAGGGCAATATAACAGCGAACGCGAGTTTCATTACACAGGATATTTGCTCGGGAAATGCCATTCCATAATCCATAGAAGGTTTATTTTCTCACCTAGCGCTTAGGCCAGGAAGCCGCCGCAATGGATATCCCTGTAAGACGGATAACATAAGGCTTCCATTTCGTATATACGGAATTAATAATACATAAATCAATAAATTTGGGTAAGAGGAAATTATAATTATTATATATGCGTATACGACGAATCCATAGATCGAGAGATTGGGGTAAGCTCAGGTTAAATCCGGAAATTGAGAGCAAATAATAATATTCAATCATATGAGTTCACTAAGAGATCCTACAGGAGTTCTGGGCCACCATATTAGAGAAATGGGTGGGAACGGGAAGACTTCACAGACCTCTTCAATAACCGGTTGGATCGGCTCCTGGGTGGTACTTCCGTTTCTTTGCTTAGGTTAGATGGGCCGTTGACCTCTTGATTTTTATGGCTATTTGGAAAACGAAATAGAGACTCGTGATCTATGTAAAAACTCCAACCAAATCTCCATCTTTCAAAGCGCCATCAATGATTCCCATTATACGGCAAACGTGCTCCTTTTCTTCTTTTGGTTCCATCTCTTCCCCTTCTAAGTAAGGTTTAGATAATGCATTTGAAACCTCATAAGCTTGCAATAATAAGTATTTACAGAGGAGCGAGATTGTACCAAAGATCGAAGAAGCATAGATAGGATAGCATTTATTGAAATTGATTGGTCGATTGTCAATAAGCCAGTCTTTTATGGCTGGATTGTGGTCCCAGAATAAAAATGGAATAAGATGATATACGAAAAAGGAGATTGAAGAAAGCAACATAGTAGTTAATATCCGAGAAGTCCAGCGTGGTAACGGCAATCAGGAAACAAAGTACGCAAAGACTGGTATAATTTTCGTATATCTAAGTAGAAGAGTAAAATATTTGTGAAGAAACAGTAAACAGTGGACATTGTTTTTTTTCGGGGGGTTTTCCATCGGATTGAGCAATAAAAAATCAAGCAAAGAGGGCCGGGCAGGTCTCTACACCCCCTTCGTGATCAATCCAACAATTAAATAAGCACGCCAAAAGTGAGCCGGCCTGTAGCATGCAATACGTCTTTCGTGACAAGCAAAACAATGCATTGGGGTTTTTGCGCTACGGTTTCTTTTCGATAGACTTAGATAAAATAAAAAGCTTTCTAATTTTACCGATAATTGCCAGCTCTTAGGGAGATAAAAATCATAATTGAAAAACGAACTAGGATCAACGGTTTTATACCGAAACCCCTTGTTTGCTTCCAAATGTCTTCATTCAACTCTTTCGATAAACACCATCTCGCGGTGGAAGGGCCTCCCAAAGCAAAGCCTGGCCCCGAATTATATCTTCTTCATACGAATTTAGATTAATGGTTCGACCCCGAGCCAGTTGTCTGGGCTCCTTTGGCGTTGGCTCAACCCCCAACTTCCAGGGCCGCTAAAGAAATGCGTAGGAGGGGCCGAAGGAGCCGACCAGGTCAAGGTGCCACTACCGTCCCGCAGCGAAGAGCCCAACGACAGCCTCGTTTTCTCCCGGAGCCGCACAAAAAAAAAAAATATACATATTTTTTTTTGCTCTCCCCCGTGGGGTGGCCCTTTGGGTGTAAGACCAAAGGGCCACGAAATCAGAAAGCCTTTTTTTTATGCACTACGGGCCTGCGGAGAGCTAAAGTCTTGAGGAGGGGATTTCCCCATATATGATAGATAATTAGCCGCGAAAACAAAGATTTTTTTTTGCGCTGCGTCTCCCCGCGCCCTCATCGAGAAATCATTAAGCTCATAAACATAGGCAAAGTGCCATTTGATGAGTAACTAAAAACAAGGGAGAGGGATATAGGAAGAAAAAAGTAATGAAAAAGACAGTGATTGCTAGTAGTAACGATTTTTCACGATCCATGGGTTTATATAAAATCCATGTTTTGGGTGTATCAAAATACATTATTTTCACGAAGCGTATATAATAGAAACAACTGATAACACTAGTAACTACTCCTATTAGGGCTAGTAAGTAGGCCCCACAGCCTGAAGCGGCAAAAAACAAATAGAATTTGCTACAAAATCCAGCTAATGGGGGTATTCCTGCGTATGAAAACGTAGTAATAGACAGGGTAATAGCCAAAATAGGATTAGTTTTGGCTAAAGCACCTAAATCTGCTATATATTTGAAACGATTTTGACGTAACGCTAAAACTATGGCAAATGCATTAACGGTCATTAATACATAAATAAAGGTACCAATTAGTAGTGATTGAATCCCTTCTATGGTTCCGCATGAAAAACCAATTAAAAGATAACCTACATGTCCAATAGAACTATAAGCTAAAAGTCTTTTGACTTTGTTTTGGGCCACGGCGGCCAGTGCCCCTAAGATCATAGAAGCAATGCTGCGAAAAAAGAATAGTTGTTGCCGTGTTGGATCATAGAAACTATAAATAAAGACACGCAACATATTGGCAGGAATAGAGATTTTAGGTGCAATCGAAAAGGATGCTGTAACTATAGTAGGTGAACCCTCGTATACATCGGGTGCCCACATATATGGAGTCGAAGATACATTCACCGAGTCGCGCAACAAGTCAATAAAAAATCTATATTTTCCCTATCCCCTATTGGTTTGAGGGCTTAAGCCCTTCAATCGTAAAGCGCTCCCCCTTTGGTCGAGTGCTATGCACCTCTCCCTCCCGGAACACCCTTCCCGCGCACTACGTGCCTATGGCCGCCAAAGGCACGGAACTGTAAGAAGAGGTACCTTTGTGGTTCCGGAGGAGACGCAGGGTCCGAAAGGTCGAAGGCCGGAAATGGCTTGTAGATTCCTGCGCACTTCTTTCTTGGCCGAGGGGGACGATACCAGCGGAAGAGGCCCGTAGGGCCGGGGAATTTTTCTGTTTTACAAAAAAAGGGCCGGGCACTGCCAGACGAAAAAAGGGATGATTTTGATAAGTTCCTGGAAATATATATATTTTCCATTTGTCGTTCACTCGCTGTTCGCTTAGCAAACGGTTGAGAAAATTCCCAAATGACTTACTACAGTGCTCTCCGAACCGTACTAGATAGTGGCCCATCATACGGCTCTCTAACTCTACTTAACTTTCGGATTATATATCCAAAGGGCGCAGCCCCGTTGGGGTAGGGGGCACAGCGAGAAATATATATTTTTTTTAAACCGGCAGGTCGAGGGCCTCTTCGCGCCCCTTCCTGCTCCCAACCATTCCACTCCACACGCAGCCGGATCCACCTGGATCACCTGGAATGGTATCAGTTGATTTTGTAGAGTTCAACCCGCCAAGTATAGGCAGGTACTGCATAGACCCCTTCCCTTCTGTTGTTGCCAGCGTTTCACTGGGCCGAGAAGACAACTTGTTTTCTTCTCTCGCTTTTGCACTTGGTTCGCTCTGCGGCCGAATAGAAGAAAAATATTTGGGCGCTGGGGTACTAAAGGTCCTCTGACTTCCAGCCGGGGATTTATTCCACCGTTGGATCTCGCCGGTACAGCCTACGGTTTTTGGTGCCTTGAGATATCGTTCCGTTAATTGTCCCCAAAGAGTTGGGTAATCAGCTTCCATGCAGTTTCCAGCTCCAATCTAGACCTTGTCGCCTTTTCACCTCGACAGGCAGGAAGCACACCAGCGTGCGTTCGCGCGTTTCCCCACCCCCTTCGACGGGTGAACTGGGTAGCCAGTTGACAAGAAGATAACTTCGATTCGCCAGGCGGGCTTATCTCGCGTAACACTATTAGAGCTCACGCGGTGCTATCGAGCAGCAAAAAACTAGCGCTCTCAACCGCGTTTTTGTAACATGCTACGGTCTCAACGCTCTCACGAGGTAGTGATGAGTTTTCCACGCTCGGCGCACAAGGCGCCCCGAAAGTATTGAGATTGGCCGCAATCTGTCGGTACCCATAGGCCGTCTAACGGCCGCCCGAAAAGGAACTGCAGTGATCTTGAATAAAAAACCTACAGCGATAAATAAAATTCCCATAAAGATACCACTAGATTGAGCACCGAACAAAGTGATTTCATATCCAGTGAAAATCTTGGCTAATTCCTCAAAGTTGGTAACTCCAGTAAACCCATAAATCATGGAACAACCAAACAATAATATTCCGGAGGAGAAAGCACCTAGAATAAAATATTTCAAGCCGGCTTCCGTGGAAAATTCAGAGTCTCTTTTTGATGCTGCGATCACATAAAAACATAAACTTTGAAGCTCAATAGCTAAATACATGGCAATTGAATCATAAGCCGAGATCATAAAAAGCATACTGCAAGTAGGAAATAGAATTGGTACAATAGATTCGAAAGCATTCAAACTCTCCTGTTTGAAATAATCCAAACACATAACCATAGTACTAGCCGCACTTAATAATAGAAAGATTTGGCAAAAATATGTGAAATTGTCTATTATTAAATTATTATATACTGAATTGGCAACAGCTAGAGGTGAGCCGACGGCGACCAATAGGATGGTTATTAGAACACTAAGTAAACCAAGCCAACCCACATTACGCACTAACGGTGGATAATCATACTTTTTAGAGGTACTAAATACAACTCCATAAATAAGCAAAATGATGGTTGCGTTAATAAGAAAGATCTCCGGGAAAAGCGCTAAAAAATCATGCTCAAACGTTTCTTCGAACCTCTTTTTTATGTTTTTTAATCAAATTTTCCATGTTGCACTAAGTTACTCACGGAAGTATGCATACACTCTAGGAACACTTCGGGGTAAACACCCATCCGAATAACTCCAGCAATAAAAGGTAAAAAGATGAGAACTTCTCTTCTATTTAAATCGGAGAATTTGAGGATAAAATTGGGTTTGAAATTACCGAAAACCGCACGATTATATAGCCAAGGGGAATGAGCGGCGCCTAAAATCATCCCAAGTGCTGCTAATGTGGCCACTAAGCTATTTCTTTGGAAAGCCCCTACTAAAATGGGAAATTCCCCGATAGAGCTGCTAGTACCGGGTAAACTCATATTGGCTAGGGTAGGAAATGAGAAAATGGTGGAGGAAATAGGCATGGTGCTAACTAAACCTCCATAATATTTAACAATTCTTGTCTTGTGTCGGTCGTATAGAGCCCCAACACATAAAAAGGGGGCTGAAGGAACCGGTCCATGACTTAACATAAGTAAAATGCTACCCTCAATTCCCTGTATGTTCGAACTGAACATACCAATAGTCACAAAATTCATATGGGCTACTGAAGAGTAAGCAATAATTTTCTTCAAATCGATTTGTCTTATCGTAGTTAAGGAAGTGTATATAATAGCAATCACGCTTAGGGTATAAATGAAAGGAGTGAAATAAGGTGTCGCTTCAGGAAACATGGGTATGGAAAATCTTAAAAACCCATAGGTTCCCGATTTTAAAAGAATTCCTGCCGGAATTACAGATCCAGCCGTAGGTGCCTCCACATGAGCTTCAGGTAACCGAATATGAACTGGTACCATAGGCACTTTCACGGAGAAAGAGGCGAAAAAAGCAATCCATAGCAGGATTTGGCGCCGCTCACTAAATTCTGTGGTTAGTAATATTTGTGGATCAGTGGTTCCTGTTTGGAAAGAAATGAATAAAATGGCTAAGAGCATGGTAAGAGATGGGCCACCGACCCCAACTACCCAATAAAACCAAGTCCTCTGCACTTTCAAGGCGTGGCTTATACCTCAGTTATGGTGATATCTTTATCAGGTATCAATGGCCTTCCTCCGAACCGTACGTGCAAGTCTCCCCGCATACGGCTCTCCGAGTGATCTTTGAGCTTATAGATCGGTTGGAAGTAGGGGCTTCAGCCCCCGTCTGGCCCCCCCTCGCTTCCAGTATACCTTGTGTTCCGGGGGATTTCAATCCAACTAACCGCGGTCGGACCCCGAGCCTTCTCGTTCGAGTTCAGCCCTCCCTAAGACGAGATGAAGAGTATAAGGTTTTTATTTATAATGTTATCACCTGTTCTCTCTGGGCCCCTTAGCAGAATCATGTCCGTTATTACGGGCCCCCCGTTGCCTACCCCTCTCTCGAGTTTGACACCCTTGGAGAGGTTAAAAAGCCAGTTCCCCGGAGTGACCTTAGACAATCCCACGTTTCATGCTGGTGTGTCGAATCGGTTCCTTAGGTTCTGAGTCCTTGCCCGTATCTATACGGTAGCTGCCTCCAAGTGCGTTCCACTCTTTTTACTAGCCCCCCGTTCAAGGGCGGTGGCTGTGAAGAAGATCGCTGTTCCCGCTGGCGACATAATAGCTGGGCCTTTTCCCAGCCAGACTGAGTGGGATACCTCCAGTAGACTCGCAAGACGAGCCATAGAACTTCTAGCTCGAGGAACTCCTTAGCGCTATCGGTTTCACGCCGCGTTCCCCTTTTCCCCACATGCTACAATACCCTTTGGGCTTTCCCCGCAAGGATAGTGGGACGCTTTACATAGAACACCCTATGCCGGCTTATTTTATTGTTGTCCGGAGACTCACTAGTACCAACGTGGCGCACAACAAGGATCCCATCAAGGTGTACAAGAAGAACTGATATGCTGCTTTGATTTTCCTTTGTCTGGACCCCCAAACACCTATAATAATAAACATGGGAATTAACACGCTTTCGAGAAAAACGTAAAATATTAAAAGATCGGGTGGGCGAAACACAGCAATTGGGAAAGATTCACAAATGAAAAACGCTATCATATACTCTTTTTTGTAACTCCTAACGCTATAAAAGCCAACAGGAATGCAAATAGGGGTTAAAGACGTGGTCAAGATCACAGAGGATGACGAGATACCATCTATACCTATATAGAAATTGATATTTGGATACGGAAGCCATCGAATAGTTTCCACAAACTGAAATTTTGCTGTATCATTCTCGAAGCGTATCCAAAAAGAAAGAGAGTATAAAAGAGTGATCAAAGAGGTCCAAATTGTGATACCTCGTATCAGACGGACTCTTGAATTCGGGATCACCAGAATAATAAGGCTTCCTAGCAAAGGAAGCAAAATGAGACCACTTAAATTGGAATAAAATGGAGCTAAAACTTGTAACGTATACGTTCACTCTTTTTCCTAGAAATCCCGAAAAAAATATATATATATTTTTGCTGCAAAAAATATATATGCTGCGAAAAGGCCCGTAGCGCTGCCCTACGGGCCGAAGGCCTCCGCTTGTTAGGCAAGTTTTTGCCCTTTTTTCGTCTGTTTCTCCCTCTTCAGCTTTTGGATAATAGATAGTTATTCACAATGGAATCGGAATGCGCCAATCTAATTATTATGGAAAATGCCGGTACAGTAATAGCCTAAAGCAAAGAATTAGCATCTGAGACTAAAAATCTGTTGACCCGGTCTGTTTTTGGCGAATTAAGTTTATTATTTCCATCGGGCGACCGGCCCAGATCCCGCACGATAAAAAGCACAAGTCCATTTCTGTGCAAAGGCGTTGCACTCATCCTTGTTCGGCAACGAACACGGAGACCTTAGCATGTGCAAGAAGCTCTGTTGAGGGGGTTTCATCTACCTCCTCCCCCGGGGGTAACCCAAAAGTATGGAGCAAGCCGGTTCTCTTGTATTTAAGATGAGGTTCTGTACCGGCGAATCGGAGACTCTTTCGGTCCTTGTCAACCAGCAATTAACCATTGGCACCTGGGCTCTGCAAATGGTGAAGCGCATGAACGTACGTTGCTCGCTCCATGCCTATTGATGGTATATATCAACCAGGTCATAAATGGTTTGTCCTCTACCTACTCTCTCGTGTGGAAGGATAGAGTTCAAGATGGAGCGGATTACCTATACTACTAGGGGCAGGCAGGAGTCTAAACAAACGACCTTCCAAGGACCGTATAATAGGCGCTCGAGGGGGGGAGGTGCGGCGTGAAGCTCCGAAAAAAGTTAGGTTAGAGAGCGGTGTGATGGGCAACTATCGCTTCGGTTATTTCTTTTTGTTCCTGAGGTCCGAAGGTCTCGACCAGCGAAGGAGTAATTTTGTACCAGAGAAAAGGCCCGAAGGCCGAAGGGCTCTCCCCGGGGAGGCCGGGGGGCCCCCCGTTCATAGCTAGCTTTGCCCCTATCATTGCGTTCCTTGAAGATTCAATATATTATACAATGAAGTGTGGGCCTTTAGTTCGTACCAATCTTTCCTTAGATATTAATAAATAAAAAGCTAACTATGTAAATGAAATACGATCGATTATCTACCCAGAAGGAGATGAAATCCCACAGGCCTATAACGGAAATGAATATTGTTGATCCGAGCAACATAACAAAGGCATAATGATAAACAAATCCACTTTGAATTTTACTTATTCGCTGGGCCATTTCTCGAATCGTGTACGAAATTCCATAAGGACCCAAGATTTCGATAGCACCTTTGTCTAAAGCTTTGAACGAGACTTCATATCCAAAACGCAAGAACGATCTAGCTAAGAAGTCGTTAAAAACTTTATCGAAAAACCAGCGCTTATTGAAAAAGCAGTATAGTCGATTACCGAAGGTACTAGTTTTCAAAGCGAAAATGAGTGGATTCACCACAAAATTTACACTATACGCCACGAAAGCCCCTAAAGTACTAAACAAAATAGGAATTAGTTTGATAATGGTTGGAGTAGCGAACTCAGATTCGGCCAGAATTTCATTTCTGGGTAGTATGGAAAGTGAATTAGCCCAAAAATTGGTACCTGAACCAATCATCATATCTTTGGCCAAGTATCCTACAAAAATACTCCCAAAAGCCGAAAGGATTAGAGGTATTGCCATAAGAATGGGCGCATCATGACATTTACTTAAGTCTCGCTTGAATGAATTAGTTGGTGCTAGAAAGGTTAGAAACAGTAAACGGAAGGAATAATAAGAAGTAAAAAAGACCGATACACTTCCTAACCAGAAAGCGAAGTTACCACTAATAGTATATTTCGTGTAAGCAGGTTCCGGAATAACATCTTTTGAATAAAATCCCGTTAAAAAAGGGAAACCAATTGGGGATAAGCTACCTATAAGCATCATAGCATAGGTAAAAGGTAACAAGGAAGCAAGCCCTCCCATCTTACGCATATCTTGCTCATCCGACATGGCATGAATCACTGAACCTGCACTCAAGAATAAAAGTGCTTTGAAGCGGGCGTGATTCATTAAATGAAATACGCTAACGGAATAGTTAGAAATGCCGCAAGCAAAGATCATATAGCCTAACTGACTACAAGTTGAATAAGCTATAACCCTTTTTAAATCGTTTTGCGATACTCCGGTGGTTGCCGCGAAGGATGACGTCATAGCGCCTACAAAAGTAATAACAATCAAAGCATTGGGGGCGTATTCAAATAAAGGGGAGCACCTTGCTATCATAGAAACGCCTGCTGTTACCGTAGTAGCTGCATGAATCGAAGCGGATACTGGAGTGGGCTACTCTTGCATAACCGTTTACGATTTTGCAAAGCCGGAAAATATATATTCTCTCCACAGCATTGGGTAATTGGTTGGTGAGTTTACCTTTGGCAAGAGTAGGGACTGGATCTTCCACTTATGAAATATGGGCTCTCCCAATAATCTTACGGGTGGCCACTGCGCCCTTAAAAACTAAGATGTGGTTTTTCCTTCATACACGAATAGACTCGACGCCAAAAATATAGATTCTTACAAAAACTTATAAGTTTCTGCCCTTTTTTCGTCTATTTCTTCCTGCAAGTTTCTCCCCGTCAGTTTTTTCTTCCCCTTCTTGCCCGACAGAAATAGTTCGGGGCCCTGTCAGAAAGTCCCCTGCCCTCCGGGCCTCTCCCTCCGGTCTTTGCGCCCTTTGGGCCAGCGGGTTCGGGAGAGATTCCATTTCGAACAAGAGGTCTTACGTACAGTCTCTGGGGATCCTATAGAGCTCCTTCGGCCTCGACTTCGCCGGGTGGATTCGACCTCGATAGGTTTCCTGCTGATTGGTCAAAATGAGAGATTTTTCCGATAGGGACTCTCATTTGGTCGACGATTTCAGCATACAGTGAGATTGTTGGAATGTACCTAATGGCACATGAGAGCCCTCAAATATTTATTATAAAACCCTCCATTGCATCGGGTAACCAAGTATGCAATCCAATCTGTGCGGATTTTCCAATAGCGCCAATAAACACTAAAATACGAATAACAGTTATAGCATGAAATTCCATGTTACAAAAAAGGAAATAATGATGGGGTTCGGAAAAGACGCTAGCGCAAGCAAAAATAGTGGAAAAGTCAACTGTTTGAAAAATAGTAAAACAACCCATAATCCCGAGAGCTGATCCAAAATCACCTACGCGATTTATGAGCATAGCTTTAATAGCCGCTTTATTCGCCTGAATGCGCGTAAACCAAAAATTTATCAATAAATATGACGCGAGTCCAACCCCCTCCCATCCTAGAAATAACTGAATAGAATTATCTCCAGTTACCAACATAGGCATAAAAAAAGTAAGAATTGACAAATAGCAGAAGAAACGTGGACTATGCGGATCCCCAGACATATAGGAAATTGAATAAACATGAACTAAGCTACTTACAATTGTAACAACCAATAATAAAATGACTGTAGGGCTGTCGGATGGAAAGCCCCAAGCAGCGTCGAAGGGTTCCGAAAAAATCCAAGGAGCAATCTTTATATAGCAAGCACTGGCACACAGCGCAACTTCATAGAATGCAATACAAGATAAAATAGAAGATAATGAAACACACGTGGTTGTGACTACAGCCACTCCCCTTGAACCAAGAAAACGACCAAAAAAACCTGCCGCAAAACTCCCAATCAACGGTAAAATGACTATAAGTAAATACATAAGTACTCTTTTTTTTTTTGCTTGAATTCGACCCGCCGGAAGGCATTCTTATTTATCGATGGAAAAGGGATCCAATTTATGTAGGCTCTAATCCGCGGAATAGATTCAGGCAACCTCCGGGGTCGGCCGGGGTTAATACAACCTACGTTTATAATATAGCGAGTTCCCATGGAGTTGCTTTTATCCCTTGTAGTCTCTCGCTCATCGTAAGCTTCCCTTACATTGGCTTCGTACTTAGGCACTAAGTATTATCCCCGCCCCATTTTGTGAAAACAGTGTTCTTTGGGTCTGTGTAAAGTTTACCCGTCTGACAGTGCCCGGCCAGCAGTAAAATTTTGAATGGAATTACTAGTACATCCACTTTTAACTAATGTGATAATAAATAGTTGCGGACTTCGGCTTGAAAGATCTACCAATCGAAAATACACATATGTTTTTTGTTTGCCGAAGCCGTACCGATAACTTAAACTTTTTATTTTCAAGAATCTTTGTTTTTCGATCCCCACCTCGATTTAGTAAGGTCGGTCTAGTTGGTTTCGATCGCCGCATACACCTTTTTTTGCCATTTTTTAGCCTATTGCTAAGGGAATCGCTCCGCGATAAGATGATCTCGCTTTCATGTATAATCATATATTAAGGAATAAGAATTGAATAATAAATTTACATAATAATTAATGTCCCTCGAATTACGGTTTGATTTCGCGTCATCGAATTACGGTTAGATTACGAAGAATAAATTGCTTTGGGATACGCAAAATATATGGCTCAGAAGGTATTAGCCATGGAGGGAGGCTCTATGCTTTAGCAGATGTTGCCGAGCGCACAGCGAAGCAGAAGAAACAGAAAGAACTAAAGCAATATATCTATTTCTGTCTTCCCTCCTTCGCGCATTTGGTGAAAAAGGTAAACACGACGGATTTAAAATCCGTTCCTATTGGTTATTGGTTCAAGTCCAATAATGCGCATCTCTTAGAAACTTCATAAGGATGATGAATTATCGTAAAAAACGGAATAAAGTCCTACGACCTATGGAAAATGGAAATATCAATAAGGTTAAAGCGTCGTCAAGAAAAGACCACTGGGGAGCGAGTATAAATTCCGTTTGGAATATTCGCCTCGGTATTATGGTGAGCGTGTGGTTAACGAGGCTACGGAGTGGTTCACCCGGAACTAGAAGCAGACAAGGGGATAGCTTCGGTTTCGCCGAACACGAGCTTAAAGCTTCAATATTGGATTGATAACTGGCTCCGAGCTAGTTATCATCCTTGCTTAAGAAGCAACTACAGTGTAACGAACGAGAGCGACGGCCTCTCCATGCTTCGAAAGAAAGCTCAAGCGGAAGGTAACGGATGACAGGATTTTGAACCCGATATCGAACCAGCCATCAGGCAACCCATTGATCTATTATACGGAGAAGGTCCCGCCCAACATGGGCTGCTTCGAATTGCTTCCAGCTTTTATGGCCTTGAAGACCTGTATCTTTGCTTCTGTGGCCCTATCCAACTTGAACATCCAGTCTATCCAGTTCATCCCCAATAACTCGTTGGTTATCTCTTATGTCAAGCGGTAATACCATAATTGAACGAAATTACCTTAGTGGCCGTAAATTCAACCCGGTTTAATTAATAAGCTAGATCTTTCTTTTTAGAGCATATTTTTTATCCAACCAATCATAGAGATCATTCTGAGCCTCTCAAAACCGCGCCAAAGGGTTCTCCGAGTTCGCTCAACATACTCACTGGCCTGTTGGGGGGGTTATCTCGGGCGAGAATGATCTGAATGCTGGTCGGGAAATTCAGTGCGTAGCGATCCAGGTTCCTGGGAAGACTGCAAAACTAAGGTCAGCAGTTCGGGATAATTTGTAGAGGACTGCCCGATCGCAAGCGGCTCTTGATCAATGTGTTGCGTATTCCGCCTACGACGCCCCGTTCGATAAAATACGCATCGAAGTTGAGGTATATTTCATGGTTTTAGGTGTATCAAAATACATTATTTTCACGAAGCGTATATAATAGAAACAACTGATAACACCAGTAACTACTCCTATTAGGGCTAGTAAGTAGGCCCCACAGCCTAAAGCGGCAAGAAATAGAATTTGCTACGAAATCCAGCTAACGGGGGTATTCCCGCGTATGGAAACGTAATGATAGACGAGGTAATAGCTAAGAAAGAATTAGTTGTGGCTAGCTAAAGCACCTAACTAAATATGCACTCCTCGGTAGGTTTATGCAACGCACAGCAGAGTAAACTGCCCTACGGGCCTCGTGACGCGCAGAGTGGCTTTGTTGTTTTGGTCCCGGGTCCCTGGCCTTTCAAGTCTTATCGATAAGTGGTCTTTGAGAACTAGGGTGAATTCCATCAACGGTCGCCGAGGAATGCAAAAAGGGCGGGGCAACCGCTGCAG